CTTACCAAGAAAATAGAGCATTACATGATTTACACCAATTTGAAGAAAAAGTTTATTTTGATTCTTTTGTGACTGATTTTGCTCCATCAAGTAATGTGTTATTACAAAAACAAAGTGTTGAAATCGCCAAAAACTATAATCTTGAAAGTATCGAAGCAATAAGTAATCTTTTTGCTGATTTTTTAAGTTTTTTAAGCCTAAGTGTTGTTTTTTTGCTTCTTAAACCGCAAATTATCATTTTAAAAGCTTTTTTATCTGAATCTTTATATAGTTTAAGTGATACTACAAAATCGTTTTTATTGATTTTAGGAACCGATCTTTTAGTCGGGTTTCATTCCCCGCGTGGTTGGGAAGTTTTTTTAGAATGGCTGTTAAGACATTTTGGTTTACCAGAAAATAGTGATTTTATGTCTCTTTTTGTCGCCACATTTCCAGTCTTTTTAGATACCGTTTTTAAGTATTGGATTTTCCGTTCTTTAAATAAAATTTCTCCATCTACTGTTGCTACGTATCACAATATCATTGAGTAGATGATGGAGTAGTTTTAAACTTTAAAAACGTTTTTAGTACTGTATTTACTCGGCCCTCTCTTTTACTCTTCTTTATAGAAAAAAATTAAAAAAAGCATTTTACTTACTTGTTCCTTCTTGAAAACTCAAAAAAATTTCAATTTTTTTGAGTTTTCAAGACACCGTTTTTTTTTTCTTTTTTTTGTAGAAAAAAAAGAAAAAAAAGCTTAAGAAAATAAAAGCAAAAGACCTGAAAAATTTTTACTTTTATTTTAAACTGAAGAATTTAAAATATAAATTCTTTAGGTACTTTCCTTCCTTTTTCGAAGAAAAAATCTTTTCTTTTTTATGTTTTTTTTTGTAAAAAAAAAAACAAGAAAAAAAGAAAGGAAATCTTTTGCTTTTATTTTCTTTAGAATCAGGAAAAAACCAAAACTAGAAACATTTTTTAAATACTGTGTATTTTTGATTGACTTGTCGCTAGAAATTTATTACAACAAACGTACTTATGATGCTAGATTTGGTGAAATATCCAGTGATCCGTACGGAAAAAACTACTCGATTGGTTGAAAATAATCAATTAAGCTTTGATGTAGACGTACGAATCACAAAACCGCAAATTCGAAAAATTATTGAAGAGTTTTTTAACGTAAAAGTGCTGGCAGTAAATACACACAGACCTCCACGAAAAACAAATAGGCTCGGCTCGAAACCTAGTTATAAAAGAGTTATCGTTACTGTGGATTCTGACGTGACTTTATTGAAATAACAGACAGAACCTTGAGAAAACTCTGAATTTCCCAAGGTCTTTAAATTCTTTTCATCACAAAACGGGTTCCACCCTTAAAAAAAATGCTGTGCATTTTTTTAAGTAAACCCTTCTTTTTTTAGAAAAAAAAGAAAGGCATTATTCTTTTTTTCTAAAAAAAAAGAATAAAAAAGAAATTTGATCTTTTTTTTTTGCAAAAAAAAAAAAAGAAAAAAAAGCTTAAGAAAATAAAGGCTTTATCTTGATTTTCGTTTTTTTTTCTAAAAAAAAAAATGGCATGAAGAAAAAAGCTTAAAAACTTGCTTGTTTGATGGAAAGCTATAACAACCAACCTAGACTATGGCTATTCGTTTTTTTAAAGCTGCCACACCAGGAACACGACATGGGTCTGTGTTAGATTTTTCAGAAATAACTCACAAAAAACCTGAAAAAGCTTTGACATCTTGGTGGTCTCGTTCGAAAGGGCGAAATAACAGAGGAATTATTACAAGTCGACATCGTGGTGGTGGTCATAAAAGACTCTATCGTGAAATAGATTTTGCAAGAGCAAAAGTAAATGTACCAGCAAAAGTAGCTTATATTGAGTATGATCCAAACCGTAATGCCAGAATTGCTCTGGTTAATTATCAAGATGGTGAGAAAAAATATATTTTACATCCAGTAGGTTTACAAGTTGGGCAAACTATTATTGCTTCACCAGAAGCTTCCATAGCGATTGGTAATTGTTTACCCCTTGTCAAAATACCGTTAGGTACTGAAGTTCATAATATTGAATTACAACCAGGGTCTGGTGGACAATTAGTACGAGCTGCAGGCACCGTAGCACAAATTGTAGCCAAAGAAGGCACATGGGCAAGCCTTCGCCTTCCTTCAGGCGAAGTTCGTTTAGTGTCTCAAAATTGTTGGGCAACAATTGGTCGTGTTGGCAATATTGATGCTTTCAATTTAACTTTAGGAAAAGCAGGACGGAGTCGTTGGCTCGGCCGTCGTCCTCATGTTCGTGGTTCAGCAATGAACCCTGTGGATCACCCGCATGGTGGTGGTGAAGGTCGTGCGCCAATAGGCCGAGCTCGTCCAGTAAGCCCGTGGGGTAGACCTGCGTTAGGCGCTAAAACACGGAAACGTAAAAAATTTAGCGCTGCTCTAATTCTTCAGCGAAGAAAATAGATAAAAGGGCTATTCTCAAAAAACAAAGTTTTTTGAGAAAACCTTAAAAAAATCATTTTTTTTTTTTTGTCTATTCCTAGTTTTAAATAAAATAAAAGCTTTTTTTTTTAGAAAAAAAGAATAAAAAAGCTTAAGAAAATAAATGTAAAGCATTTATTTTCTTATGGAAGTAGAAAGGAAACCAACAATTTCAAAAAGAAACAAAATTCACTGTATCAGTTGAGAGGTGTTAGAAAGATATGGCAAGATCATTAAAGAAAGCCCCTTTTGTAGCAAATCATTTACTTGAAAAAGTTGAAAGATTAAACACACAGGGTGACAAAAAAGTAATTAAAACATGGTCGCGTTCATCCACAATTGTTCCGTTGATGATTGGACATACGATCGCTGTCCATAATGGGCGCGAACATATTCCAGTCTTTATTACAGATCAAATGGTAGGTCATAAATTAGGTGAATTTGCACCAACTCGGACTTTTCGTGGTCATGTGAAAAAAGATAAAAAATCAAAACGATAAACAGCTTATGGGACAAAAAGTACATCCAATCGGATTTCGGCTTGGAATCACTCAAAAACATCGCAGTTATTGGTGCACAACTCCTCAAAAGTCCGCTTTATGGATCCAAGATGCCAGTTTTTTAAGAAATTTTATTAAAAAAAAATATATTGGTGCTGGAATCACACATATTGAAATTCAAAGACAAGATGTTGATTCGCCTTCTCTAGGAATACAAATTTATGCAGCTCGTCTTCGGCAAATTGCAGGTAATGATTCAAAAGGTTTAGAGCGTTTACAAGAGGAACTTGTAAAACAACTTCAAATTTTTTATAGAAAACGTAATCTAGTAGAGCCAGGCACTATTCATCTTCGTTTATCCGTAAAACCTCTTCGAGCACCAGAAGCTTACGCTGAAGTCCTGGCAGAAAAATTAGTAGAAGAATTAGAACAACGAAAACCTTTCAGACGTGCAATGCGACAAACTGTTCAAAGAGCTTTACGTGCTGGTGTGAAAGGAATTAAAGTTCAAATTTCTGGGCGTTTAAATGGTGCCGATATTGCTCGTTCGGAAGATGTTCGTGAAGGTCCAGTTCCTTTACAAACATTGCGTGCAGATATTGATTACTCATCTAAACCAGCTAAAACAATTTTTGGGCTTTTAGGTATTAAAATTTGGGTTTTTCGTGGTGAACGACTAACAAGAATAAGTAACGTACGTTAAAAATAAAACGTACTCAGATTATTTTTTTAAAAAGCAGTTTTTTTTTTAATAACCTCTTGGTTTCTTAAAAAATGAAAGAAAAAGACCAAAGCAATGGAAACAATCCAAAGATTCAAACTACTAGGTAATTAAATTTATGTTAAGTCCAAAACGAACCAAGTATCGGAAACATCACCGAGGTCGTATGCGAGGAAAAGCTTCTCGTGGAAATACCGTGGTGTTTGGTGATTATGCATTACAATCTTTAGAAGCCTCTTGGATTACATCTCGGCAAATTGAGGCAGCTCGTCGTGCAATGACACGACAAGTACGAAGAGGTGGTCAAATTTGGATTCGTCTTTTTCCTGATAAACCCGTTACTATGCGTCCCGCTGAAACACGAATGGGGTCGGGGAAAGGAGCTCCTGAATTTTGGGTCGCAGTAGTAAGACCCGGGAAAGTTTTATACGAATTAAAAGGGGTTCCCGAAAGTGTCGCTCGAGTGGCTCTTCGATTAGCAGCTTCTAAATTACCAGTAAAAACACAAATTCTTGTAAAGTAAAAGAAAAAAGTAGATCCTAGTTCTAAAGAAAAGAAAAAGATATTTTTTTGCTTTTCTTAAGCTTTTTTTCTTTTTTTTTAGAAAAAAAAGGTTTATTTAAAAAAAAAAATGCCTTGCATTTTTTTTTTTAAGGATAAAAAAGAATTTTTTTTTCATGCCTATCTTTTTTTTTTCAAAAAAAAAAGAAGGATGGGACCTGTTTTTTGAACTGAAATTTTAATTTCTTGTTTTGTGATTGAGTTTTTCTTTTTTTCTTAAAAAAAAACCTTTTTGGATCAAAACACGAAACCAGGAAAAAACTGCTTTTAAGTTTAAGAAAAGAAAGGATTTTCTTTTTTTTTCTTTAGAACTGGAAAACTAAAAAATTTTCTTTTGCTTCTTCTTTTTTTTTCCTTCTTTTTGATCTTTTTTTTTTAGAAAAAAAAAGATCAAAAAGAAGGGAAAAAAAAGATCGAAAAGAAAAAACATCGGATTAATCGAGAAAAAAAGTTAAAAAAAGAGTTGGAATATAATCCAGCAGCGCAAAAAATTAAGAAGTTCGCTTTTAATTTTTAATTCCGTTTTTTTTTTTTTAGAAAAAAAGTCTCTAGTTTAAAAAAAAAAATTTATACCAAAAAAACGGCATGAAAAAAAAGAATTTTTTTTCAAAAGCTTAAGAAAATAAAGACATGAAAAAAAAGAATTTTGATTCTTTTGATCTTTTTTTTTTATAAAAAAAAAAGAAAAAAACCTTTATTTTCTTTAGAAGTGGAAGGAAAAACAAAAAAAAGGTAGTGTTATGATTCAACCACAAACGTATCTTCGAGTGGCAGACAATACAGGTGCCCGTGAACTCATGTGTATTCGAGTTTTAGGAGGTGGGAAACAAAGAGCAGCTACAGTTGGTGATATTATTATTGCTGTAGTCAAAGATGCTACTCCAAACATGCCTGTTAAAAGATCTGATATTGTTCGCGCAGTCATTGTTCGTACACGAAAAAACGTACGAAGAGTAAATGGAACAAGTATTCGCTTTGACGAAAACGCTGCAGTTATTATAAATAAAGAAAATAATCCTCGGGGAACTCGAGTTTTTGGTCCGGTAGCACGTGAACTACGTGATGGTAATTTTACAAAAATTATTTCGCTGGCACCGGAAGTCTTATAAAGCCTAGGATATAAGTAAAAAGAGGGTTTTTTAATATGGTGCAACGTTTAGACAGTTTTTATCAAGAACAAAGTATACCTCAGTTGATAAAAGAATTTCACTATAAAAATAAACATCAGGTTCCTAAATTAGACAAAATTGTCATTAATCGAGGCCTTGGCGATGCTTCACAAAATGCGAAAGTTTTAGAATCTTGTTCTAAAGAACAAAGTATTATTACCCGGCAACAAGGTGTAGTCACTCGATCAAAAAAAGCCATTGCAAGTTTTAAACTTCGTGAAAAAATGCCTGTTGGCCTTGTTGTTACTTTACGTGGAGATAAAATGTATGCGTTTTTAGATCGTCTCATTAATTTAGCTCTTCCGCGTATACGAGATTTTCAAGGTGTAAGTCGAAAAAGTTTTGATGGGCGTGGTAATTATAGTTTAGGACTTGAAGAACAATTAATGTTTCCCGAAATCGATTATGATAAAATTGATCAAATTCGTGGAATGGATGTTTCAATAGTTACAACAGCAAAAACGGATAAAGAAGCTATGGCTTTATTTAAAACATTTGGAATGCCTTTTAAAAATTAATGTCTAAAAAAAATATTTTTTTTAGATCTTTTTTATTCTTTTTTTCTATTTCTTTTTTTTCTTTTTTTTTTTATTTGTTTTTTTTTTGTAAAAAAAAAAACAAATAAAAAAAAAAAGAAAAAAAAGATCAAAAAGAAAAAAAACATTAAAGAAAAAAGCAATTTCAAGGGTTTTAGGACAAAGTGACCCCTTTCCATTCTCGCAAAAAAAACCGTTTTGGTTCTACTTCTAAAGAAAAGAAAAAAAATATCCTTTTCTTTTCTTTAGAACTAAATAATTAAAATTATCCGGATAAAAAAACGGCTTTTAAACTTAAGAAAAGAAAGGCGTGAAAAAAAAGCATCCGTTGGTAAAAAAAAAAAGAGTTTGAAAACATGGTAAACGATACAATCAGCGACATGTTAACGCGAATTCGAAATGCGAATTTAGCTAAAAAAACAAGTGTTTCGCTCCCAAAAACAAAAGTACATGAGAAAATGTGCCAAATTCTTGAGCAAGAAGGTTTTATTAAAACCTTTTCTTTTTCCGAAACCAATACCAATGAACTCATTGTTGATTTAAAATATCAAGATTTTGCGTCATTTGGAAATTATGGCGTAGGAAAACCTTGCATTACAAATTTAAAACGAATTAGTAAACCCGGCCTGAGAATTTATACAAATTCTCGAGAAATACCAAAAGTACTTGGTGGTATGGGGATTTTAATTCTTTCGACATCAAAAGGGTTGATGACGGATCGACAAGCTCGAAAACTTTGTCTTGGTGGAGAAATTCTTTGTTCGGTTTGGTAAATAACTTTTTTTTGTAGTTCTTTTTGATGTTTTTTTTTTATAAAAAAAAAACAAATAGAAAAAAAAAAGATAAAAACGAATCAAAAAAAAGTAGTGAATTTTTTATAAGCAAAAAACTAACAAAAATGTTTTTGTTGAAAACTTAGTTTTTAAGACTAAAGGAGGCCTTTGACTCGAAAAAACATTGATCTTATTGAGATGGAAGGCGTCGTAACCCAATGTTTGTCAAACGGAATGTTTCGCGTAAAACTAGAAAACGGCTTTCTCGTTCTCGCTCATGTTTCCGGCAAAATACGACGCAATTCTATTCGTATATTATTAGGTGATCGTGTTGCAGTTGAATTAAGTCCTTACGATCTTCATCGTGGACGAATAACATTTCGACTTCGACCTGGTAGCAAAACATAATTTTACTACTTAAAAAAAAAAGGGAAAAAACATCACTATGAAAGTTCGTCCTTCAGTAAAAAAAATGTGTGACAAATGTCGATTAATTAAACGAAAAGGCACTTTACGAGTAATTTGTCAAAATCCAAAACATAAACAACGTCAGGGTTAATAAAGCTTCCTTTCTATTGTATAAACAATAAAAACGAAAAATTTTTAATTGATTCTTTCCCAAATATGAGGTTTTTGAGAAAAACACAATTATACTCAAAAGTCCTCAAAAAAAATTTTTTTTAAGAGAGCACTTCTTTTTTTTTTTTCTAAAAAAAAAGATCAAAAGCGTTAAAAAAAATGGGACTGAATTTAGAGGATGAAAAGAGTTGAAAAATTTTTTTTTCAACTCTTTTGTTGTTTCAATTACATTTAATTAAAAGATTTATGGCAAAAAAAATCGAAAAAAGTGCGAAAAAAAAATTTCGCGAGAAAGTTCTTCTAGGTGTAGCTCATATACAATCTACATTTAACAATACTATAGTAACCATTACAACAAACAAGGGAAATGTATTAGCCTGGTCTTCTGCCGGAGCTTGTGGTTTTAAAGGTGCACGTAAAAAAACACCACTAGCTGCAAAACAAGCTGCTGAAAATGCAGCACAAACGTGTGTAAGTCAAGGTATGAGAGAAATCCGAGTAAACGTAAAAGGTGCTGGTGCTGGCCGAGAAGCTGCATTACGCGGCTTACGTGATGCCGGGTTAAATATTACAATTATTCGAGATATTACCCCCATTCCTCATAACGGGTGTAGACCCCCTAAAAAACGTAGAATTTAACCAATTATTTCAGAAAAAAACCTGGTATCTCTTTCCATCCTAAAAAAAAAATGCTTTGCATTTTTTTTTTAGGATGACTTCTAAAGAAAAGAAAGGTTTGAAAAAAATTTTTTTTTCAAACCTTTCTTTTCTGATTCCGTTTTTTTTCTTTTTTTTTTTGCTTCTTTTTTTTTTTATAAAAAAAAGATCAAAAAGAATCAGAAGTTTTTTTAAAGAAAAACTAATTGAATCCAAAAACGAAAGTCGCTTCAAAGCCGTTTTTTAACCTGGAGTTTTTCTTTCTTTTTTTGAAAAAAAGAAAGAAAAACTATTCAATTTAAAAAACGGAATCAGAAAAGAAACGCAAAGCATTTATTTTCTTAAGCAGACCTTCCGTTTTTTTAGGTGAAGTTTTCATTCCGTTTTTTTTTCTTAAAAAAAAGAAACTCAATCGCAAAACACGTCTTCTGATTCCGTTTTTTTAAGTAAACCCTTTTGATCTTTTTTTTTTTTGAAAAAAAAAGAAGAAAAAAAAAGTAAAAAAAAAAAAAACGGAACTAAAACTAAAAAAAAGAAAGAAATTTATGATGAAAACTCACAATTTATTTGTTTCTTGCATTGAGTCACGAGTTCAAGATCAGGGTTCATTGTATGCGAGATTTCACATAGGAACATTTTTTCGAGGTCAAGCACTTACTTTTGGCAATTCTATACGACGGGCATTACTTTCTGAAATGCCGGGGTTTCTTATGACAGATGTACGTATACAAGGAGCAACCCACGAATTCGCAGTACTACCAGATGTTGAAGAAACAGTTCTTGAAATTCTTTTAAACTTAAAAAAGACTGTTTTTGTTCCACGCATCCCGAAAAACCAAAAATTTGAGACTTTTCAAGGTTTTGGTTTTTTAAAAAATAATGGTCCTGGAAAAGTTCGAGCTGCAGACATAAGACTTCCGGAGACTGTTCAATGCGTTTCCCCAGAGGTTCATATAGCAACTCTGACAAGTGGAGCAGAACTCTCATTACGTTTTAACTTACAATTTCGAAACTTTTCTCAATTAGAAAAAAGAGAGGGTACTTTTAAATCTAAAACTGTCGCCCAAGCTAAAACTGAAGATGGAAATGTTCAAGATACAACAAACGAGTTGCCTACTTTAGAGAAAAATAGCCTTTTTTTCCAACAGCTTCAAAATAAAAGAAACTCAAAGGATCAACTTTTTTTGGATACTGTTCCAATGCCTGTTCAAAAAGTGAATTATGTTATCAAATCACTAAATGCGAAAAACGGATCAGAATATATTATCCTAGAAATTTGGACTGATGGAAGCCTTTACCCTCAAGAAAGTGTTGAATTTGCACTAAGAAACCTAACAGATTTGTTTTTTCAGTTTGCAAATATTAGTAAAAAATCTAACTAATTCCGTTTTTTTTCTTTTTTTTTGTATAAAAAAGGGGTTTACTTAAGAAAAAATGCAAGGCATTTTTTCCTGATTCCGTTTTTTAAATTGAAGAGTTTTTTTAATGAAAAATTTCACGTAAAAAACGGAACTGGAACAAAAGAGTTTTTCGTTTCTTTTTTTTTTCAAAAAAAGAATGAAAAATTCTCCCTAAAAAAATGAAACCAGATTTAACTCTTCCTTTTAAAGAAAAAAGTACAATGATAAAAATAACAAAAACTATATCCCAATCAACTCAATCTGGTGGGAGAAAAACAGCTAAAGCTCGTGTACAATTACTTCCTGGAACTGGCACAAAAGTGATGGTTAATGGAAAACAAGCGTCGGATTATTTTCAAAATAATGCGGTTTATTTACAAAACATGTTTACTCCAAGAGATCTCGTAAAAACAGAAACAAAATATGACGTTCATATTCTTGTGGAGGGTGGTGGCTTAAGTGCCCAAGCCCAAGCAGTTAAATTAGCTTTAAGTAAAGCTTTTGTTGATTTTTTTCCCGAGTATCGAAAAGTATTTAAAAAACCTGGTTTGTTAACACGCGATGCTCGTATTAAAGAACGTCGTAAATATGGGTTAAAAAAGGCGCGTAAAGCTCCACAATTTTCTAAACGATAAGCTCTTTTTTTAATTAGTCTTTTCTTTTTTTCTTGTTTTTTTTGTAAAAAAAAAACATAAAAAAGAATCGAAACGCAGAGAAAAAAACGTTTTTTTTTAACCATACCACATTTTCTAAGAGTTTTAAATACTTAAAATTTTTGAATTACGAAAGTCAAATATGAAACTTCATTTTTTTACAAAAACTTATATGTTTTTGTCTGTTTTTTATTCCGTGTTTTTTTTAAGTAAAAAAACAGAAACAAAGTAAAAATTACTAGAAAAAAAATTTAAGTGCAATTACTTTCCCTAAAGAAAAAAATGCAAAGCATTTTTTTCTTAGGCTGATGAAAAAAAAATTACTTTTTTTTTCATGCCCAGTTCCGTTTTTTGCTCAGAAGAGTTTTCAGTCCATTTTTGGATTCGAATAGTCTTTAAAAAAAAAACTCCAGTGAAAAAAATGAGACTAGAAACACTCAAATCAAAAAAACGGCATGTTTCTTTTTTTTTTTTAGAAAAAAAAGAATAAAAAAGAATTTTGATCTTTTTTTTTTGCAAAAAAAAAAAGAAACAAAAGCTTCAAAAAATAAAGTATCTTCCTAAAGAAAAGAAAGGAAAATTTTTTCTCTTCTGATTCCATTTTTTGAGTTGGAGTTTTTCGTTTCTTTTTTTGAAAAAAAGAAACGAAAAACACATTGAATCAAAAAATGGAAGTCGCTGGAAGCCTTTATTTTCTTTAGAACCGAAAAAAACATCAAAACCAAAAAACGTCTTTCTTTTTTTTGAAAAAGAAAGAAAAAACTAGTGTTTTTTTCTAACTGTTTTTATTAACGTTTTAAGGTTTTTGTTACTTTACTTAACTATTAAAAGGAAACAATTTTTTATGTCTACAAAAACAAATGAAATTCTCGACATACTCAAGTCGATCACTTTATTAGAAGCCGCAGAATTAGTTTCACAAATTGAAGAAACTTTTGGGGTTGATGCTTCAGCACCTGTTGGTGGCGGTTTTATGGCAGCTCCTGGCGGCGCAGGTACCGCTGCTGCAGAGATTGTTGAAGAAAAAACAACTTTTGATGTTATTATTGAAGATGTAGCTAGTGACAAGCGTGTTCCGGTTCTTAAAGTTGTTCGAAATTTAACTTCTCTTGATCTGAAGGAAGCAAAAGAAGCAATTACTTCCCTACCAAAAGTTATTCAACAAGGTGTTTCAAAAGATGACGCTGAAGCATCGAAAAAACAATTAGAAGATGCTGGTGCAAAAGTAAAAATTTCATAATTTCTTATTCCATTTTGATTCTTTTTAAAAAAAGAATCAAAATGGAATAAATTCTTTTTTGTTTTCTTTTTAAAAAAAGAAAACAAAATAAAAAACGGATGTTTTTTATCCGGTAGTTCCTTTGAGCTCAGTAGGACTCGAACCTACATTAGACGCTTAGAAGGCGCGTGTCTTATCCATTAGACGATGAGCCCGTAAAAAAAACTTCTAAAACACCGTTTTTTCTGGTTCCCATTTCTAAAGAAAAGAAAGGCATTTTTCTTTTTTTTCTAAAAAAGAAAAATGCCTTTCTTTTCTTTAAAAATTTAACCTATCCTTTTAATATTTTAAAGGAAAGTATTCAACTTGGATTTTTTTACTCGTATCCAAAAACACGTTTAAAAATATCTCGGACTTTATCACCAGAATCAATAGATTCTAAAGGATCTTTACGTAATCTATGACGCAAACAAAGAGGAATTACTCTAAAAATATCTTCTGGAGTAACTTCTGTCCGTCCTTCAAAAGAAGCAATAGCTTTACTTGCACGATTTGTTACTAAATCCCCACGTAAACCATCTACATCTAATTCTGAGCAAATTTGAGATATTTTTACTCGATAATCATACTCAAGTTGAATTTGTGGAAGAAGATTTCTAGCTTCTAGGATTTGGTTTCCCAATTGTGCTTGTGAATCTTGATAAGTTTCTCGGAATTCTAACGGAGCTGCATCAAAATTAGCACGTTGTTCTACAATTTGAACCCGAAGATTGGGTTCTTTCACTGTACCTATTTGGGCATGCATACCAAAACGATCTAATAATTGAGGTCTAAGTTCACCTTCTTCGGGGTTTCCAGATCCTACAAGAATAAATCGTGCTGGATGACTTATTGAAATACCTTCTCGTTCGACTGTATTCCAGCCTGAAGCAGCGGAATCTAAAAGAACATCTACAAGATGATCATCGAGAAGATTTACTTCATCCACATAAAGAATTCCACGATTTGCTTTTGCTAAAAGGCCAGGTTCAAAAGCTTTAACACCTTCTGTTAAAGCTTTTTCAATATCAATTGTTCCACAGACACGATCTTCAGTAGCACCTAATGGTAAATCGACCATGGAAATTTTTTTTGTAGTAATTGGAACTGTTTCTTTGCGTTGAAGTCTTCCACGAACTTCTTGACTCATTAATTCAGGATCTTTAGGATCTGAATTAAAAGGATCATCAGCAACAACTTGAATTTCAGGTAGAAGATCAACTAAAGCCCGTACAGTAGTTGATTTTCCTGTTCCTCGATCCCCCATAATCATGACCCCACCAATTTTAGGATCAATAACATTTAAAATTAATGCTAATTTCATTTCCTCTTGACCAACGATGGCAGTAAAAGGAAAAACTGGGCGTGCTTGTTCTAATGAGTTTTCAACAACTGTATTCATAATTTTTCAAATCCTAAAAATGAATATTTTTTTCTCCTTAATCCGTTTTTTTTTTATTTTTTTGAATAAAAAAACGGATTAAAAGGTCTACTTAAGAAAAGAAAAAAATTTTTTTTCAAAAGCTATTTCCATTTTTGTTGAGAAACGTTTTTTTTGCAAAAAACTTCATACCAACAAATGGAATCAGAAAATAAAGGTTTAAAAAAATTAAAAAAAAAAAAAATGCCTTTATTTTCTTTAGAACTGGAAAAGGCGGCTCTTGCTTTTTCAAGAGAGTGTAAGATTTTCTAATTAAAATTTAGTATACATAATTTTGATCCTAAAATCAATTAGTACTATTTCAACAAATTCAAGTCTTACGTTATAATAAAACACGAAAAAAATGAAAAATTTAACATATTTTTTAATTTCTTTCATTTTTCTCGAGAAGAAAATTTTATGGATCAAAAAATCCTTTTTTTTACTTTCTTTCATTTTGATCTTTTTGATCTTTTTTTCTTTTTTTTTTTCTAAAAAAAAAAAGAAAAAAAAGAACTAAAAAAAAGAAGGAAAAATAAACCAAAATGACAGCTTTTAGTTTTTTTTTCTAAAAAAGAATAAAAAGAAAAAAAACAGTTGAGAAAATTTCTTAAATGTTTTCGTTTTTTTTTTCTAAAAAAAAAAAAAGAAAGTTTGCAAAAAACTTATAGGAGCTTTCTTTCTCAAAAATAGTAACTTTTTGATGCTCTTATCTTTTTTGTTTTTTCTAAAAAAAAAGGAATCTAGTCACAAAAAATTCAAAATTATATGTATAATTTTAACAAGTTAGAATTCAATTTCATTCCAAATCTAAAAAAACATGCTGTTTTTTCGTTTTGGGGACAAAATGAGAACATTTTAAAGTTCTCAACTTTAGTGTCAAAGGGAGTTCTAGTTTTAGTTTGTAGTTTCTTTTTAACTGCATCTAGCAACGCTTATCCTATTTTTGCACAACAAAATTACGCAAATCCTCGTGAAGCGAATGGTCGTATTGTTTGTGCGAATTGTCATTTAGCTGAAAAACCTATTGAAATAGAAGTTCCTCAGGCTGTTTTACCTGATACTGTTTTTGAAGCAGTAGTAAAAATTCCCTATGATAAACAAATTAAACAAGTTTTAGCAAATGGAAAAAAAGGTGATTTAAATGTAGGTGCAGTACTTATTTTACCTGATGGGTTTGAAATAGCACCTCCAGATCGAATTCCAGAAGAGATGAAAGCTAAAGTAGGGAAACTCTATTTTCAACCATACAGTGCAGAGAAAAAAACTATTTTCGTTGTAGGGCCTGTTCCTGGGAAGAAATACAGTGAAATGGTGTTTCCGATTTTATCTCCTGATCCAGCAAAAACAAAATCAATTTCTTATTTAAAGTACCCGATTTATGTTGGTGGTAATCGTGGCCGAGGTCAAGTCTATCCTGACGGTTCGAAAAGTAATAATACAATTTTTACAGCCTCTGCTGCTGGAAAAATTACGGCAATTGAACCTGCAGGGAAAAAAGGTGGATATACACTTACTATTGAAACTGCCAATGGCGAGAGTATTTCGGAGAAACTCCCACCAGGACCAGAATTAGTAGTCAATATTGGTGACATTGTTGGGGTCGATCAAGCTTTAACTACAAACCCTAATGTTGGCGGTTTTGGTCAGGGTGAAACAGAAGTTGTGTTACAAAACCCACTTCGTATTCAAGGTTTATTAGTGTTCTTCCTTTTTGTTCTTTTAGCTCAAGTGTTCTTAGTTCTTAAGAAAAAACAATTTGAGAAAGTTCAATTAGCAGAAATGAATTTTTAATTGCATATATGGTTTCCAAAACATGCGTTTTCGATTTCGTTTTTTTTCTTTTTTTTCTAAAAAAAAGAAAAAAAACGGAATCAGAAACGAAAAGCAAAAAAATATTTTTTGCTTTTCGTTTTTTTTTTTCTAAAAAAAAAAAAAGAACTAGCTGCAGTTTTGGTTAATTTTAAGGATTTTTGACAATGGTAACCATTTTTAGTTATATTGCTTTATTACTGAGTGCCCTAGTAATCACTTTAACTTGTTATATTGGTCTTTTAAAAATTAAATTAATTTAAAAAAAATCTATGGTAGAAGCTCTTTTATCGGGTATTGTACTTGGCCTTGTTCCAGTAACAATTGCAGGATTATTTGTCACTGCGTACTTACAGTATCGTCGTGGTGATCAACTTAATATTTAATTCGTAAAAATACATTTTCTTTTTTCACTTCTTTTTTCTTAAGTTTTTTTTCTTTTTTTTAGAAAAAAAAGGTCTATTTAAAAAAATAAATGCAAGGCATTTATTTTTTTAAGGATAAAAAAGAAATTTTTTTTCATGCCTTTCTTTTTTTTTATAAAAAAAAAGAATGAAAAGAAAGAATTTTTAGAAAATATTTTCTTGTTTTATAGTTTCTTTCAATTTTATTGAAAGAAAAATAGTACCAAACGGAGGCAACCCCGTTTGGTGTTTAATGAGAGCGATTTCGGCATCTTTCTCATTTTCGTTTTCGTTTTTTTTTAGGAGGACGGATGACGGTAGTTTGAAAAAACGGTTAGAAAAAAAAAAAACTACTCATAATAAAAATAAGGCTTTCTGTCCATCAGTTTACAGTGGTTTAGTAGCTATTGATTCTTTTAATGTGCTCTTTTTAACAAATAGAAAAACAAAAGACTTTTTGTTTTTATTACCATAACGTTTTCTCCATAAATCGTTTAGAGTTTTTTTTTTAGCACTTTTTAATCATGCAAATTAGGACTTGAGCTTCTTTGTTTTTCGTGATAGACTCTATTTACTTTTGTAAAAAAGATCTATTTTTAATAGAAACTCTTTTCTTATCATTCCCGTCCTCGATTTTAAAAAAGAAATGCAAAGCATTTTTTTTTTTAAGTAAGACTTCCTTTTTTTGTTTTTTAGGTTTTCATTCTTTTTTTTTAAAGAAAAAGATAAACTAATCTGTTCCAGTTCTAAAGAAAAGAAAGGTTTGAAAAAAATGATTTTTTTCAAACCTTTCTTTTCTTAAGCTTTTGTTTCTTTTTTTTTTTTGCAAAAAAAAAGATCAAAAAGAATTTTTTTTTCAGTAAACCCTTTTGATCTTTTTTTTTGCAAAAAAAAAAGAAGCAAAAAAGGAAACCCTAAAAAAAAGGCATGAAAAAAAAAGAATTTTTTTTTCAAAAGCTTAGAAAACAAAAGCAAAAGATATTCTTTTGCTTTTGTTTTCTAAGGAGAAGAAAAACATTTTGTTTTTTGGTTTAAATGAGAAAGAAGAGAATCCGTATAAATCAAACAATGAAACTTTCCATAAAAAAATTTGGGAAGAATTTTTTAGAATGTTTCGCTAAAATTATTATCTTGTTTTAGTTACTTTTTCTTATCGTACCTAGGTCAGTTTTTTGACGTTGCATTTTTTATGAGATAAGAAAAAAAAGGTAAAATTTAACAAAACAAGAAATTCATAGGAAAAAGTATATAAAATATGAGCGTTTCTACAGAAACAAAAAGTAGTGGTCGTATTACACAAATTATTGGTCCAGTATTAGATGTGTCATTTCCAGCAGGGAAAATGCCAAATATTTATAATGCATTAACCGTTGGTGGTAAAAATGAAGCTGGCCAAGAGATTTCTGTAACATGTGAAGTTCAACAATTATTAGGTGATCATTGTGTACGTGCTGTAGCAATGAGTGCAACCGATGGTTTAATGCGTGGAATGGAAGTTTTAGACAGCGGAAAACCCTTAAATGTTCCAGTAGGAGCAGCTACTTTAGGTCGTATTTTTAACGTTCTTGGGGAACCAGTAGATAACCTTGGACCTGTAAATACAAAAGACCAACTTCCAATTCACCGTTCAGCACCAGCTTTTGTAGATTTAGACACTAAACTTTCGATTTTTGAAAGCGGAATCAAAGTTGTTGATCTGTTAGCACCTTATCGTCGAGGTGGCAAAATTGGTTTATTTGGTGGTGCAGGTGTAGGGAAAACTGTACTTATTATGGAACTAATTAATAACATCGCAAAAGCGCATGGTGGCGTTTCTGTGTTTGGTGGTGTTGGAGAACGTACACGTGAAGGAAATGACCTTTACATGGAAATGAAAGAATCTGGTGTAATTAATGAGTCAAATATTAGTGAATCTAAAGTAGCACTTGTATATGGTCAAATGAATGAGCCACCAGGAGCACGTATGCGTGTTGGTTTAACAGCATTAACAATGGCGGAATTTTTCCGTGATATTAATAAACAAGATGTACTTCTTTTTATTGATAACATTTTCCGATTTGTTCAAGCAGGTTCCGAAGTTTCAGCACTTTTAGGTCGTATGCCGTCTGCTGTAGGGTATCAACCAACTTTAGCAACAGAGATGGGTGGGTTACAAGAACGTATTACCTCGACAAAAGATGGTAGTATCACATCAATCCAAGCTGTGTATGTACCTGCAGATGATTTAACAGATCCAGCACCAGCTACAACTTTCGCTCATTTAGATGCAACAACAGTACTTTCTCGAAATTTAGCATCTAAAGGAATTTATCCAGCTGTAGATCCTTTAGATTCTACTTCAACAATGTTACAACCATGGATTGTTGGTGATCAACATTATCAGTGTGCACAAAACGTCAAACAAACTTTACAACGTTATAAAGAATTACAAGATATCATTGCCATTCTGGGCTTAGATGAATTATCTGAAGAAGATCGTCTTATTGTAGCGCGAGCTCGTAAAATTGAACGATTTTTATCTCAACCTTTCTTTGTTGCCGAAGTGTTTACAGGTTCACCTGGAAAATATGTAAGTTTAGCAGAAACTATTCAAGGATTTAATCTAATTTTATCCGGTGAACTCGATGATCTTCCTGAACAAGCTTTTTATTTAGTTGGTAATCTTGATGAAGCAGTTTCTAAAGCAGCAACACTTTCATAGTAGTTCTAAAAAAAAAACATCGTTTTTTTAACTCTTTTTTTGTTTTCTCCTCTTACTTCAGTTTTTTCCGTTTGAGTTTCTTTTCCAAAAAACTTTTTCTTCTTAGAAAAAAAGCCTAGGCTTTTTTTCTAAGAAGAAAAAGACGAGAATACAAAATCTTTTATAGAAACCTTAAGAGTTCAAAACTCGAAATTAAAAAAATAAAATATTTTTGATTCCTTTTTTTTAATACGAGGGCAAGTTCGCACCCTCTCTTTTAATAAAAACCTGATTCTAAAGAAAAGAAAGGTTTTTTTCTTTTTTTTTTTTGCAAAAAAAAAAGATCAAAAAGATTTTTTTTTCATGCCTTTCTTTTCTTAAGCTTAAAAGCCGTTTTTTACGTGAAGTTTTTCTTTCTTTTTTTTTGAAAAAAAAGAAAGAAAAACTCTTCTGATTCTTTTTTTTTATAAAAAAAAAAAGAAAAAAACGGAATCAGGAAACGTTTATTTTATTTTTTTTAAAAAACTTATATTTATCTAAATTGAAACTATGACATTGCAAGTTTGCATCATGACCCCTGATCGTATCTTTTGGAACGATCAAGCCGATGAAATTATTCTTCCCACTAATACGGGTCAAATGGGTGTTTTAACGAATCATGCACCCTTAATTACTGCATTAGATATCGGTGTTACTTTAATTAGATCGAATTCTAATTGGAATCCTGTAGCACTTATGGGCGGTTTTGCTTTAGTGAAACAAAATCAAGTGACAATCTTAGTTAATGAGGCTGAATCAGCGCAAACTATTGGTGTCGATGAAGCAGAAATTGCTTTTCAAGAAGCTAAAACAAAATTAGAACAATCACAAGGTGAAAAACAACGTGTTGAAGCTACTTTTGTTTTCAAAAGAGCACGAGCTAGATATCAAGTGGTAAAACAGCTTGGAGTATAAAAAGAAAATCACTTTAAAAAACCTTGTTTTTTCTAAACTTTTTAATAATAATTGAGATCAAAGACGATTTGTTTTGTAAATAAATTTTTCTCTAATACAAAGTAAAATGCTTACGGAATGTACTTTTCTTTTCATTAAATAAAAAATTATTTAACGAAAAGAAAAGTACATTCTTGCTTTTTACATCAAAACTGTTTTTTTATCAAAAATCGTAAAAAAAATACCTTTTGCTTCTTTTTTTTGAAAAAAAAAGACTTCTGTTTTTTGTTCAGAACAGTTTTTTAATCAAAACTCAACCGATTATTTTTTCTTTGAAAAAAAAGCGGACTCAGAAAACCTTTTTTAAAACAACTATTTTTTTGTAAAAAATTAGGCACCCTTTGGTTCTCGATATTTTTTGAGAAAGTAGAAAAATAAAGAGTTTTGTTAATTTTTTAAGAACATTTTTTTATGCCGTTCTCGAAACTAATTGCTCTTATTGATAGATAATGTCTTAAAAAAAGAAAAGACAGGATTGTTATATAATTATTTAAAACCTATTTTTTATGGCTCGATATAGAGGTCCGAAATTACGTATTGTTCGTCGTTTAGGCGAATTACCTGGATTAACACAAAAAAATTGTACACGAGATTTTCCACCAGGACAGCATGGTCCAAAGAAAAAAGGAGGTGGGAATCAAAAAACGAAAGAGTCACAATACGCTGTACGTTTAAAAGAAAAACAAAAATTACGTTTTAACTATGGTATAAGTGAAAGACAACTTATGAGTTATGTTCGTGAAGCTCGTAAAAGAAAAGGTTCTACAGGCGAAATTTTACTACAGATTTTAGAAATGCGCTTAGATACTATAATTTTTCGTTTAGGATTTGCTCCAACTATCGCTGCTGCGCGCCAACTTATCAATCATGGTCACATCGTAGTCAATGGTCGCCGTGTTGACATTCCTAGTTCTCTTTGTAAGGTTAATGATTCTATTTCCGTAGCACTCAATTCTCAAAATTTTGTTAAAAATTTACTCCAAAGCTTTACAAAAACTCTTGATGCGCCTTATTTAGAAGTTAATCAAGAAAAACTAAGTGCTGTGGTTCGAGATAATATACCACGTGAAGCGGTAAGTCTTCAAATTAATGAATTACTTGTAGTTGAATTTTATTCTCGAAAAGTTTAATGTTTTTCGTTTAAATACCTAATACTCTGTAAAACAAAATTTAAACGAAATGTGGTTTGTACCTTCTTTTCAAAATGTCTTTTTAAGGAACATTGTAACTATATGATTTTTTAAACCAAAACCATTATTTTTATCCGATTCTAAAAGAAAAAAAAGGAATGAGAAAAAATGATTTTTTTCATCCTTTTTTTTCTTCAGCTTTTGAAAAAAAAATTCTTTTTTTTTCATGCCGTTTTTTTCTGTTTTGAAGGTTTCTTCCTTAAGAAAATAAATGCAAAACCTTTATTTTCTGAAGCTTTTGAAAAAAATCAAACTGATTTTTTTAAGTTTTCATAATATAAAAAAGCAGGAAAGATGTCCGAGTGGTTGAAGGTATAGACCTGGAACGTCTATATGGTAGTTATATCATCGAGGGTTCGAATCCCTCTCTTTCCGTAAATTTTAAAAGAATAAACTTTTTTTTACTAAAAACGTAGTAGGTTTAGAATTTAGAAACTAAAAAAAGCAAAAGGAATGACAATTTTTTTTTTAAGCTAAAGAATTTAAAATTTAAATTCTTCAGAATTTTCTACGACTTCGACTTCTAAAGAAAAGAAAAGTTTGAAAAAAATCATTTTTTTCAAACCTTTTTTTTTAAGAATCAGAAGTTTTTCTAAAGAAAAACTCATTGAATAAAAAAACGGAAGTCGCTTCAAAGCCGTTTTTTAACCTGGAGTTTTTCTTTCTTTTTTTGAAAAAAAGAAAAAAAACTATTCAATTTAAAAAACGAAATCAGGAAATAAGTGCTTTGCATTTATTTTCGTAAGAGAAAAATTTTTTATTCAGCTATAAACTTATTAAAAGACAGATTTATCTCCTTTTGAAAATAAATAAAATAGACAATTTGTACTGGAACTGACAGCTAGCTCTACATTAAAAAAAAGATGTGTGATATGATAAATCCATATCGAGGGGGTGTAGTTCAATTGGTCAGAGCACCACCCTGTCACGGTGGAAGTTGCGGGTTCGAGTCCCGTCACCCTCGATTTAACATATTCCGTAATAACTTTGAAAAAAGTATTTTTTTTCCTTCTTTTTTTTTTAGAAAAAAAAAGATAGAAACGATTTAATTTATAAAAGAAAATTTTCTTTGATTTTCGGTTCTAAAGAAAATAAAGGCATGAAAAAAAAAGAATTTCTTTTCATTCTTTTTTTTTATAAAAAAAAAGCATTGGGTTTACTTAAAAAAATGCACAGCATTTTTTTTAAGGGTGGAACCCGTTTTTGTTTTTTGAGTTTTTCATTCTTTTTTTTTTTTGAAAAAAAGAAACGAAAAACTATTCGAACCAAAAAACTGGATTAAATAGACTCTTTTTAATTTTAGATTTTATGAAAAAACTTAAATAGAAAAAATAAAATAAGCGGGTAACGCGAGTCGAACGCGCGACATGCACCTTGGCAAGGTGCCGCTCTACCACTGAGCTATACCCGCGAAATTATGGTGCCTGCTACTAGATTCGAACTAGTGACATTCCGCGTATGAGACGGATGCTCTAACCAACTGAGCTAAGCAGGCTTGTTAAAAGGTAATAAAAATTATACTAAAAAAAAGGAAAAAGCGCAATAGCTAAAAATCCACCGTAACAAGGAGAAAAATTTTCAAAAACTCCCTAAAGAGTATAAAAAGATAGAAAACTTTTGTCAAGTAGAGCTTATTTTCAAAACCAACTTCTTGATTGAAACTAAGTAAGGCTAAAAACAAGTTGGTTAAAGTTGTTATTTCGAAAGTTGTTAAAAAAAACGTGTTGAAAAATTAAACGACTTAAATATCACATTAAAAAAAAAAAAAAAGAAAAAAATGCTGTATTGGCAAGGTTTATTCGCTAAAAACGTTATGTAATCACTATGTAATTTTCCTTTAAAATCATGTAATCACCATGTAGCTTTCCTTTAAAATTATGTAATCACCATGTCGCTTTTGTTTCTGATACCCAGATCGCGACGCTTTAATAATGTGTAGTTTTTCTTTTTGAGCTTTTTTTTCTTTTTTTTTTATAAAAAAAAGCTCAAAAAGAAAAGACAAGAACGGAAATCAAAAGTCAATAGGTCAACTACAGTTTTTTTACCAACTAGCTTTTACCACACCAGGTAAAAAACCTTGTAAAGCATATTCGCGTAAAACATGGCGGGATAAGCCGAAGTCTCTAAAATATCCTCTGGGCCGACCGGTAATTGTACAACGATTATGAGATCGAACTGGTGCACTATTTCTTGGTAGTTGTTGCAATTTTCTATGTAAATTGAATTTGTCTTCTAAAGAAGTTGCTGTTTTAATTTCTACGAGGAGATTTTTTCGTTTTGCTGCATATTTAGTAATTAAACGAGCGCGTTTTCTATCACGCTCAATCATGCTTTTTTTTGCCATATCTAGGTTCAGTTATTTATTTCTTTTTTATTTTATTACACAAAAAAAAGAAACGAATTTTAGTATCAGTTAAAATGAAAAAATTTTATTTTTTCCTAAAGAAAAGAAATACAAAGCATTTCTTTTCATTCTTTTTTTTATAAAAAAAAAGAAGGGGACTCTCCATTTTCAATGGAGGACTGATGAAAAAAAAGTAAATTTTTTTTCAAAAGTTTGTTCCGGTTCTAAAAAAAATAAAGGAAAATCTTTTCTTTTCTTAAGCTTTTGAAAAAAAAGCTTAAGAAAAGAAAGACGGCCAAAAATATTTTTTATCCTTAAAAACATAAATGCAAGGCATTTATGTTTTTAAGTAGACCTTTTTGATCTTTTTTTTCCTTTTTCTTTTTTTTATAAAAAAAAAAAGATCAAAAAGAAGAAAAAAAAAGAAAAAAAGTTAAAGAAAATTAAGGATTTTCCTTAATTTTCTTTAGAACTGGAACAGTTTAGTTGAAAATTAAAGAGTATCGATTGTTTCGAATTCAAATTTAATTTCTTTCCAAACTTCACACGCTGCAGCTAATTCAGGACTCCATTTGCACGCTGCACGGATTACATCACCGCCTTCACGAGCAAGATCACGACCTTCATTACGTGCTTGAGTACAAGCTTCTAAAGCAACACGGTTTGCAGCAGCACCTGGAGCATTCCCCCAAGGGTGACCTAAAGTACCACCACCGAATTGTAAACAAGCATCATCACCGAAAATTTCAACCAGAGCTGGCATGTGCCATACGTGAATACCACCAGAAGCTACTGGCATTGTACCTGGTAAAGAAACCCAATCTTGAGTGAAATAAATACCACGACTACGATCTTTTTCAATGTAATCATCACGCATTAAATCAACGAAACCTAATGTTACTTCACGTTCACCTTCTAGTTTCCCTACAACTGTACCAGAATGTAAGTGATCACCACCAGATAAACGAAGAGCTTTTGCTAAAACACGGAAGGTGATACCATGATTTCTTTGACGGTCAATTACAGCGTGCATTGCACGGTGAATGTGTAAAAGAAGACCATTATCACGACAATAATGAGATAAACTTGTGTTTGCTGTAAAACCACCAGTTAAGTAATCGTGCATAATAATAGGTACACCTAAATCTTTCGCACATTCAGCACGTTGCATCATTGCTTCTGCTGTAGCTGCCGTTGCGTTTAAATAGTGACCTTTAATTTCACCAGTTTCAGCTTGAGATTTGTAAATAGCTTCAGCAACAAATAAGAAACGATCTCTCCAACGCATAAATGGTTGAGAGTTTACGTTTTCATCATCTTTTGTGAAATCAAGCCCACCACGTAAACATTCGTATACAGCACGACCGTAGTTTTTAGCTGAAAGACCTAATTTTGGTTTAATTGTACAACCTAATAAACCACGACCGTATTTGTTAAGTTTATCACGTTCTACTTGAATACCGTGAGGAGGACCTTGGAAAGTTTTCACGTATGCTGGTGGAATACGAAGATCTTCTAAACGTAAAGCACGAAGAGCTTTGAAACCAAAAACGTTCCCTACAATTGAAGTAAATAAGTTTGTTACAGATCCTTCTTCAAAAAGGTCTAAAGGATATGCAATATACGCGATGTATTGATTTTCTTCACCTGGAACAGGCTCGATGTCATAACAACGACCTTTGTAACGGTCTAAACTAGTTAAACCATCAGTCCATACAGTCGTCCAAGTACCAGTTGATGATTCTGCTGCTACTGCCGCACCCGCTTCTTCTGGTGGAACACCTGGTTGAGGAGTCATACGGAACGCTGCAAGAATATCAGTGTCTTTTGGTTGGTAATCAGGAGTATAGTAAGTTAAACGGTAGTCTTTAACACCTGCTTTGAAACCCACCCTTGCTTTAGTTTCAGTTTGTGGAGACATTCTAAAAAAAATTATGGTTTACGATCTTGCACTCTGCCCGAAAAAAAGTGTAATTTCTTGTCTTTTTGTTTTACACCAGAGTATAGCATATTTTTTAGAGTATCACAAGAGTGAAATTCTTTTGATTCTGTTCTACTGTTGAAAAATTCATTATTTTTCTCTTTCTAAAGAAAATCAAGGCATGAAAAAAAATATTTTTTTTCAAACCTTGATTTTCTCTAGCTTTTTTTTCTTTTTGATCTTTTTTTCATCAGCCCTCCATTGAAAATGGAGAGTACCCTTCTTTTTTTTTATAAAAAAAAAGAATGAAAAGAAATGCTTTGCATTTCTTTTCTTTAGGCCTTGATTGTTTTGTTTTTAACTCTGTTTTTTTATAGAAATCGGACTTATTTTTTTTTCTGGGTCCATGAATTCTGGAGTTTGGTCTTTCAAAAAAACACTCTTTACAATTCCTGTTCCCGCTGGGATAGGCTTGCTACATATAAGGGTTTCATGAGACCTCGCAAGAAATCCGTCTTTGTAGCAAGGGCGCTTCGTACAAGAACTTTGCTTACCTGTTGAAAACTTGCGGCAAGAAGAAAACTTTCTGATTGTAAGACACTTTTTGTCAGCCCTAGAATCACAGGTTCATAAAGTGCTGGTTCTTTTTTCGCTTCAACTAAACTTCGATTTATCTCTTCAAGCAGTCGAAGTTGAATAAATTCACCAGGTAATAAAGAAGTGTCTTTCCCAAAGGTAATACGAACCCTAGCGGTCATTTGTCTAACGACAACTTCTACGTGTTTTTCCGCAATATTTACCCCTTGGTTAGAATATGCTTCCAAAAGAGTTTTCACTAAAAATCGTTGAATATACAATAAACTAAGATCAAAGGCCTCTAAAAAAGGTTTTACTCGTTTCGCCAGGCTAAAAAAAGAATTTAGTCGAAAATGCATGTTATATCGAATAATTTCTCCATCTTTGGTTTCTCTAGCTTCAAAAAGTTGTTCAATTTTTGGAATACCTTGAACAATATCTTCTGTTTGAAGTTGTTTGGACCTTAATGTCATGAGAATGTGATTTTTTTGAAGAAGATCATTTTGTGCTACATGAACCAAACCACGACGAGAACCTAAAAATGGGAGTGCTTTTCTAACCGTGATTTGCGTTGCGGTTATGTCGAGAATTCGGCCACTCAAAGAACTGGCAAAACCAGGAAAGATTTCTTGGCCCCAACGTATCCGTTGTCCGCATGAAACCAAAACCTTCTCTTCCTTTTTTAAAAAACTTTGCTTTTTAGGTACTAAACTCGGTAAAAGAAAAGTTACGGTGTCTTCAGCTCGTAAAAAACTACTAGAGCCTTTTTGATTTTTTAGTTGAATACGTTGAAATTCTCCTACTGTTTTTGATTTAAGGAAAACTTGAGTAATTGGCACTTTAGGTAAAACCTGCCTACACTGAAAACTTTGAAAAATATATGTATGCGCTTTTTCGAAAATAATTTTACGGGATACTGCTAGACTAAATTCTGGAATTGGGATTCCAAAAGATAAAGCCTTACTAAGGCTTTTCGAAGGGCTTTGAATTCCAAATTTCAGTTTTTTATCGAAAAATTTTTTCTGTTGAAATTCTTCTATTTTTCCAAAAAACTTGGGAGTTTTCACTTCAAAATGAATTTTAAAACTATTTGTCATTGACACCCAGCTTCCACGCAACGTAAGTTGAGAGGATGACGAAATCTTTTGAGATAAAAAAGAAGGCTGAAAATCAAAACTTGCTTTTTGAAGTTCATTTTTGGAAAAAAAACCTGTTGTTTTGAATTGTTTAGTAGAAAATGGAGAAGGTAAAGAAAAATCAAATGAAGATTGATTTAACCAAGTCTCGTAAAAAAATTTTCTCTCTGGAAAAATTTGATAAGAAAGTTTTTGTAGGAAAAAAAGATTCGAAAGACAACGTTTTTTTTTTAGTTGAAAACAAGGTTGAATGACTTGCAAAAATTTTTTATTTTTTACTTTGATGTTTTGTAATGTATGAGGTTTTCTTTCACGTTTTTGAATCAATTCTTTTCTTTTATAAAAAGAAAAATCACTAAGAAATTCTCGAGTAAAAAAGAGTAATTTGGAGGAATTTAAAACGTCAGACCTTCTTGGCATTTTAGAAGGAAAATTAAGTTGGGAATGAAAAAAAAGTTTATTTTTTATTCTTTTTTTTTGAGAGAAAAAAGAAAGAAGCTGGTTATTTCTGGAAAAAAAAGATTCAGTTTGTGATGAAAAAATTTGAGAAATTTTTTCAACTGATTCCATTTTTTGTTCTGAGAAGTTTTTTTCAAAAACTTTGTGGCAAAACCTGGAACTCGAGAGAAGGTCTTTTAATACATAGGAAAATTGAGACCTTTTTGTTTTAGATTTCACAAGGAAAACATTTTCTCTAGATATCAAATTTACTGAGACATAAGAATGTTGAAAAGAGAAACTTTCCATGTGTTTTCCCGGCTCGAGAACAATTCCTGTTAATTGCGAAGAAAAGTCCGTGAAGTTTTTTGAAACAGAAAACCAACTACATTTTTTTTCAATAAGCTTGGTTTCCGTTTGAATCCCAAAGGTAGTTTGAGCTCTTTTCACAGCTTTTTCCAGAAAAAGAGAAGAACACATAAAATGTTTTTTAAGTGGTTTTTTTCTTTTTTTAGGATTTAGTAGAAAACTCAATTGAAATGTTTTTTTATGAGACCAGTTTTTTTCTTGAGCTTTTTTTATTTGAAAAATCCCTTTTCGCGACAACGAATTCTCTTCGCAAGTCACCATAAAACCAAACTGAGGAAGACGCTGTTGAGTGTTTCTTTTTACTTTTCCTACTTCTAAAGAAAATAAAGGATTTTCCTTTCTTTTCTGATTCTGTTTTTTGAGTTGAATTTTTTCTAAAGAAAAACTCATAGAATCAACAAACGGAAGTCGCTCCAAAGCCGTTTTTTGTGTTTGTTTTGATGCAGCCGAAAAAAATTCAAATGTTTTTAATAAAAACACGCGAGTAGTAGATCCTACAAAACTCTGGTGACTCGTAAAAAAACCGCCATTTTTAGTGAAATCATATGTTTCTGATTTGACTTTAGTCAATTCAGTAGTTTTTAATACCTCGGAATCAGAACTAAAACTCAAATCGACGTAATATCCAGAAGTCTCAAATTGGTTAAAAAAAGGATACCAAGTTAAAGATGTAAAGTTTAAAGTCGTAGTAGAAGCTATAAGATTCTGGTTTTCAACCAAAAAATAAAATTTCGAAAAATAGTAAATTTTTGAAAAACAGAATTTAAAAACCGTTTGCGCTAAGACTACCGAAGATCCTAGTTTTTTTAAATGCCCGCGAACTGGGATTTGAAGATTATATTGAGAAAGCGGCGTTTCAGCCGAAACAAGATCTCCTTTAAAAAAAAACGAATTTGCTTTTCCTTTTTTTTGATCCAAAAAAGAAAAAGTTTGCTTTTGAATAAAACTCGAAAAAACCCAGAACCTTCCTAAATCTTTTAAAAAAACTTTGATTGGGGAAAACTCTTCTTTTGGGTTGGTTCGTGGTCCACGTGTAATGATTTTTTCGAGACTGACAATCGGCATATGCTCAAAAAAAAGTTCTCCTGAAAAAGGTGTTCGAACGATATGTGTCGACTCCGGCATTTTCTGTTTTGATTTTTGAAGACGAGACCCTTGGACTAAAAGTTGCCCAGTTCTCACGTCTTCACCTTGTTTCACCCAAAGAAGACTTCCTGCTGGAACATCTTGATGAAGTATTTCATAGACTAAAGGTCTCATGGTTAACGAGGATGATACTACCCTAAGAAGAACTTGTTTCGGATTGGTACCTGTATGCTTTAGTAAATACACAATCTTTCCATAAGGAGTCCGAACAAAACGGCCTGGAAGAGCTTCTTGAAATTCAATTTTTCCATCAAAAGGTGCCGGGAATGATTTCATTGCTTGCTCAGAGAAAACGCCAACCCCCCCAGTATGGAACGTTCGCATCGTTAATTGCGTCCCTGGTTCACCAATAGATTGAGCTGCAATAATGCCAACGGCTTCTCCAAAACACACTAATTTACCTTGTGCTAAATCCAGACCATAGCATAATTGGCACACAGTTTTTTCTGTTTGACATGTTAACGGAGAACGAACAAAAATTTTTTGGTTTATGGCCGCAAGTTTTTTGGCCAGAGAAGAAGAAACCAATGTATCTTTTGGAATGACAGTAGTTGTATTTAAAATAACATCTTTTAAAAGAACACGTCCCAAAAGATTCTGTTCTATATGAAGACCTTTGAAAGTAATTCCTTTTTCGGTTTTGCAATTTTTGGTATAAATCACCACATGTTGAACCGCATCAACTAAACGTCGTGTCAAATATCCAGCAGAAGCTGTTCGTAAAGCAGTATCTACTAATCCCTTTCGAGCACCATAACAAGAAAGAAGATATTCGGTGATGGTTAATCCTTCCCGAAAATTACTTTGAATAGGGAATTCTAGAATGGCACCTTGTGGATCCGCCATTAATCCTCTCATAGCGACTAATTGTCGGACTTGAGAAATATTACCTCGGGCACCGGAAAAAGCCATCATATAGACAGGATTGACCGGATTTGTAGCTCGAAAATTGTGAACGGCGGCTTGACGAAGGCTTTCACTCGTTTTATTCCATGTATCAATTAGACGTTGCGATTTTTCAACACTAGTAAGATTTCCTGTTTCAAGTGCCTGAGCTGCTTCCACCCCACTTACTGAAGCCGCAGATAAAAATGAAGCTTTTTGTGGAGGGATTTGTAAATCTTCAAGCCCTAAAGAAACACCAGCACGTGTGGCCTGGTGAAAACCTACTTGTTTTAAAGTTTCTACTAGATCTACAGTTGCTTTTCCCCCGTACTGGTCTAAAAACCACGCAATTACTGTTTTAAGGGTGTTTTTGTCAAAACTTACATTGAAAAAAATCGGTGTCCGAAATTTCAGTGCTTTTGGGGTCTTAAAGGTGTTAAAATGGTCATCAATGACAAAAACCTCAGGGGTACTCTCTTTCTCTTCTTTTTTTTTTAGAGAAAAAAAAAGATGAGAAGAATTTTGAGAAGAAAATGGAGGGTTTTGTATATTTTTTGTTTTAAATTTTTTTTTCTTTACCATAATTTCAATTTTTTTCTTGTTTTTTCCTTTTGGTCTTTTTTTTAAAAAAAAAAAAAAGATCAAAAAGATCAAAAGGTATGAAAAAAAATTTATTTTTTTTCAAAAGTTCTTTCCATTTTTTGAGTTTTTTGCAAAAAACTCAAACTCAAAAAACAGGACCGAACTGTCTTGCATTTATTTTTTTTAGTAAATTTATGGAAAAAATTTTTGGTTTTCCTTATTCTCAAGAAAAAAAAGAAATAGAAAAAAAAGGTTTCATCATTTTTTTTCCAAACTTTTTTTTTCTTTAGAAGTTGGTGTGGAAGACATCTCTGCATTTGCTTCAAAGAAACACCAGTGCATGAAAATTCTGCCAGGAGTTGTACGAATAAAACGTACTTTTTTCCCAAAAAAAAAGGAAGGACTAAAAAATTGACAAGTATCTATAAATAATGTTTGTCTTTGACCAGAAAAAGTTAGTCGTGTTTCTAGAAGAGTTTCTTTTAAGCGAGAGTGGCGTTCAGGAACAAATGTTTGAACGCAGCTAGTCCATTTCACCCAAATAGGAGTGTGTAAAGTAAGATTTCCAATATCATAGGCTGTTTTTACTTGAGAAAATTCTGAAAAATAAAGATTCTGTGGTATTGAGTTTTTCAAGGTTTCTTCGTTCTTTTTCTTCAAGAAAAAGGATGATTGAAAGAAAAGTTTTCGACTAGATACTAGAGAATCTACTCTTTTAAGGGTTTTTTCTAAAGAACATGTAAGATAATAAAAGCCTAAAACCATATCTTGTGTTGGAAGGTGTTGTGGTTGTCCTGAAGAAGGTGCTAATAATTGATTTCTAGACCATAATAAACTTAGAGCTTCTGCTCTTGTTTTGGCAGAAAGTGGAACATGAACCGCCATTTGGTCGCCATCAAAATCTGCATTAAACGCTGGACAAACTAATGGATGTAATAAAATAGCTTTTCCTTCGACTAGTCGGGGTAAAAAAGCTTGAATTCCTAGACGATGTAAAGTTGGGGCACGGTTTAATAAAACCGGGTGCCTTTTCAAAATTTCACCTAAAACAGACCACACAATAGGTTTTCGGTCAGCTATTAAAACTTTAGCGGCAGTAACAGTAAAAACAATTCCTTGGAGTCGTAGTTGTTGAATAATAAAAGGCTGGAAAAGTTCAACCGCCATTTCTTTAGGAAGACCACACTGATGAAGTTTGAGTTTCGGACCAACGACAATAACAGACCGACCAGAATAATCTACACGTTTCCCAAGTAAATGTTGCCGAAATCTTCCTTTTTTTCCTTTTAGCCCGTCTAAAAGAGATTTTAAAGGTCGTCCGGCGTCTACACTCCCAGTCCGTAAAAGTTCATCAACTGCTTCTTGAACTTGGCGGAGATTGTAACACCAAGAAAGCCAGCTTCCACCTAATGTGGTATCAAAAATCCCAAGATTATTTCGAGGACTCATTCGTTTATTTCGAATAATAATTTTTCGATAAAAACTATTGATATCTGAAGCTACAACAAGCCCACCGATGGATGTAATAGGCCTTAATCCTGGTGGTAACACGGGAAGATTATTTAAAATCATCCATGCAGGTTGTGTTTTACCTACTTCAAAATCTCGATAAAGTTCTCGTTGGCGTTTCCATTTTAATAATAAAAGGTCTAGTTTTTTTACTTTACTTAGTAATTTTTTATACTCTTTTTGGTCGTCCTCATAGTCGAGATTTAAGGATGCCATATTTTCTTTAAGGATTTCAAGAATCATGGAAACTTTTTTAGACAAATATATCAAGTCATACTCAAATCTGGAACTATCGTGATGCGAGAGTATTTGTTGAAGAGCAAGCCCACCCGTTTGTAAAGCATATGATTGCTCACGTTTTGGGATTTCTTCTTTATAACTTTTCACTCCTTTGGCAAAAGCATAATAAGGAATACTTGATTCATAGAAAAAAGATTGTTCCCATAAATAAAATAAAAATTCTTGAAATTCTTCAACTTTGGGCCACGTTGCATCATAAGCAATACCATATAAACGTGCTTCTATTACCCCGTGATTAAATACTAATCGTGGTCTATTTTTTTGATGCTTTTTGTGGAAAAGACGAGGGGAAGTTCGTAACGGGAAAACTTTTCCAGTTTTTCTTTTTGATCTTTTTTTTTCCTTAAAAAAAAAAGAAGAAGACAGGTTTTCGTTAAAACCGCTACTCCTTGGTTCCAAAAAAACCTCGTTTTTTTGGGTCAGTTGACTTCTTAAAAGAAGAAATGATTTTGGAAAAAAAGAAAAACACTCCCGTTCGGATTGAAAAGTTGTAAAAATAAGAGGCAAATAACAAAATTCTACTGCTTTGAGAACCGCTTGAAGTCGTTTAGTTGACCAACCTAAACAGAGACGAAGCGGTGAAGGTCGATGTGAAACATAAAGCGAATGAGCTACAGGTTGCTTTAATTTAATTAACCCAAGACGATAACGTCGAACCCTTGAAGAAGTTCTTTCGACACCGCATTTAGGGCAATACCCTCTAAATTTTTTGTTTTTTACAAGCTTTGTTGCTTTTTTTCCACAAGCGCACGTAAAATCAACAACCGGTCCAAAAATTGTTTGACAAAAAAGACCATGAGGTTCCGGTTTTAATGTTTTATAATTTACAGTTTCAGAGCTGGTAACTTCATTTATAGGCTGACCATTAGGAAAATAACGTTCCGTCCAAATTTCAATTGCTTTTGGAGAGGCCAGACTAATTTCTGCTTTTTTAAAAAAGGGGGATTTGCGTGTAGACATACTTAGGGTGGAAAGGTTTTAGTGTTTTCTTTAATTTGTACAAAAGAATATCAAACAAAAGCCCAATTTAAAAAAGAGCTAAAAAAGTTCTAAAATCAAGATTTTCTTTCTTAAAAAAAAAAAATGGAATCAGAAAATGAAGGGTTCCACCCTTCTTTTTTTTTAGAAAAAAAAAGATAGGCTTGAAAAAAAAATCTTTTTGATCCTTAAAAAAATAAATGCCTTAATTTTCGTTTTTTTTTCTAAAAAAAAAATGGAATGAAAAAAATCATTTTTTTGTCATTTCTTTCTTTTCTGATTCCGTTTTTTTTTCTTTTTTTTTTGTAAAAAAAAAGAATCAGAAGTGGTGAAAAGGTTTTAACTAAAGTACATCTTCGAGTTTTATAAAGGAAATGGGAAAAATCGAAACCCGAGTTTTTTGTGTATACTCAGAATAATAGCTGTATTTTTCATAAACCTGAAAATTAAAACATAAAGCTTGTAATTCACGAAGGATAAGTTTAAAACTTTCTGGATTCCCTGTAGTAACTGGTTTATTTGCATAAATGTTAAGTACAGCTTGTTGTCTTCCATCTAAATCATCAGATTTTACAGTAAAGAATTCATGTAATGTATGCGCAGCACCGTAGGCTTGTAATGCCCAGACTTCCATTTCCCCTAAACGTTGACCACCATTGCGTGCACGTCCTTTCACAGGTTGTTGGGTAATGGCAGAATAAGGTCCTGTCGGGCGAGCATGAATTTTATCATCTACTAAATGAACTAATTTTAAGATATACGCATACCCTGCAGTAATTGGTTGATCAAAAGTAAGTCCAGTTCGACCATCGAAAACTCTGATTTTCCCTGGATGGTGAGGTTCGAATACCCACGGATTTCTTGTTTTTAGAGAAGCTTGATAGAGTTTGGAATAAACTAAACTTCTGGAAGCTTCTGCTCCATATTGTTCATCAAAGAGATACGTAGTATATCGTTCATGTAAAAAGTGACCGGCCAACCCTAATAAGCATTCTAAAATTTGACCGACATTCATTCGAGAAGGAACACCTAAAGGATTTAAAACAATATCAACAGGAGTTCCATCAGGTAAATAAGGCATATCTTGACGTGGTAAAATAAGAGAAACAATCCCTTTATTTCCGTGCCTACCAGCCATTTTATCACCAACTTGAATTTTTCTTCGTTGTAAAAGAAGAACACGAACTCTTAAAATCTCATCTTTTTCAGCTAAAGCTGCGACATCTGGTTCTTGAGAAGGTAAAATTTGAACACCTAAAACAAAGCCTTGAACTCCTTTGGGAACACGTAAACTAGTATTTCGAAAACTTGTTTTTTCACGTTGGAGAATAACATTATAAAGCTTTTCATGTGGGCTTTGAAGTGGCGGGCTTTTAGGGTCTAAGGGACTCATTTTCCCTACTAGGTAATCTCCAGGTTCTACCCAACTTCCAATTTCTACCAATCCTCTCGAATCTAAGTTCCCCATTTTGTAAATATCTCGTGTTGAGTCACTGATCTTTAAAGGTATTAGATTTGTAATGCGTTCCAAACCATATTGTGTGTTTTGCACCGCAATATCATAATGATCCATATGAAGGGATGTAAAAATTTCTTGGTCCACTAACCTTTGGCTAATGAGAATGGCATCTTCAAAATTGTATCCTTCCCAAGGGAGATAAGCTACTAAAACATTTTGCCCAATGGAAAGTTTTCCTTGTGAGCTTGATGCTCCATCAGCCAGAAGATCACCTTTTTCAACCCACTCGTTTTCCGGGAGAATAGGTCGTTCCGAAAAACATGTACTTTGGTTTGTCCGTTGGTATTGAATCAGACTATAGGTGGTGGTAATTTCGACTTTATTTTTCCGAAAATCCTCAGAGTGTAGCTTTTTGTGTTTCCAATTCACAAAAGAATCACTACTTCTAAAAAATTTTTTTGGATTTCTTGGCCGTTCTTTTTTTTTTTTTAAAAAAAAAGATAAAAAAGGTATTTTGCGTGAGAAATTTTGAGCCAGCGAGAATGTCATTTTTGGTATAAACAAACGATTTTGGGCTTCAAACTTAAGATCAAAACTTGAATTTTCTTGATAAAGTGCTTTTTGCGCTGAAAAAAAAATGTTTTTCAAATTGGACTTTTGTTGAAGTGTTTTTATAAAAAAAATACCGTTTTTCGAAAAACTTTGTTTTTCAGAATTGAGAAGACTCTTTTTTTTCTTTTTGTTTAAGGAAAAGAGGACGTGTGAAAAAACAGAAACCTGAGCTTTAGTTTTTCTAGGAGAAAGAACCTGAATTTTCGTAGAACTTACTTTTGTAATAAAACCAGTTTTTGATGCCTGCATACTATGATTTACGTCACCGATAACTCGACTTTCAAGCCCAGTCCCAACGAGGGGTGCTTGAGGCTTTAAAAGAGGAACAGCTTGACGTTGCATATTAGAGCCCATAAGCGCTCGATTGGCATCATTATGCTCTAAAAACGGAATCAAACTTGTAGCTACTGAAATATTTTGTAAAATACCAACTGACTGCGTGGTAATTCGGGTTGCTACATCAGAGTGAAAATTTAGCTCTTTTCTGACTGGAAGATGGGTTTTTGGTAAAACGTTCCAAGCTGTCAGTTGAATGTCTGCTGGAGCCTCAATAAGCTTATATTCTTGACGAGGTGAAACTCGAAGAGGTGGCAAAGTTTTTTGAACTTGTCCTTTATATACTTGATAAAAAGGTGTAGTGAGAGTCCTTGCTCCATACTTTGAAAGGACAGACAGAACAGTAAAAGAATTTACAAGCCCTGCATTTTTTCCTTCAGGTGTTTCAATCGGGCATAAACGACCGTAATAGGTCGGATGAATACCTCGAATTTGAATGGTGGTTTGTTTCCCACTTATCCCACCAGGCCCTAAAACGGTAAGACGGCGTTTATGTGTAGTTTCTGCTAGTGAATTTGTCTGGTCCATAAATTGACCTAAAGTGCCACTAGTAAAAAATCTTTTCCATGATTTACTTACAGTTTTAGAAAACACTGCTTTGTTTTGCCGCCATAAAGATCTAAAGGGGTTTTCTGCTCCAGTTATTGATTTGGTAGCTGGTAGGAAGGTTACTTTTCTTCTAAAAAAAAGTTCAAATTCTTTCATTCCTGTTGCTAGGTGCTCAAGTAAAAACTCGTCACATCCGCGAATTCGTTTCTGAGTTAAACTATCGATTTCATCGACTACTCTTTTTTTATGCATAAGAGATAGTAAAGCTTGAGTAGCTTCTAAAAGGTCCTCACGAGTAAGTGATGTATTTTCTAAAGGTTCTATGCTTCCTATCTTTTCGCGAAATTGTTGACGACCAATATGCCCTAAAATAAGTTTGTCTTTATTCCAAAGAGTCGAGTAAAAAAATTCCCGTGCTGTTTGTTCCTTTGCAGCCAAGTTTTTGTGAGCATAAGGACTATATTCTTTAAAATGAGAGTATAAATACTGCCAGGCTTCTTCCTGAGTCGCTGGGTGTGCATATAAACCAGCACGCTCTAAAACATCATCATGACGAGCGCTCCCTTCACCCAACTCCGCGACAAAACTATTTTGAAGAATTTTAGAATGCTCGAGACGTAAAAAAATATCATGAAAAGGAATTCCTACTGCTTGTAAAAAAATAAGGAGAGAAACTTTTCGTCGTAAACTTCGAGTTAAAAACCAAACACGATGTTTTTTATCTACAGTAATGTGAATCCAACCACCTTTTTCTGGAACAATACGAAGAGTTCCAATTTTAGTTCGAGGGTGAATTGGAAGAGTGTAAATCCCTGGATTTCGAACCATTTGATGTAAAACAACCCTTGAAACACCATTTACCACAAAATGACCTTGTCGCGTCATAATTGGTAAAATGCCTACGAAAAGCCATTCAATTCGAAAGGTAGAAGATTTTTTCGAGTGAATTCCTACCGGTATATATACAGCTGAGCCATAGATTTTCCCTAATACAACTGCTTGTTTTTGGGTAAAATCAGGTTTTCGAAATTGGATTCCTTCTGGAAAAAAACGAATCTCTAAATCATGCTTAGTTGTAGAAAAACGAAGAGGTTTTTGAAAGGCCTCTTTTAAACCGTACTCGATAAAAGAATAAAAACTTTGTCTTTGCACGTCAATCAGATTTGGTATTTCCATAGAAAATTGAACTGGTAACTTGCAGCCTGTCTTTTCAACGTAGCCAGCAGAAACACTACAATTTAGGGCTTTTATAAAAAAAAAGTTCTTGGAAATAAGAGTCTTTTTATATGACATTTTGTTTTTGGAGAAATTACTACCAAAAACCTTTTTTTTTGTCAAAGCAATGGCTTCCAGCCTAAGAAACTACATGCTTTGCCTGTAGTTTCTTTAGGAAAGCGATTGGTTAGAAAAGGGTTCCTAGTAAAGCTCATGTTTTAAAGATATGTAGTTTTTCAAAGGTTTATGGTACTATCAATGGAGAGGGTTGAATTTTTTACAAAATCGAAGTCATCTACGATTAATTAAAGTGACAGATCAAGAGGTTCGAGAGCTTGAAGGCGGTATAGCCAAGTGGTAAGGCAGTGGATTGCAAATCCTCCATCCCCCAGTTCGAATCTGGGTGCCGCCTAAATTTTTAACCGTTTAACTAAATAGAAAGAAACAAAAAATATAACAAAGTTGGTTTTATTTTTTATATCTTTTTCAAATCGATGTTTTTTTAAGACCCTAATAGCCCTTCTAAAAAAAAGTGATTTTTGTATTTTAGCTCTGTTTTTTTTACTTTTTTTTGTACTTCTTTTTTTTCCTTCTTTTTTTTATAAAAAAAAGAAGGAAAAAAAAGATCAAAAAGGGTTTACTTAAAAAAATGCAAAGCATTTTTTTCTGATTCCGTTTTTTTTTCTTTTTTTTTTTTTTTTTAAGAATCAGAAAAGTTTTTCTTTCTTTCTTTTCAAAAAGAAAGAAAGAAAAACTTCACGTAAAAAACGGCTTTTAAGCTTAAGAAAAGAAAGGCATGAAAAAAAAATCTTTTTGATCTTTTTGATCTTTTTTTTTTTTTATAAAAAAAAAAAAAGAAGCAAAAAAAAAAAGAAAAAAACCTTTCTTTTCTTTAGAACTGGAACGGGATATTTTTTTTTCAAAAAACTCGAACTCAAAAAAAGAAAGTAGGGAACCTCTATTTTTTTGTCTTAAATAAAAAAATAATAAGACAAAAAAAAACAGAATTTAAAATCCTAAAAATAATTAAGAATTTTTCTATTTTTTTTCTGAACGTTTAGTTTTTTTAGTTTATTTGTATTATAAATTTTTTTTCCATTTTTTTTTATCAAAAATGAAGGAAACTTTTTCTGAATAAATAGCATTTTTTTCTATTTTTGTTCTTTTTGTTCTCTAAAACAACGAAGAGATTCATCCCTCTCTTATCGATATCAACCGTTAATGCTGCTTCTTTTCAGTTCTGACATGATTGTAATTGACTGATTTAGAGTAATGAATCTCATACAAATATTTTAGCATAAACGTCTTTTTTTCTGTTGATTTTATTTTTTTGTGCCAGTACTTTTACCCGATAAAAACTTGGTGATGGACAATTCTTTTCACACTGACGAAAACGTTACTAAGGTTCTTTTTTTTTGATCAGAATAGTTTTTTTCAAAAAACTCCTTCTTTTTTTTCTTTTTTTTTTTCTAAAAAAAAAGAAAAAAAAGATCAAAAACACAACTTTTTTATTTTAAAACAATACAAACACTAATCTCGGATAAAAATAACAGGATTGGGAGTTTTGAAAAACTAGATTTAAATATTTGAATGAATCCACATTTAGTCATAAAAAGCTGAAGGAAGTCTTCAGTTAAAAAAAAAATTTTTTTTTAACTGAAGGAAGTCTTTCAAAACAAAATCTTTTTTCGTTTTTTTAACGTCGACTTCGACTTCTAAAGAAAAGAAAAGTTTGAAAAAAATCATTTTGATTCTTTTTTTTCTAAAAAAAAGAAAAAAACCTTTCTTTTCTTAAGCTTAAAAGTCGTTTTTTGATTCAACTAGTTTTTTTATTTTTTTAAAAAAATAAAAAAACTAGTTGAATCAAAAAACGGAATCAAAAAGAGTCGCTACAATTTATCGCCTAAAAAAATTTACATTTTTTTCGCTTGTAATTTATGAAGGAAATTTTTGAAATATTAGTTAGACAAAAGAGGTAACTTGAATTTTGAATTTCCAGGCCAAACAAAACCACCACGGTTTGGTACAAGTGTAGGTTTTTTCAGTTTTTCTGTTGTTCCTTTTTCATTTTGACTTTCGCTAAATTCCACCAACTCAAAATTCGCAGGGAACGAAAGGTATTTGTTCTCAGCAAACGTTTCTTTTGTTTTTTCATCAAGAATTTTAAAAAGTGTAACATAAGGAACAGATGAGTCTTGCTTGGATAATTGAAGTTTCTCTTCTGAAAGAGGCCAACGAGTAAATTTTATTTTCGTCGTTTGTTTTACAGAATAATTCGTAAAGTTTTTAAGAGTTTGAGGTTCTATCTTTACTTTATAGCCAGCAAAGGTTCGTGGAAGCAGTTTATTGGTAATAACAAATTTTCGTAAATGCTCATCCCAACCAGCATAGAGTGGTGTATTTACAAAAGAAATCCCTCCAATTTTAGCTCTGGGCAGAACTTGTTCTGGTTTTTGGGCAAGTTCTTCGTGATACGGAGAAAAAGGCTGTTTTTCTGCAAATTGGTATAAAGGTTGGTCAAATTTTAAAACTTTTTCAGTTTTCGATTCCAGCTTTTCACTCGAGCTTACAAAATCATTTCGAACTGTAAATAAACGACGGACTGAGCGTAGAGTCCCTTTAAATTGTTGATTATAAACTTTATTTGAAAAAGTTTTGGCACCATCAAAAAAAGAGTCAAAAGTTTCGAAATATGGAAGCTGAGAATATGAGTTTAATGAATTAGTGTAATACTCTAACATTTTTCTTTTTGTATACAAATCAATTTCTTGATCCGCATTGACTTGAAAAGTTTTCGGTTGTCTTTTTAGAAACAAATCAATATCTAAAGCTAAAAGATTTTTATAAACTGGATTTGAATAATATTTGTTTTTTATTTTTGATTCAATTGTATTTTCAACGCGTGGTTGTGGAGCTTCTCCCGAACTAGGAAAACTTGAATCTGAAATTGTTTCAATCGGACGTTGAAGAAGAGGATCTGAATCACTTTCTTCTACATTCCCATCGTAAAACTGACGATACCGATTTAAAATGTCATAATGAGTTGCCAGGTCAACCCTGAAAACGAGTGGCAATTCCGAAAGAAGCGGATTCCGTTCAGAAATTTCTTGGCTTGATAATTGTTTTTGGGAATCAAGCGATTTTTTATTTTCCTTTTTAAAAAGTTTTGATAAAGTAAAAAACCCACTTCGCGAATCTGTAATCCCAGAAACTTTTAGGTTACGTAGAGTCCAATCAAATTCTCCACGATAATTTAACTCTTCGAAACTTAAATTTTGTGGGACCTCAGGAACCGTTAAATACTCACCTCTATCAAAAGGTGAAACATCAACATCAAGATATTGAAAGTTTCTCTCTAAAGATGACAATCCAGTAAGGCCTTTGCCAGGATCTTTGATGAGGGTTTGATCTAAAAGGGTATTTTTGAAAACACTATCTTGTGAAACAAAACCTAACGGGCCTGTTACGAGATACTCAAAACTATAAAAAGGAATAGAAGTTAAACTTAAAGCTAACGCCAAAACAAAACTCGTTTTATTGAAGAATTGAAGAAAAGAACTTGTAAATAAAGGCGTATAAAAAATACACAAATTTTTCACTTGCAAAAAAACCCATCCCCAAAACAGACTAAAAAGAACAGATCCAATGGCAATACCAAGAAGATAACTAGTATGTGTAAAAAAAGTGGAAATAGAGCTTGTACTTGAAAAACTTTCTAAAATGGTAACGTTTGAACTCAGTGTAATATTTCCAAGATATTGAAAACAAGAAGTTTGTTCGCACCATGCTAATACAAAACTCACTAAAAAAAAATTTGTATACCGTGGATTAGACCACCCCTTTAATTCAATTAAATTTTCTCGAGTCATCGAATAAATAACCCGGAAAAGAAGAATAATCCCTAGAAGATAATTAAAAGGCTCCAAAGTTAACCAGGGAACCAAAACTTGTCGAATACCAAATACCACACAAGTCAGAAAAACTAGTTGCCCAATGAGATACCCTCCGATGGTGTATACCCCAGCCGGGCGTCCTTGAATTAAAAGCCGACGAAGAGAAAGAATGTGAATTACAGAAAAAGGTAAACTTAAAAAAAAGCTATTAAAAAAACCTAATAAAAACTTATTTTGCTGTAAATCTGAAATTTCTAAAAAATCAAAAAAAACTTTTGATGGCGTTTCTAAAAAAAATTTTTCTCTAAAAAGAGCTGAAGAAAATTCTGGTAAAACGATTGGTAATAGTGTAAAGTCGTGAATCCACTGAAAACTCAGAATGTAAAACAGACAACTTCGACATGTTGTGAAAATATATACTATCGTTTCAAGAATAAAACTTCGCACTGTAAAATTTTGACCAAGTGAGTCACTTATACTATTGAGAGTTTCTGCATAATCCCGAATTGTAGTTACAAAAGACATAAAATTAATAGAGTTCTATTTAAAAATTTTTTTTAATAAAAAAATAGTCAAAAAAAGGATAAAAAAACAACTGAAAAAATAACAAAGCAAAAGTGTGTCATGTTTCTTTTTTTTTCAAAGCTTTTTCTCAACTTTAAAAAAATGTAATTTTGATTATAAAGAAAAGAAAGGCATGAAAAAAAAAGAAACGAAAAACTCTCGTTAAAAAAACGGAACTAGAAACAGTTTTTTTCAGTACCTATTGAGTTTTTTAGTAAAAACTTTCCTGAAAAAAACGGAAATAGAAGCAAAGAGCAGTCTCTTTTTTATTAGATTAGACTCGAAATTTCATGATTTGAAAAGCATTAATTAATAAAAGAGTAAAAAGTGCAATTAATAAAACCACAGCGCCAATAACTGAAGCACCTAAATAATCATATTGTTCTAATGATTGATAAATTAAAACCGAGGCTACTAAATCTTTAAAGGGTAAGTTTGAAGAAATCATAACAATAGAGCCGAATTCACCCAACGCTCGTGAGAAACTTAAAGTGAATCCAGTAAAGAGAGCTGGCCAAAGGGTAGGTAAAATAACTTTTCGAAAAGTTTCCCATGATGAAGCACCTAATGACCAAGCGGCCTCTTCTAAACTTTTTTCCATTTCTTGCAAAACTGGTTGTAAAGTTCTTATAACAAATGGAAACGAAACAAAAATCATTGCTAATAAAACACCAATTTTTGTAAAAACGATTTGAAATCCAAACAAATTAAAAAGACTTCCAATCCAACCTTGGTCTCCATACACCGTAGCTAAAGTAAGCCCAGCTACTGAAGTAGGCAGCGCAAAAGGAAGATCAACAGCAGCATCTAAAAATTCTCTGCCCCAAAACTGGTATCTTGTTAAGACCCAAGTAATAATAAAACCAAAAATACTATTAACTAGAGCTGCGTAAAATGCCATTTGAACAGTTAACAAATAAGCAGAAACTGCTATAGGATCTGTAGCTTTTCTTAAAACCTCGTGCCAGTTATTTTGAAAAATTAAAAGAAATAAAACAACAACTGGTAGGATTAAAAGAAAAAAGAAATAAAAGAGTAGAATAGAGTTTTTAATAAAAGTAGGATATCTCTTCATTTTTTTTCTGCAAGGTCTTCTGATTCCGTTTTTTCTGTTTGAGTTTTTTAACTATCCGGTTCCAGTTCTAAAGAAAAGAAAGGTTTTTTTCTTTTTTTTTTTGCAAAAAAAAAAGAAAAAAACCTTTCTTTTCTTTAGAACTAAAACTAAAAAAAATAAATTTTTTTAGTTTTTTGAAGTGAATTTGATCCCTTTTCTTAAAAAAAAAGAAAAAAACGGTTTTTTTTACGCTTGCTCAAAATTTAGCACAAAAGAAACAATTTTGTTTAAGCATTGTAGTTTTTTTTATCACATAGAAACTTTTGGTTTCTATTTTTTTATAGAAAAGAAAGATGTTAGAAAAGACTATTGTTTTTTCCAGTCCTAGGATATAGGCGTTGTTAACTTAAAACCCGTTTTTTATGTTTTTTTGATTCTGTTTTTTGATTCGATTAGTTTTTCATACTTTTTTTGAAAAACGAAAAACTTCAACTAAAAAAACGGCATGAAAAAAAAATTATTTTTTTTTCAAAAGCTTAAAAAAATAAAGCCTTGAAAAAATAATGATTTTTTTAAGACTTTATTTTCTTTAGAAGTCGGACAAATTTCGTTTGAAAAAACAAATGAGATAAGGTTTTCAAACAAATTGTTTTTTTAACTTTGTTTTAAGAAAATAACGTGAGTTAAATTTAATTAGAATTTTCTGAGTTAGACTCTAAATTTGCTGAATTCGCAGCTAATAATGATTTAATTACTGTTTTAGCTTTAGAAAGAGCTTTTGCAGCTTCTCTGCTAGCTTCTGATTTCCATTGAGCTTTTCTTAATCTTGTTTTCATTTTTGATTTTCGTTTTTTCGGGACTGCCATAATATTTTCCTGTTTTTTTATTTTAAATCAGCCTAAACTAAAGATTCTTTATTAATCTAATAAAAAAGATGTTTTTTTATTAGATAACATTTTTTTTTCAGCCGTCAATGAAAAAATTAGAAATAAAATTTCTAATTTGTCGTTTTACTTTTTTTAGTAAAAAATAAAACGAAATCACAAAAAAAGGAATTAGGTGAAAATCTTTTACCAAAAGTTTTTCTTTTAGCTCAAAGGAGGCTTTCATTGAAAAATTTTAGTTTTTAGGGTGACAAGTAGAGTGGGCTTTTTGCTTAAGAAAATAAAGGTTAAAAAAAAATGATTTTTTTAAATAGACCTTTTTTTTCTAAAAAAAAAAAGAAAAAATGCCTTTATTTTCGTTTTTTTTTTAGAAAAAAAATGGAAAGTAAGAAATTCAAAAAAAATAAATTTTCTTTTCTAAAATTTTTATTTTCTTAATACATTACACTTTAGTATAAGCTAAAGAAAAAATCTCGTAAAGAGAAAAAAAACTATTTGACCTATTTAAATAGTTTTTTATGCTACTTAACAACATATTACTTAAATTCTTTTTTATTCTTTTTTTCTAAAAAAAAGAAGGAAGAAAAAAGATCAAAAAGAAACTCATGACAAAAAATTTAGAAGCATTCCTTTAAACGTTTAAAAAGCCATAACTATGAAGACCTTGGCCTAAAAGATTAACACCAAGATAACAAACCCAAACAACAAGAAACCCAAAACTAGCCACTAACGCAGGTTTCGACCCAGTCCAACCGCCTACTAATCGGCTATGTAAATAACAAGCAAAAGTTAACCAAGTAATAAAAGCCCAAGTTTCTTTAGGATCCCAACTCCAATAATTTCCCCAAGTCTCATTTGCCCAAATAGCGCCCGATAATATACCTAATGTTAAAAAACAAAACCCAATTCCAATTGTTCGATAACTTAAATTATCTAAAAAAAAGAGAAATTTAAGATTTTTGTCATTTTTTTCAAAAACAATGTCAGTTTTTTGTTTTTCTTCTAGAAAACTTTCTTGTCTCAAGACAGTGTTTTGAGAAGACAATGGAGCTGTCACAAATGTTGTTTTGATAAAAAACTTAGAAAGAACAAGATAAGCAATTGCAATGAAACAACCTAAAAGCAGAGCGGCATAGCTTGCAATCATAACAGTAACATGCATTACTAACCAATTCGATTGCAGTGCTGGAACAAGTGGTGTACTTTGTTGTAATTCAGTTGGTAAACTAAAATCAGTAAAGGCAACTAAACACAAGATTGCGGGAGAAGTCAAAACACCTAAAAAAAGTGTTTTCGTTGAAACTTCAATATAAATATAAAGCAGCAAAAGACACCATGCTAAAAAAATTAATGATTCATATAAATTACTTAAAGGAAAATGGCCGGAATCTACCCATCTAAGAATTAATTGCAGAGTTAAGCAACAAAGTGCGCTGCCATAACCCGTTAACCCTGTAAAAGAGAAAGAAGATTTTCCACCAAAACCTATTTTTAGCCAATAATACACTGTAGTTAAAAATAAAATCAGAAAGCAACTATTACTTAAAAAATTTTCAATTACTGGAATGTTTACCATCATATTTTTTATAAAATCATTTTAAATTCAAAGGTAAATTGCATTTTTTTTTCTTTAAAAAAAAAGAATCAGAAACTGTTTTTCCTTTTTGAATATTTGTTACAAAAAAAGAAAAATAGGATAAAATAAATTGTTTGTTCTAAGTATTAGAATAAAAAAGTTTTATTTAATTTACCTGTTTTTTCTTTTATTATAAGCCATTTAAATACGTTTACAAAACACAGGTTTATAGTATTAAAAAGAAAAACATAAACTATTTCCTTCTGAAAAAATTCCATAGACTATATTTATCTATCTAAAAAAATCTCAGATATAGTTCTTTCTAAAAAACAGGTTTATTTCTTTTTGATCTTTTTTTTTCCTTCTTTTTTTTTATAAAAAAAAAGAAGGAAAAAAAAAGAAGTGCAAAAAAAAGAATCAGACTGTTTTGCCTATTTACAGTCTTTTAAAAAAGTTAAACAAAAATTGAAAAATCGTAGTTTAAAAAACTGGAGAAAAGCTTTTAGGAGAGAATGAAATTTTTTTACACTTCGAAACACCGGAAGGAGGTTTACGTTATGAAATTAGCTGTCTATGGGAAAGGTGGAATTGGAAAATCAACTACCAGCTGTAATATTTCAATTGCTTTAGCCCGAAGAGGGAAAAAGGTGTTACAAATCGGATGTGATCCGAAACATGATAGTACATTTACTTTAACTGGTTTTCTTATTCCAACTATTATTGATACTTTACAAGCTAAAGATTATCATTATGAAGACGTTTGGCCTTAACGACTTGGGGCACTTCTACTGGTAACATAGAAGTTAAATCTGGCTATATGCTGGAATATCCGTCCACACCAGTGGTGCAGAATCCGACATTACCATAATAATTACAAAGAAACCTTTTTTGATTCTTAAAAAAAAAATCTTTGATTGTTTTTTTTTTTTTACAAAAAAAAAACATAAAAAAGAGTCGGCATTTTTATTTATGGTGAAAATATGATCGGTGCGGGCAATCAGCAGGGAAGTCCTCTTTTGTTTTTTTTAGAAAAAAAGAAACTTTATTAATGACCCCTCAACGACTACACGCCGGACAACCAATAAAAAAACGAATGATTTTTTTTACCTGTTTCCTTTCAACTAGGACAGTAATCTATGTTATTGGTTGATGATATAGTCTGAACTTTACAGCGATGTAAAGAAACCCTCTAAAAATTTCGAAAATAAAGAGAATTGAATTCCAATCTTAAAGAAAAAAACAGATAAGCAAACACAAAAAATAGCTTTTGAAAAAAAATTCTTTTTTTTCATGTATTTTTTTCTTCTCAACGATTTGTTATAAAACATTAAAAGAACTTTTTTATTCAGAATTTTTCAAATCAATGTTTTAGTAAGTTACAGATTACAAAAAGAGACAAATCAAGTTTTAAATTGATTAAGTATTGTGTTTTTTAACGTATTAAATAAATTTAAGTCTTTTTGATCTTTTTTTTGAGTTCTTTTTGATCTTTTTTTTTCTAAAAAAAAAAAAGATCAAAAAGAACTCAAAAAAAAGAAGGAAAAATTCTTTATTAAAAAAATCAATAAGTCCCAATGAAAAAAAAATTTATTTTTTTTCAAACTCTTTTTTTTTGCTTCTTTTTTTTTCTTTTTTATAAAAAAGAAAAAAAAAGATCAAAAAGAAGCACCAAACTCTAGAGGGTTTTTTGAAACAAAGTTTCAAAATTAACAACATTGGAAGACGTTATTTATCAAGGCTATGGGGAAGTTGATTCCGTAGAAGCAGGTGGTCCCCCAGCGGGAGCTGGTTGTGGGGGCTATGTTGTAGGTGAAACAGTTAAATTATTGAAAGAGTTAAATGCTTTTTATGAGTACGATGTGATTTTATTTGATGTTTTAGGTGATGTTGTTTGTGGAGGCTTCGCTGCTCCGTTAAATTACGCAGATTATTGTTTAATTGTTACAGACAATGGATTTGATGCCCTCTTTGCAGCAAATCGAATTGTTGCTTCAGTGCGTGAAAAATCAAAAACTCATCCTTTACGATTAGCCGGATTAATTGGAAATAGAACCTCTAAACGAGATCTTATTGATAAATATGTCGAAGTTTGTCCAATGCCAGTGATAGAAGTTTTACCACTTATTGAAGATATTCGCGTATCTCGTGTTAAAGGCAAAACTGTTTTTGAAATGGCTGAAACTGACCAAAAATTAAATTATATATGTGATTTTTATTTAAATATTGCAGATCAACTTTTAGCCTCTCCAGAAGGCGTTATCCCATTAGAATTGGAAGATAGAGAGTTATTTACACTGTTATCTACGTTTTATTTAACTGTAACTCCGCAAAATCAAGGAGAAACTCAATCTACGATATCAACACCTTTAACGTCAAACTCAGCTAGTGAATTAGATTTTATTTTAGTCTAAATTTTTTTCTTTTTGATCTTTTTTTTTAGTTCTTTTTGATCTTTTTTTTTTCTGTAAAAAAATTTTCCACTTCCTAAAGAAAAGAAAGGAATGAAAAAAATTATTTTTTTTCAAACCTTTCTTTTCTTTAGCTTTTTTTTCTTTTTTTTTTAGTTCTTTTTTTTTTATAAAAAAAAAAGATCAAAAGAATCAAAAAGAATTTTTTTTCATGCCTAGTTCTAAAGAAAAGCAAAAAATATTTTTTTCTTTTCTGATTCTGTTTTTTGATTCAATTAGTTTTTCTAAAAAAAAACTCCAACTAAAAAAACGGCTTTTAAGATTAAGAAAAGAAAGGTTTTTTTCTTTTTTTTAGAAAAAAAAGAATCAAAATGATTTTTTTCAAACTTTTCTTTTCTTTAGAAGTCGAAGTTGCTTTTGAAAAAAAATTTCTTTTCTTTGCTGCCGTTTTTTACCTGGCGTTTTTTGACAAAAACCTGTTATTATTCTTTTTTTTTGCAAAAAAAAAAGAAAAAAAGCGGAATCGAATAAAAAAATATACTTTTTTATTTATTACAGAAATGTTCTCTTTAAATAATCTTAATAATTTATGACAAACTCAAAATTAACCGAAACTTTGACCTTTGAGTGTGAAACAGGAAATTATCATACTTTTTGTCCCATTAGTTGTGTAGCTTGGCTTTATCAAAAAATTGAAGACAGTTTTTTTTTAGTCATTGGAACAAAAACTTGCGGGTATTTTCTTCAAAATGCTCTTGGTGTTATGATTTTTGCTGAACCTCGATATGCTATGGCAGAATTAGAAGAAGCAGATATCTCAGCCCAACTTAATGATTATAAAGAATTAAAAAGACTTTGTTTACAAATTAAACAAGATCGCAATCCAAGTGTTATTGTTTGGATTGGCACATGTACAACAGAAATAATTAAAATGGATTTAGAAGGAATGGCACCGAGACTTGAAGCCGAAATCCAGACTCCAATTGTTGTTGCCAGAGCGAATGGTCTTGATTACGCTTTTACGCAAGGAGAAGATACTGTTTTAGCTGCTATGGTTCAACGCTGCCCTAGTAATGCACCAGAACAAAACCAAATAGAAAAAAAATCTCTTGTTTTATTTGGGTCATTACCTACTAATGTAGCCACACAACTTAATTTAGAACTAGAACGTTGTGGAATTCAAGTAGCTGGATGGCTTCCGTCACAAAGATATGCTGATTTACCTGTTTTAAATCAAAATGTCTATGTTTGTGGAATTAATCCATTTTTAAGTCGCACAGCTACCACTTTAATGCGAAGAAGAAAATGCAAACTAATTAGTGCCCCTTTCCCAATCGGACCTGATGGAACGAGAGCTTGGTTAGAAAAAATTTGTTCTGTTTTTAACGTTGCACCTATAAATCTTATAGAACGAGAAAGACTTATTTGGGATTCTTTAGAAGATTATATAACTCTACTACGTGGGAAATCCGTGTTTTTTATGGGAGATAATTTACTAGAAATATCTTTAGCAAGGTTTTTAGTTCGTTGTGGTATGATTGTCTATGAAATTGGAATTCCTTATTTAGATAAAAGATTTCAATCAGCCGAATTACAATTACTTGAAAAAACATGTTCCGAAATGAATGTAGCTATGCCAAGAATTGTTGAAAAGCCCGATAATTATAACCAAATTCAACGAATTCGTGAATTACAACCCGATTTAGCAATTACAGGTATGGCTCATGCCAATCCTTTAGAAGCGCGTGGAATTAACACTAAATGGTCTGTTGAATTTACATTTGCTCAAATTCATGGTTTTACAAATGCCCGTGATATTTTAGAACTTGTAACACGACCATTACGTAGAAACAAAGCACTTGAAAATTTAGGTTGGAATCAACTAGTTAAAATGTAATATATACGAATTTTCTTTTTTATCTTTTTTTTCGTTCTTATTTACTTTTTTTACAAAAAAAGCAAAAAAACCAAATAAGAACGAAAAAAAAGGTTTTTATGTTCTTTTTGAGTGTAAATAGAGTATTTTAATATTTGTCAAGTTCAGTTTTAGTCAAAAAAATGCACTTTTAGTCTATTCAGATTAACGAACTACTTTGAATTATTTTACCCAATTTCATTCAATTAGTTTCAGTGTATTTCCTATAAAGCACAAACTAAATCTGTATTTTTGATGGTCAAAATAATTTTTAAAGAATTAAAAACACAAATCTTTTGGTAAACCAACAAACTACTGTTATTTTTTTACGTCTTTCAATTTAAAATTTAATAAGTCAAAAACGAATTTTTTTTAGGTTGTTTCTAGAATGTTAGTAATAAGGTCAACTTTTAGTAAAAAAAGCCGTTGATCTCGTTAATATATTATTTACTAATTTAAAATTATATTTAAGAAAAAAAAATCCATTAAAAAAGTATATCAAAACGAGAATTGATTTGGGCCGTTTTTTTTTTTTTGATCACAAAACTCAACCTTGTAAAATACTCATGGAGCAGGCGTCAGACGTTATCCGATGAGAATAGCCCGTAATTTTCGGATAAGCGGCCGTGAGGACCCAAACCAATTTAATTCCCATTAACTTATAGAAATCAGCATTCAAGAAGAAACTAACGTTCGTTCGAGCCGAACGGATAAGTCTATCGTTTTGAACCCGTTGCGGGTTCTCATTCGCGGATCAAGTGAGAATACTGACTGAACTAAGAACTCCAATTTAAATATATTTATGTAGTATAATCTAAAAACTCCCTGAAAGATGGATGTAAATTTAGACAAGAGAAAAAAAAGTTTCCCAAAGGGATGCTATAAAAGTTTTTGCAAAAACCTCAAAAAAACTGCATTATGCTCTCAAGGTCCTCACAAAACCTTGTCAGGACACAGAAATCCACCCAATGAGGTCCTGTAATTCAGATGTAGTAAAGTCGAAAAACGCTGTACTTCGGATGTAATGGTTTTGTAACACTACACCTCTGGTGTTAGGTTAAAGAAACGCAAGATCTTTTGACATAAGAGACCAAAAAGCTTGTCGTGAAGGGCTTTTCCCGGGGAGGAAAGCGTGTTAGTATCGTGTTAAAAAGATGTTAGGAGGGTGCTGATCATTTGATATTCAACAATTAATTCCAATAATGAATGCTTTAGAAAAAACCAAAGTTTTAAAGCAGTTTTATACTTTTTTTTGCAAAAAAAAGTATAAAATTAAAAACTATATTATTAAAATCGAAATTTGCAAAAAAAATCAAAGAATTCGTGCTATTACAACTATATTAGGTTAAAAAGCAACAATCAAAAATTTTTTCCTACTGTATTCCGATAAATTACATCTTAAGTTTTTTTTGATGTACACAAAAAAAGCATTTATAATATTGCATTATATGGTAAAAAAAAAAAACCAGAAATCGTTTTTTTTACCCAAACAACAAAATTCACTTTTGTTTTTGTTTCTCTTTAAAAATATAGTTCCGTTTTCTACATTTGAGTTTTTCTAGTTCTTCTTAATGAGCTGGAACTTTTTTATTCCGTTTTTGGATTCGACTAGTTTTTCCTTCTTTTTTTAAAAAAAGAAGGAAAAACTAGTCGAATCCAAAAACGGAATAAAAAATGTTTTGATTAACAAACAGAATCCAGTAGACCGATTAAAAAATAAAAAGTAAAAAAACGGAATCAGAAAACAAAGAGTTTTATCTAAAAGCTTTTCGAGCCACATCTTAAACAAAACACTAAAAGGTTTAAAACGAGGGAATCTCCCCAGGTAGGACTTGAACCTACGACCAATCGATTAACAGTCGACCGCTCTACCACTGAGCTACTGAGGATTTTTATTTTCTAAAGATAAGTCTATCATAAAAATCTTTTTATGTAAATTAAAGGTAAATTCATATCCATTTTACTTTTTCCCTTTTTTTTTTACTTGTTTTTGATCTTTTTTTTTTTAGAAAAAAAAAGAAATAAAAAAAACAAGTAAAAAAAAGATCAAAAAGAAAGATAGCAAAAATTTAGAACCGAAAGTAGACTAATAACAACAACATTTTTATTTTAGTTCTCTTTACTACTATGACAAAAACAGCAAGATTTGTTAGCGAAGAAAGTAATGTTGAAAAAACACAAGTAAAAAAAATATCAAGAAATACCAAACCTATTTTGAAGACTTTCTCCTTAGAAAACAAAAGCAAAAGATATTCTTTTGCTTTTGTTTTCTAAGCTTTTTAAAAAAAGAATTTTTTTTCGTGTCTTTTTTTTTGCTCATCAGTAATCCAATTAATTATTTTTCGTTACTCTTTCTTTTATCCTGTTTGAAGTTTCTTTTTTTTTGCAAACAAACAGTTTTTTTAGGGTAAATAAAAAGTATGAAAGGATTTATCAAAAAATGAACTTTAATGAAAAAAACTTTTTTTTGCTTCTTTTTGATCTTTTTTTTTTATAAAAAAAAAAAGAAAAAGGAAAAAAAAAGATCAAAAAGGTTTACTTTTAAAAAATGCTTTGCATTTTTTTCTGATTCCGTTTTTTTTTCTTTTTTTTTTTTATAAAAAAAAAGAATCAGAAGAGTTTTTCTAATGAAAAACTTTACGTAAAAAAACGGCTTTTAAGCTAAAGAAAATAAAGGTTTGAAAAAAAATCCTTTTTTTTTTTTCAAACCTTTATTTTCTTTAGAACTAAAAACAGCAATGAAAATACCAGTATTTTTTTAGAGAGCAAAGGAAGGCTATTTAAAGGTTAAACAAAAATGAGAATTTGAACATGGTTTTTAGTACGGGGAATGGGGATGATAATTCAAAAGGCTTAGAGCGTGTAATTGTTATAACTTCAGGCAAAGGTGGGGTTGGGAAAACAACAACAACAGCAAATTTAGGAATGTCAATTGCTCGGCTTGGTTATCGTGTTGCTCTTATTGATGCAGATATAGGATTACGTAATTTAGATTTATTATTAGGATTGGAAAATCGTGTACTCTATACTGCAATGGATATTGTTGAAGGTCAATGTCGACTCGATCAAGCTTTAATTCGAGATAAACGATGGAAAAATTTAGCATTATTAGCAATTTCTAAAAACAGACAAAAATATAATGTTACAAGAAAGAACATGCAGAATTTAATTGATTCTGTAAAAGAACTCGGTTTTCAGTTTGTTTTAATTGATTGTCCTGCTGGTATTGACGTAGGATTTATAAATGCGATTGCATCTGCACAAGAGGCAGTCATAGTAACTACTCCAGAAATTACTGCTATTCGAGATGCTGATCGAGTTGCTGGTCTTCTAGAAGCAAATGGAATTTATAATGTCAAACTTCTAGTAAACAGGGTTCGACCGGATATGATTCAAAAAAATGATATGATGTCTGTTAGGGATGTTCAAGAAATGCTTGGGATACCTTTGTTAGGGGCAATTCCGGAAGATACAAGCGTTATTATTTCAACAAATAAAGGTGAACCACTTGTTTTAAATAAAAAATTAACTCTTTCAGGCATTGCTTTTGAAAATGCGGCTAGAAGATTAATTGGTAAACAGGATTATTTTATTGACTTGACAAGTCCACAAAAAGGAATGTTTCAAAAACTTCAAGAATTTTTTCTTGGTGAAGAATAAAACAATTATTGTTTTTCTCATCAAGCATTTTGATTTTAACCACAAAAAAAATTATATCAAATACACTTGTTTTAAATCGATCACCTACTAGAACAACTGCCTATTCTTTTTTTTCTAAAAAAAAGAAAAAACACGGTAGAAACTTGCTTTGAAAAAAACGTGCGAATTATTCTAACGAGATACGGTGAACGCATTTGTGACCTTTACTGTAATGGTGTTGGTTTTCATTCTTTTTTTCAAAAAAAGAAACGACCAGCAGATTATTCCATTTTTAATGGAGAAAAATTCCTACAGAACGTCCAAAATGTCCTTTTTATTCTTTTTTTTTACTTTTTTTTTATAAAAAAAAGATCAAAAAGACTAAGGTGTTCTTTTTCTTTTACAGGAATGACCAAATCATTCTGATGCCTTTGTAACAAAATCTAGAGAAAGAGTTATTTTACATATGGGACTAAACGGATTCTGTTGTTTTATTCTTTTTATATGGACTACTTTAATGTTCTATGGATGAAATTTGAAAACAAGATATAACAAGAATTGGGAAAACAAAAAAAATATCATTTAAAGTTTCCTTCCATTTTTGATCTTTTTTTTTTATAAAAAAAAAAGATCAAAAATGGAAAAAAAAATTAAAAATTAAAAAAGCTATGGTCGAATTAAATTTTACACAAAAACAAAAACAGTTTTTAAAAGACCGGAAATCTTTAAAGAGTCTAGTTAACCAACATTTAGCTTCCGATTTGGGGGAAACGTCATTGTCACAGTATTTAGACGAGTTTCAAATCCTGTATAACCGTTTTTTTTGTTTTTATTTTTTTTCGTATGGCGAAAACGTTTTTTGTAGCGAAGAGATTTTTTCATCTCAGTTAAAAAATGGGTTTTTTCCAACGAAAACAAAAGACGAGATTTTGTCGTCTCCGGCATTAAATGTAATTTTTAGTGAAAAGGATTTTCTTTTATTAAAAAACATTCGAATTTTCTTGGGGATGGATTCTAACAACTTTTTTTTGACAGAAGAACTTTTTAACTAGAAAAGTTTAATTGACCAACAAACCAAAAAAATAAACAAAAAATTGAATGAAAAAGATTCGAATTTTGACGACAATTGGATTGGTTGTTTTAATCAAAATTCAAGGACTTTAGGAGAGTTTTTAGTCGTTAGATACTTTTTTTTTAACTTTTTTAGTGAAATTCCGAAAAATAACATCTTAAAAGAGGAGGTTTTCAAACAATTAATTACGATTGATTTTTCCCTTTTACTTTTATTATTTTCGCATATTGAATTTAAACAAACTTATAAAAATTTTTAAAAATCCCAAACAAAAAAAACTTAAAGAATGAATAAAAAAGAATCTATACTTCGAGAATTTGCACTTTTATGTTATTTTTTCATTGTTTATCTATTATTACCGAAAAATGCAAAACATCCATTAGCAGATAAATCCTTCCTTGATCCTCATCCAGTGGCCCGAGTTAGTCCATTTGGGTCTAGACCTCCTTTTTTACTTATGGTTCCATCGACCTCGGTTCCAAATGCATCTTTGGAGAGCGGACAGTCTAGTACAATTTCTCCTCGTCGTCAAAAAGAGAGCAGTATTCCTGTACTCCAAGCAAGTGGTTCAGTTTCCGCGAATAAAACTTTTCAGAGCACGGAATCTTCAGCACTACATCAACCAAAATCTTCTTCTAGTGAACGTACTGGTAAAATTATAACGAGACAAAGGCCTCATTCTGGGCCCACATCACCCCGTGTCACTCCTGGTGAGTTATTACCAACGTTAGAAGCCCTTAAATTGCAAGAAGCCTTAGATTTCGCCCAACTAAAATTAAAAACTCGTCAAGTCAGGTATACAATAAATCTTCGCAGTCAAAAATTACTTGATACAATTTGTGAGTTAAATGACGAAAAACGAGCCGAAGTGGAAGAACAAGCTGCTTATATTTTCACTCTTCAAAAAGAACTAGTTGAGACGGGATATGAAAAAGTATCTTCTTATAATTTCACGTACTCTCGGCTTAAACAAAAAGCAGAAGAGCTCAAATACGCTTCAAAAAAAGAAGTAGCTCAATTAGTTAATAGTTTATAAAAAAGGTGAGGCCGGTAATCACGCGAGATGATTTTGTCGCGCGAAAACTAGCTAAAAAACAAAGAGTCGCGGAAGCAAAAGTTTTAGTAGATAAAGCTCAGATAGCGGCATTAAACGCGGAAAAAGAAGCAAAAGCAGCCACCTTAGAAGCTAAAACCGAAGCTAAAACCAACGGTAAACCGGGAGTAAAAACGAATACGGCTTTATCGAAAAGATTAGCTGAAGTTGATGAAAACGTAAAAATAACACTGGCTAATTTTCAAAAAACAAAAGATAAACTGGAAGAAGTCAGAAAAGCAGCAGTCCAGGCCGCGTTACCAATTGACACGCCGGAAGTCGAGAATCTAAAAAGTCAAATAAAAAATCTTACAGGCCCAGCTGTTGAAAAAGAAAGGGAAGCAAAAAAAGTTTTTGCGCAGCTGAGGGTTTACGCTCATGACGTAAAACAGAAAGAAGAAATAATTAAAAAAAGGACAGAGTTTCTTTTAGCTGAAATACGCGTGCCGGGCTCTTTAGTACCAAGTGAAAAATCTTCTTCAAATGTAAGTCCAGTTAGTTCTTCTTCTGGTTATGAAGAGACGGGAGTTTCAGCTTCTTCCTTACGAAAAGCGAAACAGATAAAAAGAAATGATAAGACTAAACCATTACGAAATTTTTTCAAACAACAAAGGGGGTATTTAAACAATGCACAAAGTCAAGCAAAAGCGGCCGCAGTTACTGGCGGGCAACAGTTTACGTGGGACAAAGAACAAGCCGAATTGTATTAGTTGGGCACTTTAAGTGATTCCCAGAAAGCTAGTTTAAAACATAAATTACAAATAAGCAACGAACGAGCTGAAAAAAGAAAAACTGATAAATTTAACAACGCGGGTCGACTTTCCTCAAAAATCAGCGAAAACACAAAAAAGTCAGTAAATGCGTGCCGAGAACTCATAAAAAACATCAAGAAAGAAGAAAATTATAAAAATTTAGCTCAAAAGTGTCATGTAGAAATAGATCTCCAAAACACCGAAACCGTAAAAAAAATAAAAGATACGGCAGGAAAAATTTCCGATACGCCCGGAGTAGCTGAACGTACAGCATCGTTGACCGAAGAACTCGAGTATAGAAAATCAGACGCTATTTGTAAAAGTCCTGCGGATCGGGCGGGAGAAGAACTTTTGGGAACCTTAGTTAGCGAAGAAATCGAAATAATTAAAAAAGTTTGTTATGATGCCACTACTTTTGCTTACAATCAAGTAGGTGAAGAAAAAAAAGGGACTAGTGAAGCTCTTCGCGCAGAAAAAAGAAATAGCTGGGTTTTTAAATTTAAACATTTACAAGAAGAACGTAACGTAAGTGACGCTCAATCACTTTACGACGCCATGCTCGTCATAGCACGTACTAGCGATGGTTTTCGTGAAAAAAATGATATTTTTTTTCGAAGTGATTTTTTTGGCAAACTTCCTAATCATTTTAATATTACTCTACAAGATCTTGAAGGAAATTCTTCTGGTTTGGAGTGTCATCACTTTATATTAAACTCACATGGAGGGTCTCATAAAGTACAAAACTTGTTTTATCTAAGGAAATCCGAGGATGGTTTATTACATTGGGTCTTAGAATTAGAACGATTTAGCTTAGGGAAAGTCGGAACTTCAGCAAATCCCCGGGCTGCTTCAAGTTGCCTTAAAGATATCGCGGACGATTGTAAAGAAATCATCGAATCAAAAAAAGAAACTAGAAAAACTTAAAATAAAAAAAGTAAAACTTTGTTATTACCTTTTTCAATTTTGATCTTTTTTTTTCTATTTCTTTTTTATTTTTTTTTTCTAAAATAAAAAAGAAATAGAAAAAAAAAGATCAAAAAGAAAAAAGCTTGAAAACCGAGTAACAAAGGTGCTAAAGATTTCGGGCAAGGAGGGATTCGAACCCCCGACACCGCGGTTCGTAGCCGCGTGCTCTAGTCCACTGAGCTACAAGCCCTGAGCTTGAATAGAAGAGAGTATACAATTTTTTCGGTTATGTTGCAATAAGAAAGTTATGCGTTTTCTTAAACAAGAGAAATATCGTTTGTGACTTAGTAAAAAGGAACTACAAAGTAGTTCAACAAACCAAATAGAATAACTTTTAATAGGTTAAACGTGCACTTTTATAAACTCAAATTTATAGGAGGTTTTGCGTTTCACTACGAAACTTTTATAAAATATATTTGCCTTACTAATAGATAAAAAAATATTTTTGTTATAAATTTTTAAGAAGTTAACTAAAAAAGAATTCTTACATTTAAAAAAGAAAATTAGATTTTCTTTACATTGTTATTATTTAAGTATTTAAAGAGTTATTCAACTTTTTTTTAGATCATCTCAAATAAATTTAATTGTAACAAATAAATAAAATTGAGATCTGTATTTTTTTAGCTTTCTGAAATTATAATATTTTACTTTTTGTTAACCTAACTTTACTGTGAAAGAACGTTTTTATTTTAAAGACAAATAAGAATAGTTTTGATTTATTAAACCGATTTTTTTTTTTTCGAAATAAAAGAATAAAAAACGGCGGTTATAAATAAGAATAAGAAAGTAAGCCTGTTCTCTCAAAAAAAAAACTTCTTATTTTTTATAAAAACAAACTATTTAAAAAACTAGCTAAAATAGCGTTTTGTTAGCATAATAGAACGGAGAAGAAACACGTCAAAACTGGTATAAAACATACCAAATAGCAAAATGAAGTGAAAAATTTAGAGGAGTTTTTTATTCCCCTTAAATTTGTTTTTTTTTTCAAAAATTCCTTTTTTTAAATACGCTAAAATCAGGATAAAGTGTTTTATTATTAAAAAAACATTTTTAGACCAATATAGTGTTTAGATAGAATATGTTTTGCATCACTCGAGAATTTTTGGAGAAGGAACTAGAAAAAACGGTGTTTTTTCTCACTTATATTTTTGTGAATTGATAAACTATTTTGGAGGATTCCCGTGTTATTATTAGCAAAATTGCCGGAAGCCTACGCTCCGTTCGATCCGATTGTAGACGTTTTACCAGTTATTCCAGTACTTTTTTTACTGTTAGCTCTTGTGTGGCAAGCATCAGTAAGTTTCCGTTAAAGTCTTTAACAGAAAAAATTTTTTACCTTAGGCTTTGGTCGTCGCTCCACTGATCCGCTGGTTTTTTCAACAAATGTTTAAAAAGCTTTCTTTCCACCTTTAAAAAAAATGCTTTGCATTTTTTTTAAGTAAACCCTTCCGTTTTTTAAGGGGACATTTTTCTTCAAAAAAACTGTTCTGCTTCTTTTTTTTTTGTAAAAAAAAAGAAAAAAAAACGGGATGAAAAAAAAAGAATTTTTTTTTCAAAACCCTGAGAAAAAAATGCAAAGCATTTTTCTCTCTAGGCATGTTTCTTTTTGTTTTTAGAAAAAAAAAGAAACAAAAGCTTAAAAAAATAAAGATTTTTCCTTTATTTTCTTTAGAACCAGAGATAAAAAATTAAATAACCTTACTTAAAACTTTATTACCCAAAAAAAAAGTCTAAAAAAACCATTGTTTTTTTTTATAATGGCAAAACTAAATATTTAATTCTAAAAAGCTCTTTTTTAGTTCTTTTTTTTTTTATAAAAAAAAAAGATAAAACACAAATAATTTTTTTGGGAAAACACTTCCACTTAGTAAAAAACTCGTCCTTTCTTAAAAATTTTTTTAAGAATAAGCCTAATCTGAAACACTAAAGTGCCAGATTACAACCAGCTTAGTTCCGTCAGATCAAAAATTTTAGATCGCAAAATACAAAACTTTACAAAAATTTAAAGAACTAATGATCTTTTTTTGTATTGTTTTTCTTTGTTTTTCCTTTTTTTAACTTCGTAAAAAAAGAAGAAGGATGGAAAAGGAAAAACATGAAAAAAACCATGAATCTAGAAATTGTTTTCCAATTAACTGCTTTACTCTTTGTCGTTGCGGCTGGACCACTTGTGATTGTACTACTTGCTAGTCGTGGAGGCAACCTCTAATTTCGGCCATTCATTTTTTTCTCCAAACAAACATTGTTTGTTTGGAAAAAAAACCTCAAGTTTTGTTAACGTTAAAGGATAAAAAAAACTCTGTTTTTTTATCCTTTTTGTTTATTTCGTAAAAAAAAAAACACACTCTGTTTGTCCAATAGAATTAAAACAGAATGAACCCAGTAAAGAAAAAAGATTTTTTTCTTCTTTTTTTTTACTTGTTTTTGATCTTTTTTTTTTCTAAAAAAAAAAAAGAAATAAAACAAGTAAAAAAAAAGATCTCATTGCTGTTTTGGTTTTAATAATGTAACCAACCTTTTCATCTTTTATGCCTATCGCTGATTCTCAAGTCTTTATTGCATTATTTTTGGCTTTGGCTACTGGTATTTTTGCTGTACGCCTTGGAGTAGCACTTTATAAATAAATTTTGGAACTTTAAAACAAAAAAAGTTTACAAAATATAAGGCTTTCAGTTTAAGAAAAGAATATCTTTTCTTTAAATCATCTAATTTCGAGATGATTTTCGAATCGGAATTATCTCGAAATTAGGTGAAAACTTTCATTTAGTGACAAAATCATCTTTTGTCACTAAGTAATCTTTATAAGAAAAAATTTTAAGGTATTGCATGTTCTACGTATGTTAAAATTCACAAAAAATTTGCAATCGTCTATGTTTGCAAAGGATAATAAACAAAAAAAGGGGAAACTTGGTCATAGGAAAGCCCTGTAAGTTTAACGCAGCTATAACGACATGTTCTCACTCGCATCCCACACGGATAAACTTAGTTTTGAAGGGAAGATTAAGAAAAAAATGGAATAGAGGCTCTAAAGAGGCGTTTTTAAAGTCGATGACGCTATAAATAAAAACTTAAAAAAAAAACCTTTTTTTTTCTTTTTTTAGCTGTTTATAGCAAAAAGCCTATTTGGCACAAAGACCAACTACATAGTGTAATTTGTTCTTACTTGATCATTGAAAATAAGAAATCAACTTATTGAAAGATTCAAAAATAGGTCATTAAAGTTTTAAAATGTGCTAAAAAATGAAAAAAATACAAAATTTAAAGTAGACTTTTGTTTTCATTTTTGTTAAACTACTCTCTAGTGGGGTGTCGCCAAGTGGTAAGGCAGCGGGTTTTGATCCCGCCATTCGGAGGTTCGAATCCTTCCACCCCAGAAAAAGTCCTCTTTTTATTTTTTTTTTATAAAATTTTAAGATTCATAACAACAAGCAATATTAAAAAAAGGAAAATTAAGGACCAAGTAGTCTTGAGTAAAAAAGCTTTTGCTTGACTATATGTTGTAAAAAAACCTGTTCCTAAAAGGTTTCGTAATACAACGTTTTCGGTAGAAGTTTGCGGTACTGTTAAAAGGATAATAGTTAGAGCGATAATAAGTTCGATAAAATGTAACATAAGTTTAAAATTAATGTAATTTTTTTACATTATATATATTTTTTTTTTTTAAAGTCTTGAAAAATTTTCAGACTTTTCTTCCTTCTTTTTTTTTTAGAAAAAAAAAGAAGGAAGAAAACGAAAGTATCTGAATGAAATACTATAAAAAAACTTTTATTTTTTTATTCAATTTCGTTTCTTTTTGATCTTTTTTTTTAGTTCTTTTTTTTCTTTTTTTTTTTTAGAAAAAAAAAGAAAAAAAAGAACTAAAAAAAAAGAAGACGGATTAATCTTGTTTTTTTACTTGGTTTTAGACAAAGTATGAACTCAAAACTCAAAAATTTTTAGTTTTTTTAACTCTTTGTTAGAAAAAAAAATTCGGAAGACTTTTTACTATTGAACCAATAGCTTATCTATACTAAAAAAAAGTGGTAGAATATGAATGTAAAGTTCGACTTATGCCGGGATAGCTCAGTTGGTAGAGCAGAGGACTGAAAATCCTCGTGTCACCAGTTCAAGTCTGGTTCCTGGCAAATTTTTTTGTGAAAAAATCTTTAGTTTGGGAAAGTCTTTTATACCAAATTGAAATGACTCTTTCTGATTCTATTTTTTGAAAAACTCCAGCTCAAAAAAGGGGTTCCACCCTGAGAAAAAACTGCAAAGCAGTTCTTTTCATTCTTTTTTTTTTTATAAAAAAAAAGAAAGGCATGAAAAAAAAATTCTTTTTGATCCTTAAAAAAATAAATGCAAGGCATTTATTTTTTTAAGGATCAAAATGATTTTTTTCAAATTTTTCTTTTCTTTAGAAGTCGAAGTAGGCTCTAAAAAAATTTTTTTTGCAATAAAAAAAATCCAGTATTTAAAGTATGAAAAAAGATAGTACTATAATTTCGACATGTAACGAATTTTCTCTTTCATCAGTAAAGACGAAAAGAGTTTATAAAAACAACCACCTTTTATGTTCCGTTTCTGGTGGACAAGATTCCATTGTTAGTTTTTTTTTTTTAGTTAATTTTCTTTATCTTTCTAAAAATTTTAAATTAATAAAGTCAAAGTTGTCCTCTTTTAGTGTAGCATCAAAAAGCGCTGAAAAAAAACGGTGTTTTGATTGTTTTTTTTCTTTAAAAAAAAATAAAAAAATTAATGCTCTTATAAATAAAGAAAAGAAGTTATCCAGACTTGATCTTGTGTTTTGTCAGCATTTTTGGCAAACTCAAAATTTTTTTTGCGTAGAATTTCTTTTCCAACTTACTTTTTTTTTTGATATACCTTATACGTTTGTTTTATCTAAAAATATTTTAGTTAGTGAAAACCGTGCAAGAGGGTGGCGCAAAAAAACCTTCTCTCGTCTTTTAAAAATTCAAAAACTTTCCACGATTGTAACGGGTCAAACAAAAACTGATACTGCTGAAAAAAGCATCACTAATCTTCTTCGAGGTACAAGCCCAAAATCTTTTTCTCTAATAACTAAAGCCAATTCAAAAACCACAAGCTCGTTTTTTTGTTTTCGACTTTTTAGACCGAAAACTTTTTATTTGACATTAACTGGGAATAAACGAGAAAGAAAAGTTAACCGGAGAATTAGTTTCTCGTTTTATCGAACGCAAAAAAAAGATTCCAAAAAATTAAGAGAGACTAGAGCTCCATTTTTTATTGAAATGGCTTCATTCTCAGCTTTTTTTGGAAACACGTTTCAAAAAAAAAAAAGCTCGAATAGTTTTTTACTATATAAAACGCGATTATCTTTTTCTTTTTGTTTTTCGGGTGAAACTCGAGAACACTCTATAAATTCCCTAAAACCACTTCAAAATCGAAATCGCTACCATATTTCAAAGCTTGTAAAATTCTATAAGTTTCCACTTACTATCGATGCAACAAATTTTTCACTTAATTTTTCGAGAAACAAAATCCGTCATCTTTTTATACCTTTTATTCGGTTTTTATTTAAGTTAAAATTTGAGACCTTACTTTTAAATTTTCTATATTTAGTCAATCTGGAGCATGAGCAAATTGAAAATGAAAATTTAGAACTAAAAAGAGTTTTAAATTTTTTAAGAATAAATTATTTAAAAAAAAATTTTTTTTCTTCTAACAGAAGATCTTTTTTTGTAATACAAACTGGTCATAAAAACAATAACGTTTTCCCAACAAAAAAAAAAGAGAAAAGATGGTTTTATTGCAACGAAATAGGAATCTCTAAAATTAGGAAACAATGCAAAATCCACGAAGACCCGATTTTAGAAACTTCTTTAGTAATTTATTTCACCTCGGTACTCACAACTAGTCGAAAATATTCTTTATTACAAAATTTGCTTTATAATTATCGAGAAATCGAGATAAATTTTCGACAAATTTCTAAACTAGAGAATTCTTTCTGGTAAGTTCGTATAAAAGACTTTTCATTGTTTTTTAAGAACAGCCTCTCTTCTCTTTCTCAAAATTCTTCTCTTCTTTTTGATCTTTTTTTTATTTTTTTATTTTTTGTAAAAAAACAAATAAAAAAAAAAAAAAGAAAAAAAAGAACTCTAAAAAAAAAAGAAGAGAAAGAGGGTTTTTATTCTTTTTTATTTTGTATTTGGTTTAATAATACAGAGAAACACCAATCACAGAATGCTTCATGTTTTTAGGCTTATAGTTAATTGGTTTAATGGCGTTTTGATAAAGAAAACATGTCGCTATAGCCTCTGAAAAAAATTTCTTGAGATTATGCTCTCCCTTTCCTTGGTAAGTGTCATCATAAATAATCGAGTCGTAAAGAGAATTACATAAACCTAATTTATGACCGCCATAACAAAAAGCAGGAGTGTCTTTTAGCGGACCAAAAGTCATGTCCATGTTTACCGGAATATTTAAGGGATGGTTTTTTAAAAATTCTACTGCTTTTGGATTTTCGGGGTTGACGAAATGAGGAAAAACCGTTGCGTGACACGCTACATACTCGTTTTTAAATTGACACTTTTTATTTTTTCTATCTGCTAAAGCTTCCTGATTTGGATTTCTTTCCAACCCTTGGCCAGATTCTAAGGACGAGAAAGTCACAGAGTTTTTCAGACAACATGCACCAGGTACTAAACCGTATCTGGCTTCCCAAGCGTCTCTGAATTCAGTCACCATGTGGGTTTCGAAATGCCAAACAAAAAACAACACTACATCGTCTATTTGACATTGAGTATAAACAATAAAACAAATACTACTATCTAAAATAGAAATTTTTTCTATTTTTTTTTTTCTTTAAAGGAGAAAAACCAGTCTTCTTCTTCTTCTTCTTCCAGTTCTTGGTCTACGATCGTCAAATAAATTGACTGGCCTGTGTATGATTTTTTATTGAAGAAAACACCTTGCATTTCTGTTAAATTAAAAAAAGTAAAATCAGCTAATGGTTTTCCGCAATCTTCGAAACGTAAATCTTCCCCTGTTTTGAAAAAAGAACAGTCTCTTCCTGTATATGAGATTTGAATCCTTTTATACTCTTTTTTTTTTTTTCAGCCATATATTTATTTTTTGTTGTTTTCTTTTGTTTTTTTATTACTATTTTATTTTTTTTAAGAACAAACACATATAAATTTTAGAAATTAAACAATTTTTTCATTAAAAAAAACGGGATGTTTCTTTTTTATTTATTTTTTTATTTGTTTTACTTCTTTTTTTTTTTTCAAAAAAAAAAGATCAAAAACAAATAAAAAAAAAAATAAACAAAACCCTTAAAAAAAAATGCTGTGCATTTTTTTAAGTAAACCGAATGCTTTTTTTTTAGAAAAAAAAGAATGAAAAGAAATGCTTTGTATTTATTCTCTCCAAGAATCAGAAAACAAAAGAAAAAGAAAATTTTTTTGCTTTTGTTTTCTGATTTTTTTTTAAAGAAAAAAAAAGTTAAAAGTGTTTTTTTCGGAAATTCAGCCCTTACTTTTTCCTTGGCTCTGAACCAATAAATACTCCAATATACTCATCTAAAGGTAACTGCCATAATGATTTTAATTCTATTAAAAAAAAACCAAAAAGAGAAGATAAAGCACCGCATACTTGTTTTAATTTTATTAAATGGCTTTGATGAAGAAGAAAGAGTTCTTTTAATTCCGTAAATGTTTTTTCTGGAATACGCTTTTCGAGCTTTTTTAGAACTTCCGATAAAGCGTTCATTATGTCTTGAAAACAAAGTTTAAAAGCTTTCAATAATTCTTTATATAATTCAAGTTCTTTTTTTTTTGACAAAGAGACAGAACTCAAATCTTTTAGTCGTTGTTTTAATTCTTGCGTGGTATTTACGTCAAAACTTTCTGGATCGTTATGGAAATTACAGTACTCGAGAAGCAGTTGTTTTAAAGACTGGAGAGAGGCTTTTGTTTTTACATAAGAATTTCTCTCGTCCACCGAAGAATTAGAACTAGACAGAAGTAAAGAGTCAAGACTCTGTGAAAGTAATTTCAAAATCGCCCCAGTTGTTAATTCTACATTTGCAATATACCCACCCATTTCGTATAAACAAGAAATGGAATGCGAAAACGTTTCTAAGTAAACAAGGTTTAAATGAGAATTCGTCCCCTGTACGCTTGAATCTTCAGGTTCGTTTTCGCCACGACGGGCAGCTCCGAACAGATGGGCAAATTGGATTTCAAGAAAAGCTCTGATATAAAAATTACCTTTGGTAACAAAAAACACAAAATGCTCTTCAAGAAGATTTTTATTTTCTTTTTTTGTACCTAAAGTAATTAATTTTGAAAGAATATTATGATAAATTCTTTTTTGGGTTTTAGTTTCTGTTAGGTTTTTCTTGTAATCCTCCCAGTTATCATAATGTAATTGCCGTGAAATTTCTTGTTTTTCGGTTAGACAGGCCTCATCCCAAAATTGACTTTCTGTTGGAGTTAACTTAATTTCAAAACCTTGAAATAAAACATCCTCAGCATTCAATGAGTCTAACTCTTCTTTTTGACCTAATAATTGCTTTTCTTTTAATCCAATTTCAGCAGGATTCGTTAAGTGTTTGATTTCTTTTTCTAAACGAATGATTTCGTCCTTTACTCTTATCCGTTCTTTTGGCATTTTGTTTCTTCGAGATAGTATGGTTTTTTTTTGAGAAATAACTTTTAAACATGCCATTCGAAGTAAACCATACAATTTAGAAAGCATAAAATAAGCATGAACATGATTTCCGCTTCTTTCCAGTCCGATAACTTTAGGAAGGAATTTTTTTATTAATGACCAAATCAAGTTTTTTTGGAGTTCCCTTTGACGACCCGTTCTTGTAGTAAAAAATTTAGTTAACCATTCACTTATTTCATGATTAATTTTTTTAATTAATTTCGCGGCTTCTTTTTTTTCTTTACTCGTAAGAGTTTTTTCGGCTAAAAAGATTTTTAGGTTATAATTAACCTCAGGTTTGATCTTTCTACTGGCCTCTGCATTGATTCGAACTGCTTCTTCTGGTTTTTTCTGGTTCACCCCAGTTCCATGAGTGGCTTTTTTTATTGCGCTAATCATTAGAGCTTGCCTGACTTCGTTTTTTTTTTGCGAGGTATGCACACTCTCTACGGATTCAGTGAGGTTTTGTGTTCGTTGATTTTCCGATCTAATTATAATTCTTCGAGATATACTTTGTCTTTGGTTACCATTACGCGAACTACGTCCGCCTAACTGGGCTGTTCCTGCGTTTCCCGTTATTGACACAGTGAAACCACCAGCCAACTGTATTAAACCAGGTAAAGCCACGCCAGTACCAGTCAAAACGTCTTTCTTTTCCGGTGATGTTGAGTCATTTTCATTTTTTGACTTGGATTTTCCATCATCGTTATCTTTTAATTCTTGCTCTTTTGAAGTTAACTTATTTGCTTGTTTTTGAAAATGAGCCTCTTGTAATTTTTCCTTTAATTTTTTTAAGTGATTGTTAAAACGATCAATAATATTAAATAGATTAATCTTTTTTTCAGTAGGTAAGAAAATTTTTTTCTCTGTTATAACTTTTGGTGTATTTTCCGACGGTTGAGTGGCCATTTGGCTCCAATCATATTGAAGTGGAAGAAGAACAAGGTCTGTATCAAATTTTTCAAAAGAATTTTGAGAAGTGGTATCACTCTCACTCTGATGAGGACCAACGCCATATGGCCATCTTGGTACGAGAACGGGCCCAGGGTAAATTATACCTTGTTTTCTTCCTCGACCAAAAGTATACTTTCCATGAAACCATTCGTGGAATGAAGATTGGGTTTCGGTGGAGCTAGGACTTTCGCTCGTTCCCTTACCACTAAACGCTGTGGATATTAGTCTTTCAAAAATGGGCGAAATATTTGTATTTTATATCGAGGAGCTTATTGGATCTTTTGCTCCGGTTATGGAAGCAAAAAAACCGTCTTTTTTAGTGCTTTTTGGAAAAAAAGTTTTTCCTTGATTTATGTCACTAATATTCCTTTCGTTTAAAAAATTTTTCAAATTAAAACTAAAAACGCCTACAACCAATAATAACGGCCCTACATTAGACAAAAACTTATACCCTTGAGAATAAGAAGAAAGAAACTTTTCCTCTTCTAACTCTCGCGGATTTAACGCTTTTACTCTACATTTAAAAAAAAATTCTTTATACTTATTTGTTACTTTTTTTCTCAAAAAAAGCAAAGCAGCACATTGAAAAAAACTTAAAATGGCTTCTTTTGTGCTTAAAAAAATAACAATTCAGCACAAGAACTGATGGAACCAACGGTTGAAAATAAAATAAACAGAAATCCAAAAATTGTTGTTGCAACCGAAATTGTTTGAATTAAAATATAAAAAATTAAAGATTTTTAATAAGACCTTTTTTCTACAGAAAGTTGCGTTGTCTTGCTGTTTAAAAATTTATCCCCGAAAATTAAAAACCCTTTTTCCAACTTTGGAAAAAAACAGCTTAACAAGGAAAAAAAGAAAATAATGAAATAACCAGAATAATACCCGACGAAAAAAAGAGATATTCCACTTCTAGCTTCAAGTTTTGATTTCAAATCACCCGCGACGCTATTTCGGTAAGAAAAAAAAATAAAACCGAAACCAAAAAAAAGTCCGCCAACAAACACCAATGGATACGCTGGACTCGAAAAAAATATAACACCAATAACTATTATCGAAGAAAATTTTTTTAATGCCAGATTTGTTGTTTTCATAAGTCTAAAAATTGTTGGTTCTCCGAAAACAAAATTATTTGTTTAAACTATCATAAACAAAAAAGAATGTATTAAAAGTTTTTTAACTTGTTTTTGGAAATAGGAAACATTCCATTTTGTTAGAGGTTTCCAGAAAATCATTCTGGAAACCTCTTGCTCTGAAAACCTCTAGATACAGAGGTTTTTAAAGGTTCCCTTATCCAAATTTACCGCTGGTACTCGCAATGAGGAAAGCGGCGTAGGTGAGGACATATCCTACCGAGAAATGGGTAAGACCAACCAATCGTGCTTGGACGATAGACAGGGCTACCGGTTTATCGCGCCATCGTACGAGATTTGCTAATGGAGTGCGTTCATGAGCCCAGGCTAAGGTTTCGATTAATTCTTGCCAATAACCTCTCCAAGAGATAAGGAACATAAACCCAGTGGCATAAATGAGATGCCCGAAAAGAAACATCCAAGCCCAAACAGATAAACTATTCATTCCAAAAGGATTATATCCGTTAATTAATTGAGAAGAATTTAACCAAAGGTAATCACGAAGCCATCCCATTAAATAAGTAGAAGATTCATTGAACTGGTTAACGTTCCCTTGCCAAATCCCTAAATGTTTCCAATGAAAATAAAAAGTGACCCATCCAATTGTATTTAACATCCAGAAAACTGCAAGATAAAAAGCATCCCACGCAGAAATGTCACATGTACCGCCACGACCTGGACCATCACAAGGAAAACTATAGCCAAAATCTTTTTTATCTGGCATTAATTTAGAACCACGAGCGTCAAGAGCACCTTTTACAAGAATTAAGGTGGTTGTGTGTAAACCTAAGGCAATAGCATGGTGTACTAAAAAGTCTCCAGGTCCGATGGTAAGGAAAAGTGAATTAGTATCGCTATTGATTCCTTGTAACCAACCCGGAAGCCAAAGAGATTGACCAGCTAAACTTGGAGCACTTGTTGCTGACGAAAGTAAAAAATCGAATCCATATACAGTTTTGCCGTGAGCTGCTTGAATCCATTGGGCAAAAACTGGTTCAATTAGAATTTGTTTTTCTGGAGTTCCAAAAGCTTGAACCACATCATTATGTACATACAGACCTAACGTATGAAATCCTAAAAATAAACTTACCCAGCTTAAATGTGAAATAATAGCTTCTTTATGATCTAAAACACGAGCAAGTACATTACCTCGGTTTGCTTCGGGATCATAATCACGTACGAAGAAAATAGCACCATGAGCAAAAGCACCACACATAATAAACCCAGCAATATATTGATGGTGTGTGTAAAGAGACGCTTGAGTTGTAAAATCTTGCGCTAAAAAAGCATACGGAGGAAGTGAATACATATGTTGAGCTACTAGAGAACAAATTGTACCAACACTTGCCAAAGCAAGACCTAATTGAAAATGAAGTGAGTTATTTACTGTATCGTATAATCCTTTATGACCGGCACCTAAACGTCCTGATGGAGGAGTTTGTGCTTCAAGAATTTCTCGCATACTGTGACCAATACCGAAAATTGTACGATACATATGGCCAGCTAAAATAAACACCACTGCAATAGCTAAATGGTGATGAGCCATATCTGTTAACCATAGACTTTGCGTTTGAGGATGAAAACCACCTAAAAAAGTTAAAATAGCAGTTCCACTTCCTTCTCCAGTACCAAACAATTGTGAAAGGCTATCTGGATTTTCCGCATAGGCTGCCCAATTACCGGTAAAAAATGGAGTTAATCCTGCAGGGTGAGGTAATACTGTTAAGAAATTATCCCAACCAACGTGTTGCCCACGAGATTCTGGAATGGCCACATGTACAAGATGACCAGTCCATGCTAAAGAACTTACACCGAATAAACCAGCTAAATGATGATTTAAACGAGATTCTGCGTTTTTAAACCATGAAAGGGCTGGTTGGAACGATGGTTGAAGATGTAACCAGCCTGCAAAAAGAAATAAACCTGCAAGAACTAGTAAGAAAATTGAACCAACGTATAATTCTTGATTCGTACGTATGCCAATTGTATACCACCATTGGTATACACCCGACGTAGAAATGTTTACAGGACCTGACGCGCCACCACGTGTAAATGCTTCAACGGCAGCTTGGCCAAAATGTGGGTCCCAAATAGCATGAGCGATTGGACGAATATGAAGTGGGTCTTGAACCCATTGTTCAAAGTTTCCTTGCCAAGCAACGTGGAATAAATTTCCAGAAGTCCAAAGAAAAATAATAGCTAATTGACCAAAATGAGAAGCAAAGATCTTTTGATACAGTCTTTCTTCAGTCATGCCATCATGACTTTCAAAATCATGAGCTGTTGCAATCCCAAACCAAAGTCGACGAGTAGTTGGATCTTGTGCTAAGGCTTGGCTAAATTTAGGAAATTTTGTTGCCATTTTAAATTCTCCTTAACGATATGTCCCAAAAACAAAAAACAAAAAATAGTGTTTGGTTCGTTTTTGGTAAAGTGTTTAACACTCTTAAAAAAATAAGATGTACTTTTCTTTTTAATAATTTTCGTCTCTTACACTTAAAAAATTAAAAGCTTTGCTTTTAATTTTTTAAGTTGGAAACCTGCCTACTATTTCCTTTTTGATCTTTTTTTGCTTCTTTTTTTTCTTTTTTTTCTATTTGTTTTTTTTTTATAAAAAAAAAAACATCAAAAAGAACTAAAAAAAAAAGATCAAAAAGAATCAGAAATTATCCTAAAAAAAAATGCTTTGCATTTTTTTTTTAGGAAGAGCAAAAAAAGGAATTATAAAAAAATGCTTCGCATTTTTTTTGTGGAATCAGAAACCTTTCCAATTCTTTAAAGTAAGAGAAACGAAATTTTTTGCCTGGTTTTCCTATCCGACAGCTAAAATACGAGCTAAGAAGAATGACCAGGTTGTCGCAATACCACCTAATAAATAATGAGCAACACCAACAGCACGACCTTGAGTGATACTTAATGCACGCGGTTGAATTGCCGGTGCAACTTTAAGTTTATTATGAGCCCAAACAATTGATTCAATTAATTCTTGCCAATATCCACGCCCACTAAATAAAAACATTAAACTAAAAGCCCAAACAAAGTGAGCACCTAGGAAAATTAAACCGTAAGCAGATAATGCAGAACCATAGGATTGAATAACTTGTGAGGATTGTGCCCATAAGAAATCACGTAACCAACCATTAATGGTATTTGCACTTTGCGCAAAGTTACCACCAGTGATATGAGAAACACCGTTTGCACTTACTGTTCCCCAAACATCTGATTGCATTTTCCAGCTGAAATGGAAGATTACAATAGAAATTGAATTGTACATCCAGAAAAGGCCTAAAAAAACGTGATCCCAAGCTGAAACTTGACATGTACCACCACGGCCTGGACCATCACAAGGGAATCTAAAACCTAAATTCGCTTTGTCTGGGATTAACCGTGAGCTACGAGCATAAAGAACACCTTTTAAAAGAATAAGAACGGTTACATGAATGGTAAAAGCGTGAATGTGGTGAACCATAAAATCAGCTGTTCCTAAAGAAATCGGCATCATAGCAACTTTTCCACCAACAGCAACAACATCACCACCCCAACTAGGACTTGTACTTGCTAAAGCATTCGGTGCTGTAAATCCTGGAGCTAAAAAGTGTGTATTTTGAACCCATTGTGCAAAAACTGGTTGTAATTGTATTGCTGTATCCGAAAACATATCTTGTGGACGACCTAAAGCACTCATGGTATCGTTGTGGATATATAACCCAAAACTATGGAATCCTAGAAAAATGCAGACCCAATTTAAATGAGAAATCATAGCATCACGATGACGAAGAACACGGTCTAAAAGATTATTATAATTATTTGTAGGATCATAATCACGAACCATAAAAATCCCTGCATGAGCTCCGGCACCAACAATACAAAAACCACCTATCCACATGTGATGAGTAAAAAGTGAAAGTTGTGTACCATAATCTGTTGCTAAATATGGATATGGAGGCATAGCATACATGTGATGACTAACAATAATTGATAATGAACCGAAAAGAGCTAAGTTAATTGCTAATTGTGCATGCCAAGAAGTTGTTAAAATCTCATAAAGTCCTTTATGACCTTCTCCGGTAAAAGGGCCTTTGTGAGCTTCAAGAATTTCTTTTAAACTTGAGCCAATGCCCCAATTTGTTCGATACTGATGTCCAGCTACAAGGAAGAGAACGGCAATTGCTAGATGATGGTGAACGGTATCAGTTAACCATAAACCACCGGTTACGGGATTTAATCCACCTTGAAATGTAAGGAAATCACTGTATTGAGCCCAATCAAGAGTGAAAAAAGGAGCAAGCCCTTTTGCAAAACTTGGATAAAGTTGAGCCATAAGTTCCGGATTAAACAGAAATTCATGAGGTAATGGAATTTCTTTTGGATCTACACCAGCATCAAGAAGTTTATTAATCGGTAATGACACGTGAATTTGGTGACCAGCCCACGCTAAACTGCCGAGACCTAAAAGACCTGCTAAATGGTGATTTAACATAGACTCAACGTTTTGGAACCATTCTAATTTAGGTGCAGCTTTATGGTAATGGAACCATCCAGCAAAAAACATTGCAGCTGCCATAACCAGACCGCCAATTGCTGTAGTATAAAGCTGTAATTCACTTGTGATCCCAGAAGCACGCCACAGTTGGAAGAAACCAGAAGTAATTTGAAGACCTTGGAAACCACCACCAACGTCTGCATTTAAAATTTCTTGGCCTACAATTGGCCAAACAACTTGTGCACTAGGCTTAATATGTGTTGGATCTGTTAACCACGCTTCATAATTTGAGAAACGTGCACCGTGGAAGTACATCCCACTTAACCAAATAAATATAATACCGAGCTGACCAAAATGGGCACTAAACACTTTTCTTGAAATTTCTTCAAGATCACTTGTTTGTGTATCAAAATCATGTGCGTCAGCATGTAAATTCCAAATCCACGTTGTGGTAGTTGGACCTTTTGAAAGAGTTCGTGAAAAATGACCTGGTTTAGCCCATTTTTCAAAATTTGTAGCAACCGGATTTCGATCAACTACAATTTTGACTTTTTTCGCTTCACGTTCTGGAGGACTAATTGTCATGGCGAAAAATTCTCCTTATTTGAATTACCGAAATTATCTTTTTTAAAATCTTACCACAGTATTTTTAAAAAAAATAGCGGTTAAGAAAATCAAAAAAAATAATGACAAAGTTGAAATTTGAAACCAAAAGTTCTAATTTTTGGTAGTTCCAAAAATTTACAAAATCACTAGACAGAAATATGAGTCTTGCGTTTGATTGTACTCACAAAAGAGTAACTTGAGAGTTTCGTTATAGGATCCCATAGAACTCTGGTGCATAAAGGGTTAGTTACTATTCAGTTTAAAACAGCTTTTTTTCTTTTTATTTCTTTTTTTTTCAAAAAAAAGAAAGATGACGAAATCTGCAAAGGTGCTTAAATTTTGGTTAAAACACTCAGTACAATTTTCGTTTAAATGAAACTCTTTAGCATTTAGGACGTTTTTTATTTCTACTTTTTGATCTTTTTGATGTTTTTTTTTTGTAAAAAAAAAAAACAAATAAAAAAAAAGAACCAGCAATCAAAGTTTTGTATTGGCTAAGTTCTTGTGTTAAAAAAAAAAGAAAAAATAAATTCTAATAAATTTTTTACAAATAACAAAATTAAAATTTAAGTTTTTACTTAAAAAAAATAACAAGTAATTCTTTTTTATTTTGCTTTAACTGTGACTTACAAAATAAGATAAAATAGTTTTAAAATTGATTTTATAAATTTTGTTATTCTTTGAAAAAAAAATAATTCTCGTATAAATAAAAATTGTAAAAAAAGTTTTTTAAACACGAAAAAACAGTATATTTTTCATCAACTAAAAAAACTATAGTAAAACAAAACCTTTAATTTTTGTTAATGTAGGTTTTTTGTTCATAAGAAAACAAACAAAGGTAGGCTTATTCTATATAACCTAAAAAAACTTTTTAATAAAAAAACAATAAAACTCTTCGGTTTTTTTATTAGGTAAACTTCTGAAAAAATAGTTTTTAATTTCTGTTTATGGTATACTAAACTAGAAGAAAAAAAACTTGTTTTCTTCTAGTTTTTCAGTTTTTTTAAAACTGAAAAAAAATTGTAAAAAAAAGCTCATATAGAAATATAGGAATAGTCTCCTTGCTTTCTAATTTTATTTTTTGGTATTAAATTTTCATTCTGGTTTTTGATTTGAATAAATTTTTTCAAAAAACTCCTGATTCTTTTCTTATTTCTTTTTTTTTTTAGTTCTTTTTGATCTTTTTTTTTCCTAAAAAAAAAAGATCAAAAAGAACTAAAAAAAAAAGATCAAAAAGAAAAACAAAACAAAAAAATTTTCTCAATAAAAAATGGAATGCTTTTTTTTACAAAAAAAGAAAATACAGTTTAAAAGAAAGAAAGTAAAAAACAATAAAAGCGAGATATTTAAGATGGGACTCCCATGGTATCGTGTTCATACAGTTGTTTTAAATGATCCAGGTCGTTTAATTGCTGTACATTTAATGCATACGTCATTAGTTTCAGGTTGGGCTGGTTCAATGGCATTTTACGAACTTGCAGTTTTTGATCCTTCTGATCCAGTTTTAAACCCAATGTGGCGTCAAGGTATGTTTGTTCTGCCTTTTATGACACGTTTAGGTATCACCCAATCTTGGGGTGGTTGGACTATTAGTGGTGAAACTGCTGCCAATCCTGGTGTTTGGAGCTATGAAGGTGTAGCAGCAGCCCACATTGTTTTATCAGGTTTACTTTTTGCTGCATCGATTTGGCATTGGGTTTATTGGGATCTTGAACTTTTCCGTGATCCTCGAACTTCAAACCCAGCTTTAGATCTTCCGAAAATTTTTGGTATCCATTTATTTTTATCTGGTGTTCTTTGTTTTGGTTTTGGAGCTTTTCACGTAACTGGTATTTTTGGTCCTGGTATTTGGGTTTCTGATCCTTATGGGATTACTGGAACGGTTCAAGCCGTAGCTCCGTCATGGGACGCGACAGGATTTGATCCTTATAACCCAGGTGGTATTTCAGCTCATCACATAGCTGCGGGCATTTTAGGTGTACTAGCAGGCTTATTCCACCTTTGCGTTCGCCCGCCACAAAGATTATACAATGGTCTTCGTATGGGAAATATTGAAACTGTACTGTCAAGTAGTATAGCCGCAGTTTTTTGGGCAGCTTTTGTTGTTTCAGGGACTATGTGGTATGGCTCAGCAGCAACACCTATTGAACTTTTTGGTCCAACTCGTTATCAATGGGATTTAGGTTTTTTCCAACAAGAAATTGAGCGTCGTGTACAAACAAACCTTTCTGAAGGTAAATCTGCCTCACAAGCCTGGGCAGAAATCCCAGAAAAATTAGCTTTTTACGACTATATTGGAAACAACCCAGCAAAAGGCGGTCTTTTCCGTGCTGGTGCGATGAATAGTGGCGATGGTATTGCAGTTGGCTGGTTAGGTCACGCTGTTTTCAAAGAAAAACAAGGAAACGAGCTTTTCGTACGTCGTATGCCAACATTCTTCGAAACTTTTCCTGTAGTTCTTGTAGATAAAGATGGTGTTGTTCGTGCGGATGTTCCTTTCCGTCGTTCTGAATCTAAATACAGTATTGAACAAGTTGGGGTTTCAGTAACTTTCTACGGTGGTGAATTAGATGGTGTAACATTTAATGATCCAGCAACAGTGAAAAAATATGCTCGACGTGCTCAATTAGGCGAAATTTTCGAATTTGATCGTGCAACTCTTCAATCAGATGGTGTTTTCCGTGCAAGCCCTCGTGGTTGGTTTACATTTGCTCATTTATGTTTCGCTCTTCTTTTCTTTTTTGGTCATATTTGGCATGGTGCCCGTACAATCTTCCGAGATGTGTTTGCTGGTATTGATGCAGATTTAGATGAACAAGTAGAATTTGGTGCGTTCTTAAAACTTGGTGATACTTCAACTCGTCGCCAGTCAGTGTAACATACTGTTTAGCTAAAAAATCACTTTCTTTTAAAAAAACTTTGCATTCATTTGATATCTTGTTTTTTTCACCCTTTTTGTCTTACTTCCGTTTTTTCTCCTAGAGTTTTTTTGATTAAAAAACGGAATCAGAAAATAAATGCTTTGCATTTATTGGATTAAAAAGTAGATAGGACAATAGCTTTATAATTCTTAAGGGTTTTCTTAAAAATTATAAAGAAACAAGAAAAAGAAAGAAGAAAGTAAGAAATGTGATGAAAAAATTTATTAAATTTTTTTAAAGGCAACACAAATTTCACTTTTTTATCTGTTATTAACAAACGAAATTTTTTTCTATGGAAGCATTAGTTTATACTTTTTTATTAGTTGGTACTTTAGGGATTATCTTTTTTGCTATTTTCTTTAGAGAACCTCCACGTATTGTGAAATAATAACTTTCTTTTTGGTCTTTTTTTTCTTTTTTTTTTTCTAAAAAAAAAAAAGAAAAAAAAGAACCAAATAATTTTTTTTGCTACAAAAAATAAAAAGAAATTCGTTTAATTTTTCATTTTTAGTTTTTTCGACTATTTTTTATTTAGTTTTTAAATCAAAACTAAATAAAAAATAAAATGCCTTTGTTTTTTTTTTTACAAAAAAAAAACATCAAAAAGAAAAATTTTAGTGCTTCTTTTTGATCTTTTTTTTGCTTTTTTATAAAAAAGCAAAAAAAAAGCAAAAAAAAAAAAAGAACAGTTTAAATTTTCATAAAATATTGGGTTTTAAGTCTCTTTTTTTTTATTTAGTTTTTAAATCAAAACTGAATTATAGATAACAATGAGCAAAGAACTTGAACTCGTGAGTTTTAAAACTCACGAGTTCATAAAAAACTAGAAGATTGTTTTTTAATCTTCTTGATCTTTTTTTTTACAAAAAAAAAAAAAGTAATTTAACAAAGATTTTAATCTTCATGTTCTTCAAAAGGATCACGAAGCTGCTGTGATGGCGGGCCAAATCCAACATAAATTGAATAGCCAGTAATACTCAATAATAAACACCATAAAAAAATGGTAAAGAAAAAAGCAGGGCTGTCCATAGTTACTCCTTTGGTTTTTTATTCACTAAATAATTGGTTTTTCTTTTTTTTCTCAAAAAAAAAAGAAAGGGGTAAGAAAAAGATTTTTAAAATTATATTTCTCTTTTTCTGCCGATTTTTAAATTTATATTCTGTTGTTCTTTTTCTTTTTTTTTACTTCTTTTTTTTTTCCTTCAGGAAAAAAAAAGATCAAAAAGAATCACTCAGAATTCTTAAAAAAAATAGTCTTTTGGTTCTAGTAATCTTTTTGTTAAAAAATAAAAAATGACGTTTTCCTTGTTTTTTTCTTCCCGCATAAAACGAGTTTTGGGGAAATTTGTAACTTTCCCCGTTTAGTTTTTTTTAGTTTTAATTCCGTTTTTATCTTTTTTTTTTATAAAAAAAAAAGAACTCCAAGTTTTGAAAAAAATGAAGAGAATTATACTGCATAAGAAAAGAAGAAAGAAGCTCTTTAAAACAAAAAAAAATCCTACATTTTAAATATTTTTTGTTTATTTTTGATCTTTTTGATGTTTTTTTTTTACTTCTTTTTTTTTTTGAAAAAAAAAAAGATCAAAAAAAAAAAAAAAAAGAAGGAAAACGTTGAATTTCTTTTTTTATTCGATTTTGTAAAAAAATCTTTTTTCTTGCCTTAAGTAAAACATATTTTAAAAGGAAATGATAACAAGTAAACACTACTAAAAGAATAACGAATTAATTTAAAAACTTTAAAGAAACTAAAAATTTTGTTTTCAAAAAACATTTTATACTTTTAGTTGCGTTTTCGAAAGAAGTAACTAAAACCTTTTTCCAATTTAAAATTTACTATATAATAAAATTGGAAGAAAGTCTGAAAAAATTGACGTTAAAATCGAAAACTAAAATGATTTAAAATTTATAAAACTTTCTTTTAGTTTTCTCGTTACAGAAAGTAAAAAAAATTCTACTACCCTTGAAATTATGGCAACTGGAACTACATCTAAAGTAAAAGTAAGTGATACTGGGGTTTCTACTCCATTAGGAACTCTTCTTAAACCACTTAATTCCGAATACGGTAAAGTAGCCCCTGGCTGGGGAACTACAGTGTTAATGGGAATTTTTATGGCATTATTTGCCGTTTTCCTTGTAATTATCTTAGAAATTTATAACAGTTCAGTACTTCTTGATGACGTTACAATGAGTTGGGAATCTTTATCTAAATAAAAAGTTAGTAAAACAGATAAAAAAAGAAATAAAACAGATATTAATTTTAATACTGTTTTATTTCTTTTTTTTTTATAAAAAAAAGATCAAAACCGAAAAAATTAAAAAAAAAAAAAAAGAATTCAGAAAAATATTTTAGGTTCTAATTTTTAATTAAAAATTAGAACCTAAAATATTTTTCTGAATAAAAAAAAGCTATCTTTTCGACTTAAATAGATCCTAAAGATTAGAGAAGAAAAAAATTTTTTAAAGCTCTACTCCTTAAAAAAATACCGTTTCCACAGTGACAGTATTAAACAAAGCAAGTTATATTTTTTTAGAGGCTATTTTATATTAAGAAAAACACCGTAACAAACTCGTCCCGAGGTAACCCTGAATATTTTACCAGAGAGGATTTTTTTTTTTCACTCGTTCGTCTTTTTTTTCAGTGATAAAATTTTTATAACCTATTACCGAAACGCATAACGAAATTCGAATTTTCCTGTCATTAAAGTGTTACATTAGAGAATCATACTAAACCTAGTAATCTAGGCTCTCCTTCTAATTTTGTCGGAAACAATAAGGCTATCATAGTCTCAAGTTACTTTTAAAAGTTAATTGCTTTTTTTAGTTTTTCATTTTTGAACAAGTCTAGCTCTTAGATTTGACAAACTAATTAGAACCACACATTTTGACCTTAATTATGCAGAAAAGCAAGTTACTGTAACGCTACAAAAGAGCTGTTTCACAACATGTCATGCTTTAATTAGAGTTGATAAAATCGTTAAAATCCCCGAATTTCGGGTTTTTAGTTAATTTTACAGGTTAAAAATTGGGTAACTGGAATAAATTTAGAACTAATCACTAAAAAGTAGAAGAACAGCAAAAAAACTTTTCTCGGACAATTTGAACAGAAATTTTTGTCCGTAAAAAAAAAAGAATAAGGACTGTTTTTTTACTGTAGAATAGGAAAAATAGAAGAAACACTCAAAAAATCGTAATAGCCTATTCTTTTTGATGTTTTTGATCTTTTATTTCTTTTTTTTTTTCTAAAAAAAAAAGAAATAAAAGAAGTAAAAAAAAAAAACAAAGAAAAAAAAGAAAAAAGGCTATATTTGGGGATAGAGAGACTTGAACTCTCACGGTTCAATGAACCAACGGATTTTCAGTATAAGAAACTGGACTCTCTCTTTATCCTCAACTATAACTTTATATCACATTGTTAGGATAGCTCCCGTCGAGTCTCTGCACCTCTTAAAAATTTTTTTTTAAGTTGACTCAGGATTACTCGTAACTTTATTTACTACGAGTTTCCCTGAATTTGAGAGCATTCACTTTAAAAGTTTCCTTTTAAAGGCTCAAAATTGAGTGAAGTTGTACCTTTAAGTCCGTTGCGTCTACCAATTCCGCCATATCCCCGAAAAAGTCATTACTAATTCTCAGATTATTCTACTAAAAATAAAAAAAACTACCAGTTGTTTTTATTTGTAAGTTTTAGTATAATAAGTGTTGAAGGTAAATACAATAAAAAAATATCATAAATTTTTTTTGTGGGGCCTCTACGGTTCAATAAGAGATCTTTTTGATCTTTTTTTTGATGAAAAAAAAGAAGAGTTCGGTAAAATTTTTTTCTGCTAAAAAAATTTTTCATACTAGCGTTGTATTTTTTAGATAGGGTCGATGCCCGAGTGGTTAATGGGGGAGGATTGTAAATCCTTTGGCTTCGCCTACGCTGGTTCAAATCCAGCTCGGCCCAAATTATTTAAATAATTTTGAATTAAAAAAAGTGTATGCACTACTTATCTTTTATTTTGCTAAAAAAAGAGACGCAATGCGTCTCTTTTTGGGAAATATATTATTTTTTTGTTTCTTTTTTTTAGTTCATTTTGATCTTTTTTTTTTTTTTTGAAAAAAAAAGATCAAAATGAACTAAAAAAAAGATCAAAATGAAAAATTGAAAAAGTCAAAAAAAGTTTACAAAACTTTATTAAAATAAAAATTTTTTCGGTTATTTTTAAGTTTTAATTACTATTTCGGTCTCTTTCAAAGTTTTATTGTTCTTGTTCTTGACTTGCAGTCTTTACATAAAGAATTAAAAGAAAAGATGTTGGAATGATTATAAATAAAGCAGTTGCAATTACGCCGAGGATATTGACTTCCATTAAAATTTTACTCCTTACTTTAACTGAGTGCTTTGCACTTTTTTGTTTATGAACTTCCTTTTTATGGAGAATTTAAAAGTGTCTAGCTTTTTTTTCTTTTTTTTTTAGAAAAAAAAGAATCAAAGCAATGAAAAAAACAAAGTTTTGATTCTTTTTTTTCTAAAAAAAAAAGAAAAAAGTTAAAAAAAATAAAAAAATGATTTCCATTTTTTATTCTCTCTCTTGTTATTCACTGTTGATTTCCCTAAAAAGATCAACGAAAGACTAAAAGGAAGTGAAAGAAAGGTCTAAGTTCTTTTGTTTCAAGTTTAAGTTGTTTAGATTCTATACACTTGATGAACCTTTAGAACAACGAGAAAAAATCCTTTTGAATTTTCAAACTAGGAGATTTTTTTGTTCTTTCTTTTAACTATTGTAGCGTAAAAAAAAAAAAGAAAAAACCTTTCGAAAACGTTTTAAAAAAGTCTTTTTGTTCTTTTTCCATTTTTTCAGCTTGAGTTTTTATTCAGCTTTTTGGTTTTACTAGTTTTTCGTTTCTTTTTTTGAAAAAAAGAAACGAAAAACTCCAACTAAACAAACGGCTTTTAGTTTCAGAAAATCAAGGCTCTGCCTTGATTTTCTCTAGCTGGAAGCTTTTATTTTCTTTAGAAAAAGAACAAATTTTTATTAAAAGCCCATGTCTTGCACTTTAGATAAAAGTCTGATAACATATGTGTTAAGAAAATAAAATAACAAAATATTTAGCTTCTTAAACACTGTTTTTGTTTCAGGTTCATAATCTAAAGTGTGCCAAGTCACCGGTTTGCGGGTATAGCTCAGTGGTAGAGCGGCACCTTGCCAAGGTGCATGTCGCGCGTTCGACTCGCGTTACCCGCTTATTTTAGAAGAGGTTTTCAAGAGTTTTCTTTTCTCAGGGTTTTGTTTCTTTTTTTTTCTAAAAAAAAAAAGAAACATCCCGTTTTTAAATTCAAATAGTTTTCCTGATTCCGTTTTTTGATTCGAATCATTTTTCTGAAAAAACCTTTATTTTCTTTAGAAGTCGAAATTAAAACTCAAGCTTAAATAACAGAAACTACTTTATATATAAATAACCTGACCAAGCTTCTTTATGTTTTAATAATTCTTGTTTTCTAAAGTTGTCGTCAAAAAAAAGATTTTCTGAAGCTAAAATCGAGTATTCAAATACGTCTAAACCGTATTCTTTATCATCTGCGATAATTTTAGGGTAAAGACACGTCGATTCCTCTAAATTTTGTTTAAAGTCTTGAACCCCAACGAGCATATTTCTGTACTCCGAAAAAAGCGAGCGTTTTGTTGCACAACATTGAATTTTGATGACACCTAATTGTATATAAGGAGTAATATTTTGATGATTTATGTGAGGTTTGCAAGGATCATACATAATTTGCTTATTTTATAGTTTTTTTTGAGCGATTTTTATAAGTAATTGCAATCTTTGCATTAGAGCTATCCCAACTTTGAGTACTGACTATTTATGGAGTTTGCCGCGCGCCACCATTTATGACACGTATAGGTGCATTTACTCTGCTTCTTTTTGATCTTTTTTTTCTTTTTTTTTTTAGAAAAAAAAAGAAAAAAAAGAACTAAAAAAAAAAAAGATCAAAAAGCTCTGACCAGAATAGGTCTTCTTAGAAACATATTCGTATTGTTAAAAATAAAATATTTTACGGTAAGACAGTAAAACTAAACTACGCTAAGTTGCATATAAAATGTAATATCTTAAATTTTTATATAAGGTTAAAGCAGAAAATTTTATGGTGTAGTTTTTTTTTTAATTTCCAAGTTTTCAAGGTTAAAAAATATAAAAATTTATTCGGTAGTTTTAGTTACCTCATAGTTTTAAACAAATAGCACTAGAATAAATTACTATGTAATTAATAGAATACAAACGTACAGTATTGTAGTAAATTTTTTAATATTTAAGTTTAGAACTAAAGCCATTTTAGATCTTTCATCTAGCTCTACTAGCAATAAAAATCTCCCTCCGCGATTTATTGTGCTATATATAACTAGAATAGATTTCATTTGGAACAAAACCCTAAACAAGTTATTTTTTCAAGTAATAAAATAATCACAAATTAAAAAATAACTTGTTTGGGTTTTGTTAGTTTAGAAACTTTTTATTTAATTTTTTAGAAAATAAAACTGAAAGTTTATGCTCCTACGGCTTCTTTTGCTGCAAACATAATTTCCAATGTGATGAGATTACAATTTTTTTCCCGAGCAAATTTTTCTGTATTACGTTTTATTTTTCCACGCACAAAACCGGGAATTCGCTGTAATTCTGTTAAAGCTTCAGGAGCCCAAGCTAAATCAGAATCTGTCGATAAAGATTTGGTAATAACTTCTTTGGTGTCGTGGCCACCAAAAATTTCTAGGAGATGGTCTTCCATCCCGAGAGTAAAAGAATTATACACAAGGTCAGAAATTTGGTTTGTACCTTCATATCCTAAAAAAGGACGAAAACCTAAAGGAAAATTTTGAATATGAACTGGAGCCGAGATTACGCCACAAGGAATGTCTAATCTTTTCCCGATATGACGTTCCATTTGTGTCCCAAAAATTGCTGCAGGTTCAATTCGAGCGATCATATCAGCAACTTGAGTATGATCATCAGTAATTAAAACCTCATCGCAAAAACCATCTACTTGTTCTCTAAACCAATCGGCATCATGTTTACAATACGTACCACTGCAAGAAACCCGGATTCCCATTTCTCGAGCAAGGATTTTAGTTATACTTGCGGCATGAGTGGCATCTCCAAAGACTACGGCTTTTTTTCCTGTTAAATTTTGACAATCAATCGATCGAGAAAACCATGCCGCCTGAGAAATAAAACGAGTTTGGGTATCAATATACGTTTCAAAATCAAAATTGTAAGAGGTATCAGAACTTTTTACAATATCAACGATCTCTCGTATACAATTTTCTGTATCAAGTAATCCCATCGGTGTAACAGCAACATAAGGCATATCATATTCATTTTTTAAATAATTTGCTGCCATTAAACCAACTTCGCGATAAGGTATTAGATTAAACCAAGCTTTTGGTAATTCATTAATATTTGTCACAGAACCGCCTTCAGGAAGAATTTGGTTAATTACGATACCTAAATCAGTAAGTAGTCTTTTCAATTCACGACAGTCATGTTGATTATGAAAGCCTAATGTAAAAATCCCAAGAATATTTGCAGAGGGCTTTTCTGTTTTTCTTAAAGGCTCGTTAGATTGACTCCGAGCTTTCTCTAAATAAAACCGAATAATTTGTTCAAGAGTACGGTCTGCAGCTTGTAATTCATTCACACGATAATGATTCACATCCGCTAAAATTACATCTGATTTTGAATCTAAACCTGCACGATTTACAAAATTTTGTAAATCTTCTTGTAATATACTTGAAGTGCAAGTAGGTGTTAGGATAATTAGATCGGGATTTTCTTCTTTGTCTTTTCGTGTAATATTTTCAATAACTTTTTCTTGTGATCCTCTAGCTAATACATGCCGATCAACAATACTTGCTGTTACAGGTGTAAAATCTCGCTCTCGTTCTAGCATAGAACGCATAACGTTAAAATAGTCATCACCTAAAGGAGCATGCATAATTGCATGAACATTTTTAAATGAACTAGCAACTCGTAAAGTTCCTATATGTGCTGGGCCAGCATACATCCAATAAGCTAATTTCATGTTATATTTCCTTTAATTTACTAAAGTCTATTTTTTCCTTCTTTTTTTTTTATAAAAAAAAAGATCAAATATATAAAATATTTTTTTTTGCTGTCTTTCTTACCATTAACCCCCTAAAAAAGACTATTTTTTATAAGTTAAAACTTTTTTAATTTTAGCAAAATTTAGATTAGTAAGTTAATTTCTGTATCTATAAAAAAAACAAAGTTTTTTTATAAAATTTAAATTTTCTGATTTCTTTTTAATCTTTTTTTTTTCTAAAAAAAAAAGAAAAAAAAGAACTAAAAATGTCTATAATTAAAAAAATTTTTTAAATTTTAGGTTTGATTTTTAAGTGTTTTAGAGTATACTGTGAATTAGATCTTTAGTTTTCATATACTAATAAAAACTTCAGAAAAATAAAAATTTATTTATATAGTAAAACCTTATTAATAATTATGCCTATTGGTGTTCCTAAAGTACCATTCCGATTACCTGGCGAGCCCTCAGCTCAATGGGTAGATCTTTATAATCGTTTATACCGAGAACGTGTTTTATTTCTTTGTCAAGAATTAGATGATGAGTTGGCTAACCAACTTATTGGTATTATGTTATATTTAAATGCTGAAGAACAAAATAAAGGACTTTATATTTATATTAATTCACCAGGGGGCTCAGTAACCTGCGGAATTGCCGTTTATGACGCAATGAATTATATTAAATCCGAAGTCACAACGATTTGTGTTGGAACAGCAGCTTCGATGGCTTCTTTTATTTTAGCTGGCGGTGATCGAGGAAAAAGGATTGCTTTACCACACTCTCGGATTATGGTTCATCAACCCGAAGGTGGAAGTCAAGGTCAAGCTTCAGAAGTTCTTTCGGAATCTCAAGAAGTTATGCGAATTCGACGCCAAGTAGGCCGAATTTATTCTGAACGAACAGGTCAAACACTAAGTCGTGTTTCTCGTGACATGGATCGAGATCAATTTTTGTCTGCTCGAGAAGCTAAAGAGTATGGACTTGTTGACCAAGTAGCTGTGGATACAAAATGGTCAACAAACTAAAACAAGTTAATAAAAAAACACTATTTTTTACTTTTTTTTTACTTTTTTTTTGCTTCTTTTTTTTTGAAAAAAAAAAAGATCAAAAGGGTTTACTTAAGAAAAAAATGCAAAGCTTTTTTTTTTTAGGGACCGATTTCTAAAGAAAAGAAAGGTTTGAAAAAAAATATTTTTTTCATGCCTTTCTTTTCTTAAGCTTTTGAAAAAAAAATTCTTTTTTTTTCATGCCTAGAGAAAAAAATGCTTTGCATTTTTTTCTCAGGGTGGAACCCGTTTTTTGTTAAAAACGTTTTTGGATAAAAAACTCAAATGATTCTTAAAAAAAAGAAAAAAAAAACGGAATCAAAAAATTTTAGCCTAATTGTGGTCTACCTAGTTTTCATGCTGAAAGTTCTTTATAAAACATTTTAGATCGAATTTGTTTTTCCTTTATAAAAAAATAGTGTTTTTCAACCTTTTTTTTGTAGGAGAAGAAAATTCATTTTTTTAAATTGTTATATAAAACAGCGTGTTACAAACTTTTGAATTTTCTTTATGGGTAAAGTATATGATTGGTTTGAAGAACGTCTAGAAATTCAATCTATTGCAGATGATATTTCTAGTAAATATGTTCCACCACATGTAAATATTTTCTATTGTATTGGTGGTATTACTTTTACATGTTTTTTGGTTCAAGTAGCAACAGGATTTGCGATGACTTTTTACTATCGCCCTACAGTTGCTGAAGCTTTTGCTTCAGTTCAGTACATTATGACTGAAGTGAATTTTGGTTGGTTAATCCGATCTATTCACCGTTGGTCTGCAAGCATGATGGTTCTTATGATGATTCTTCATGTTTGTCGCGTATATTTAACTGGCGGTTTTAAAAAACCTCGTGAACTTACTTGGGTGACTGGTGTAATTATGGCAGTCTGTACCGTTTCTTTTGGGGTAACTGGTTATTCTTTACCTTGGGACCAAATTGGATACTGGGCTGTAAAAATTGTAACGGGTGTTCCAGACGCTATCCCAGTCGTTGGGCCTGCATTAGTTGAACTTTTACGTGGTGGTGTTGGTGTTGGACAATCAACATTAACGCGCTTTTATAGTCTTCATACTTTTGTGTTACCACTTGCTACAGCTGTTTTCATGCTTATGCACTTTTTAATGATTCGTAAACAAGGTATTTCTGGACCACTTTAAAAAAAGCTAGTTCTAAAAAAAAGAAAAGCTTTGAAAAAAAAATTCATTTTTTTCATCATATTTTTTTGCTTTTCTTAAACTTAAAAGCCGTTTTTTTAGGTTATTCCAAACCTAAAAAAACGGAATAAAAAAACCTTAAAAACTACAATGGGTTCTTTTGACTCAATTCTTTCATTTGTATGCTACTTTGAGTAAACAAAAAAGAACTCTCAAGTTTTTATCAAACCTTATTAACTTTATATTTTTTTTCATGTAATGTATTCTTTCAATTCGAACATCGTTTTAAGCTTAACAGTGTTTATCTCTTTTTTTTTTAATTTTGTCATAAAAACATCGTTTTTCTACGAGGCCGAGATAAAAGCTGGTTAAAAAAAAACTGAGAAAAAATTTTAAAGAAAAAGGGATGTTTCTTTTTTTTCTAAAAAAAAAAAGAAACAAAACCCTGAGAAAAGAAATGCTTTGCATTTCTTTTCATTCTTTTTTTTTATAAAAAAAAAGAAAGGCATGAAAAAAATAAAAAAAAGCTGAAGACATTCAAGGTAAACTTTCCGAGTTTAACTTTTATTTTTCAGGAGACAATAAAAATTAATGGAGATTTTTTATGGCAGTTACTAAAAAGCCAGATTTATCAGATCCCGTATTACGCGCAAAACTTGCAAAAGGCATGGGGCATAATTATTATGGTGAACCAGCGTGGCCTAACGATTTACTTTACATTTTCCCAGTAGTAATTTTTGGGACTTTTGCTTGCGTTATTGGTTTATCTGTTTTAGACCCAGCAGCAATTGGTGAACCAGCAAATCCTTTTGCAACACCTCTCGAAATTTTACCGGAATGGTATTTCTATCCTGTTTTCCAAATTTTACGTGTTGTTCCTAATAAACTGTTAGGTGTTCTTTTAATGGCAGCTGTTCCAGCTGGATTACTTACTGTACCGTTTATTGAAAATATCAATAAGTTTCAAAACCCTTTTCGTCGTCCAGTTGCTACAACCGTCTTTTTAATTGGTACGGTTGCTGCTATTTGGTTAGGAATTGGTGCAGCGTTACCTATTGATATTTCTTTAACTTTAGGTTTATTCTAAAAATCTAGCATTTTTTATTGCTTTTTCATTCTTTTTGATCTTTTTTTTCCTTCTTTTTTTTATAAAAAAAAGAAGGAAAAAAAAGATCAAAAAGAATAAAAAAGCAATAAAAAAAAGCAAAACAGATCAAAAAAAAATACTTCGAATTCATAGACTATGTTGTTGTTTTAAAATAACATAAAAACATAAAGAATATTATAAAGAATATTATAAAGAAAAAAATTAGTATTAAATTGAAGACTCTGAGAGATAGAAAACTTTGTTTAAAAGTAAGGTATTAGTATCTAAAAAGCATTTGTTTGATAAAATCTTTCTTAAAAATTGCCTTTGGTCGGACTCGAACCGACACGTCAAGCGACACCAGTTCCTAAGACTGGCACGTCTACCATTCCGTCACAAAGGCTGCTAGTAATTATAGAGAAAAATAGAATAAAGTTCAACAAGTTTTTGAAAAAAAATTCTTTTTTTTCATGTCGTTAAAAAAATTTAATAAAATTTGGACGTTCTTCTTTTTTTTTTGTCATAAAAAAAAGTTTCTCCTTTTATTCTATGATATACTATGTTCTCGACAAAGGCTTTTAGCTCAGCTGGTAGAGCGGCTGCCTTACAAGCAGCGGGTCATCGGTTCGAATCCGGTAGGGCCTAAAAAACTAAATACAAACTTCAGTTTTAGTTCTAAAGAAAATAAAGGCTTCCAGCTAAAGAAAAGAAAATCCTTTCTTTTCTTAAGCTTTTTTTTCTTTTTTTTTTAGTTCTTTTTTTTTTATAAAAAAAAAAGATCAAAAGAATCAAAAAGATTTTTTTTTCATGCCGTTTTGTGGTTAGGATAATTTAAAGTCCTTTTTTTTATGTTGGAGTTTTTTCATCAAAAAAAACGGAATCATAAAACATCGCCATTCTTCAGCTTATTTGATATACTAATAAAAGGGTTAACTTAAAGAATCTTTTGATCTTGTTAATCGTAAACATTTTTTTAAAGGAGTTTTTATGAGTGCACAAATTTTGCCTAGCATTTTAGTTCCATTAGTTGGGCTCGTGTTTCCAGCAATAGCTATGGCTTCTATGTTTTTATATATTGAAAAAGAAGAGATTAATTAAAGATTATTCTACCAAGGTCTTCTGATTCCTTTTTTTTGTTTTTGAGTTTATCTTTTTTTTTCTATTTGTTTTTTTTTTATAAAAAAAAAACATCAAAAAGAACGACAAAAAAAAAGTAAAAAAAGAACTAAAACTAAAAAAATATAAATTTTTTTAGTTTTAAAGATGGGAAGAGTCTACTGTTTTCGAATCTAAATTCTCTTTTTTTTCAACTATATGTTTTTTAGCTGTTTTTTTGCTTTTTTTTTTTAATTATTAAAAAAAAGCAAAAAAACAGCTAAAAAACATATAGTTGAGAATTCTTTGTTTTTCAGAGTACTAATTTTTATGTTATACTCTAGCTGGTTATTTAGATTAAGTTTTTTCGCTAAAAAAACTTTTTTGAACCTTTCCTCCTATTTTTATATAAAAATAAATTTACGCCAAAAAGACCATGTTGTCCTTTTTTGGCTAAAAAAAGCAATGAAAAAAACAAAGTTTTGATTCTTTTTTTTTTATAAAAAAAAAAGAAAAAAAAGCGTAATAAAACAAACTCTTTATTTGAGAAAAAGTTTTTGATTTTGTAAAAAATAAAAAAAAAAGTCAAAAAAACCCGTTTTTTCAAAAAAAATCTACATTTTTTTTTCAAAAAGACCTTGCTTTAACATTTATATAAAAAAAATTTTTTTGGAAAAGTTTTTTAGTATTATTTCAAAAAGTTCCTTGCTAAAAAAAGTTTTTTTTTATAGGGCAAGATAAAAACAAATTACATTCAAACTACTTATTATGTCAATTCTTTCTTGGATCGAAAATCAACGAAAATTGAAATTATTAAATGCACCTAAATACAATCATCCAGAGTCAGACGTAAGTCAAGGTCTTTGGACACGCTGCGACCATTGTGGTGTAATATTATATATTAAACATTTAAAAGAAAACCAACGTGTATGTTTTGGTTGCGGATATCATCTACAAATGAGTAGTACAGAACGAATTGAGTCACTAGTTGATGCAAATACGTGGCGTCCCTTTGATGAAATGGTGTCACCATGTGATCCATTAGAATTTCGAGATCAAAAAGCCTATACAGAAAGATTAAAAGACGCACAAGAACGAACAGGTCTGCAAGATGCTGTTCAAACAGGAACAGGACTTCTTGACGGTATTCCGATAGCCTTAGGAGTTATGGATTTTCATTTTATGGGGGGAAGTATGGGCTCTGTAGTTGGTGAAAAAATCACGCGTTTAATAGAATACGCAACTCAAGAAGGTTTACCCGTAATTTTAGTTTGTGCTTCTGGCGGAGCTCGAATGCAAGAAGGTATTTTAAGCTTAATGCAAATGGCAAAAATTTCTGCCGCTCTTCATATTCACCAAAATTGCGCCAAATTACTTTATATTTCAGTCTTAACTTCACCAACAACAGGTGGTGTAACTGCTAGCTTTGCTATGTTAGGGGATCTTCTTTTTGCAGAACCAAAAGCTTTAATTGGGTTTGCTGGTCGTCGGGTGATTGAACAAACCTTACAAGAGCAATTACCTGATGATTTTCAAACTGCTGAGTATTTGTTACATCATGGTCTTCTTGATTTAATCGTACCACGATCTTTTTTAAAACAAGCTTTATCTGAAACCCTAACACTTTATAAAGAAGCTCCGTTAAAAGAACAGGGTCGGATTCCTTATGGTGAACGTGGGCCTCTTACAAAAACTCGTGAAGAACAACTTCGTCGGTTTCTTAAATCGTCAAAAACTCCTGAATATTTACATATTGTAAATGATTTAAAAGAATTACTTGGTTTTTTAGGTCAAACTCAGACCACTCTTTACCCTGAAAAACTGGAATTTTTAAATAACCTAAAAACCCAAGAACAGTTTCTACAAAAAAATGATAATTTTTTTGAAGAGCTTTTAACTTCAACAACAGTAAAAAAAGCTTTGAATTTAGCTTGTGGAACACAAACCCGTCTGAATTGGCTTAATTATAAGTTAACAGAATTTCGAATTAGACCAAAATTTTAGCTAATTTGAACTACCTATATTTTAAATAAAAAACTATTTCTTCTCTTTTTTCGCTTAAAACGAGTTTTAAGCGAAAAAAGAGAAGAAATAGTTTTTTATTTAAAATATAAAAAAATAAAAATCTAAATAGTTCGGAAACATGAGTATTTTAATTGAGAATATATCGAAGAGGTTTGGTTCTTTTCAAGCTTTAGATAGAGTAAATTTAGAAATTAAAAATGGTTCATTAGTTGGTTTATTAGGGCCATCTGGATCAGGAAAATCAACACTTTTACGAGTTTTAGCCGGACTGGAAAAACCAGATTCCGGCCGGATTTGGTTAGAGGGCCAAGATGCTACTCAAATGAAACTCCAGGATCGAGAAATTGGGTTTGTGTTTCAAAATTACGCATTATTTCCCCATCTTACAGTATCTGAAAATGTAGCTTTTGGGCTTGAAATCCAAAAAATCGACTCTCTTTTGAAAAAAAAACGAGTCAATGAATTACTTAAATTAATGCAATTAGAAAAATTTGGAGATTCATATCCAAATCAGTTATCGGGCGGACAACGCCAACGAGTAGCACTTGCAAGAGCATTAGCTATGGAACCAAAGGTTTTATTATTAGATGAACCTTTTGCCGCTTTGGACGCGAAAATTAGAAAACAACTTCGCTCGTGGTTACGTGAATTACACCATAAAATTTCAGTTACGACTGTTTTTGTTACACATGATTATTCAGAAGCTATGGAATTAGCACAAGAGATTGTACTTTTAGAAAATGGGAAAATTATTCAAATTGGTAGTGCACAAGAACTTTCAGATCACCCAACGAATACATTTGTTACCAATTTTTTAGGTCTTAAATAGTTGGAATCTAAAAAAACTCCTATTAAAGATAATAAAGATCAAGTTTTTTGATAAATAATTTTGAGAAATTTTTTCAACTGTTTTTTTTTTTACTTCTTTTTTTTTCCTGAAGGAAAAAAAAGATAAAAAACAAGAAAAAAAAAAAAGATCAAAATGGAATCAGAATTAAAGTGAAACTAGTAAAGTTTCACTTTAATTTTTCACGGAAAGAGAGAATATTTTTATTAAGCCTTTTACCGGACTCGAACCGGCGACCTTTTGCTTACCATGCAAATACTCTACCAACTGAGCTAAAAAGGCAATAAACTAAAAAAAAATAAAAAAATATTACAGGAGCAGTATAAAAAAAAAAGAAACTAAAAACTAGTGTATAAAAAAATTTACTTAATTCTGTTTTTTTTGTTTGAGTTTTTGGACAAAAAACTATCCAGTTACTTTTTTTTGTAAAAAAAAAAGTATAAAAATTTTTATTTATTTTATTTTTTCAGTTTAACCTCATTTCTTTTGTTCAGCTCTTGATAATTTAGTTTATTATCACTAAAAAAGACATCCTAAAAAAAAAATGCTTTGCATTTTTTTTTTAGGATGTCTTTTTTAGAAAAACGTGTTTTCTTCCTTTTAACATAAAGAAAACATTTCTGTAAAAAAAAAAACGACTATTTTTAGGAAAGTCTCCATATGCGTATAGAAAAAGAAATAAAAAATCTTCTTACAACAAGAAATTTTAGTTCGGAAAAAAACCAGACACAATTTTTGCGAATTCAAAATTGGTTTTCAACTCATCGTTTGAACTCAAGACAAAAGAATAAAAACAGTGAAATAAAAATTTCCACTTTTTTCGCCTGCCTTCCTCTTGCTTTAGGGTTTTCGTGTTTTCTCTTCAAAAAAAATGATATTTTTTTGGAAGGCCAAGGAAAAGCAAGTAAAGCCAGTTCTTTTTTTCAAACAAACCTTCCTGTTTTTAAAACTTATCACCCAAAACTCACCTTTGAAACGTTTGAGTATATTGTTAAACCAACCGCCCTAGAAACTCAAACCGAGGGATCACCAATGATTTTTACTCCCTCTAAAAAAAAAGATTTTTTTGAAAAGAAAAAAAATAAAAACGATGTTGTATTGAACCAGAACTCTTTTTTTGGGCAACCTACTTTTGTTGGAACAATAAAGAAATCACCTAAACCTCAACAAGATGTTTTACAATTAGTAGAAGAAACGCTTTTCAATAAAAGTGAAGGAATCTCTTCGTTTCTGCTGGCGGAAAACAAAGAAACCGTTCTTGAGCAGGCTACTAAAAAATTTAGTGGATTTTCATGTGATTCTTATACTATTTCTTCCAAAAAACTTTCACTTGTCTCATCATCAGCATCAAAGTTATCAAAGTCTTTGTCGGCGTCTTTTTTGAAAGCTTTTATGTTAGACGAATTCCCTTCTTATCTTCAAGGTTTAAATCCAAAGAGTTCTTCTTTTTCTTCCGACAAGGGAGTTTTGATCACAAAAAGCCCAGCTTTGAAGGTTTTTTCTAAAAAAAAGTATAAAGTGGAAGTAAAAAGTTCCAAAGTAAAAGGTCAGAAATCCGAATCTGACAAACACTTAACTTTTTTCTTAGAGTCTACAAAACTTTTGAAGAAGCTCACTTTAGTTAACTCAAAGCCTTCTCCTTTAATTTTGTTTAAAAAAGAAGCAAAAAACGACATTTCCAATAAAATTGTCTTATCCCCAGCCCAGAAAGACTTTTCGTATCAAACACGATTTTCTTCCAAACAACCTTCTGAAAAAGCGAAGGCCGTATCCGTGGTAGTAAAATCAGTAAAAGATTCCAACCTTTTAGACCAAAAAACATACAAAAATGATTTCCTAAAAGAAAAACTTCCTTTAAAAAACAAAAGCTGGAAGCCGTTTTTATTATCTAAAAAACTTTCTATAAAGACTTGCGTTGAAAATACGTATTATAAAAACCAAAAAGAGTTTTCTATTGACGCTATTCAACTTCAGGCAGAATTCCAGAAGGTTTTTATTGAAAAAAAGATTTCTTACCCGTTCTTAGAAGAGGCAAAAGCATTAAATCCTCAAATCAAAACCTTTGAGCTTTTTAATATTAAAAACCCCTTTTTAAAACAATGCTGGAGTATTTTTTTTCAAAATGAAATGAAAAATAGAGATCGAAACGGGATTTCAGGAGATTTCACTCAAAGCATTTTGGATCAAGAAAAGGTTCAAAACAATGAACTTTTTTTGGATGACACAAGTGAAAAAATCCTACAAAATCTAGAAAAAGTACAGGTTTGGAACGATTCTAATGGAGTTCGTGCTATGTCTGGATATATCTATCCCGATACGAATACACGCGATCTGGAATGGTTTTTAAATCTTCAAAAAACATTTACTAGAGAACGAGTCGAACCTTTTTTCTTCCAAGAAAAACGACCTTTCAAGGTAAACTCAGGCATAAAAAAAGCAACGGCCTTTTTTCCCTCCCTCAAAAAAGAAAGAAAAAACAGTCAGCTTTTAGGAGTGGAAAAAACTAACTTATCACCACTTGAAATTCTTTCTAAGGTAAGTTTTCCGTCACGTACTACAAATTACAGCTTTTCTGTCAAACCTTTCCCACAAATTTTTATAAAAACGCGAGAAAGTTTTTTAACACACCCTGAAACAAAAAAAATCATTTATGACGGCCCTTCTGTGATTTTAGATTCTAAAAAAAATTTTGATTGGAGCACTAAACATCAAACAAATTTACAGTTATGGTTTCAGAAATACGTTTCTCCGTTAAACCCACTCGTTCAATTTCAAGGAAATTTTTTTTGTGAGGAATCAGTTGAAAAAATTTCTCAAATTTTTTCATCAGATCGAGAGAAAAAAAGAGAAAAAAGTGAAATTACAGCTTTTTTACCTTTAAAACTCGGGAAAAACGCAAAGTGCGAAATTGATTGGTTTTATGATTCAGAACTTGTCGAAAGCTTTTTTGCTCCATCAATCTCTTCATTACAGATACCATCCGAAAAAGAACAACCAGATGCTTTTTTAAACCAAGAAAATATTCGAGGTATGTATCTAACTCTCTCGGAGCCTGAAGATCCAAACAAAGTTGAGGTTTTTTTTCCCCTGCTTGAGTTAAAACAACCGTCTTTTACGAATTCTATAAAACAATCAAAAAGGTTTTGTCATAAAACTTCGTTCTTTGAAAATGGCTATAGCTCATTTTTTGAGTTTGGTGTGAAGGGAAACCCGGATTTCGATTTTTCTGGCGTTTTTAATGATCAAAAACAATTTGCAAAAAAAACGGCTTCTGGAAATTATCGAAAAACTTTATCTTTTTTTTCCAAAAACCAAGAAAAAACTTCTCTTTTTGTTCAAAATTGGGAACCATTGAATGCAACTTCATGGTTAGCGGTAAGTCAATTAAGTTTCGCGATCTTTAGTTTTCGTGTTTTAAAAAGTTTATCGGATAATTATGGTCGTGAACTCTTAGGTTATTTAATGGATTTGGTAGCTGCGTTAGGTGTTTTAGATGATTCTTTAAAGCAGCAAATTCAAATTCTTACTGGTGAACGTCAGACTGGATTTCGAGTTTTTTTAGAAAGTCGAAAAAAATTTACTGATATTGTTGGAATTCAAAAGGTACTTTTAGAACTTTATGAAATAGTATTATTTCTTCGAAATTCTGGTCGTAACTTTACTCATAGTGAAACCTTACCGCATGGCATTTTACTTACCGGACCTCCGGGTACTGGAAAAACACTTTTAGTTCAAGCTTTGGCTGGAGAAGCTCAAGTGCCGGTTATTGTCCTTTCAGGAAGTTCATTAATGGAACCAGGAGAATCCGCTGCGTTTAAATTACAGCTGGTTTTTCAAGAAGCACGGCAACTTGCTCCATGCATTGTTTTTATAGATGAAATTGATACATTATCATCTAAACGGAGTCAACTATTACAAAACCCAATGGCTAATGATCCAGGTTTTGAGTCTTTTTTAGAGTCTTTTCTTCTTCAGTCCAAGCCAAGTCAGTCGGTAAAGAAGACTGAAAGTTTTTTTGGGAAATTTAAAAATGGTGCAAAAAAAGAATTTGATAATTTTAAAAAACAAAAGAAAAATCCAGCGGAATACAATTCGAAACAAAACGAAAAGCAAGTAAGCCTGTTGTCACAATTGTTAATTGAATTAGATGGGATTCAAGGACGTAATGGAGTAGTTATTTTTGGTGCCACTAATCGGCCGGAAGTTTTAGATCCTGCACTTCTTCGACCAGGTCGTTTTGACAAAATTGTAAAAGTAGGTCTTCCAGCGCAAAAGAAACGTGTCGAAATTTTACAATTTTATGGTCAAACGTTAGGATATCAAAAAACCATGCCATGGGCATACTTTGGAGAACGAACTGTTGGATTTACAGCTGCAGATTTAGCTACATTAATGAACGAATCTGCTCTCAAGGCCATTTTAAACCAAAGTAACCATACAATCGAAACATTAGAACATGGTATTGAACGCCTTACTACATCAGAAAGTGAAAAATACACTGTTTTAAAAAAAGAAAAAGAGTTTAAAAACAAAACAACTACTCCTCTATTAAATTCTTCGAGAATTTATAGTCTGCGTTTAGCTTACTATCAAGCTGGAAAACTTCTTTTAAGTTACGCTTTAGAAACACACCCTAAAACCATGAGAGCGTCTTTGTGGCCTCGCCGCCCAACTCTTCGGTCGCTGGCAATTACGGCAAATCTAGAAAAATCGCTTTTTGAGTTTGCTCGGCTTTGGGAACTCACTGAAAGGATTATAGGCTGTTATGCTGGAAAAGCGGCAGAATTTTTATTTTTATGTAAATTTTCATCAACTGGACTTTCTGAAATCTCAACGCTTGGTTTAGAAGATCAAGTTTTTGCACAAAAACTTGTCTATTTTATGCTTGAAAATTGTCACTTTTACTCGAAAAAAAATGCGATTCAACAAGCAATGAAAATGTCACCAAATAGTAATTTAAAAGAGCTCCGCAAAAAACCTGAAAAGCTAGACTTATATAGTGAACTCCTTAATACAATACAATTTCCACCTATGTGGGAAGCAAGTGAAAGAGAAACGAGCTCTTTAACACTACAAAAAAATAAAGAACACTCTGGAATTGGCTTTGAGGATCAAATTAGATATTCGAGTCCTTGGTGGCAAGAAGACGTTTCTGCTGAAATGGAATTTAAACCTAAAAACCCTGGTAAAGGGTCTCGTTTATATTTGTATGATTATGAACGAACATCACGAAATCCTGAATGGGTGCCACCTGATGAGTTTTATCATAATTCGAGTGGCTTAAAAGATATTAAAAACGCTTTTGTTACTCTTTCTGATCAAAAACTGTATTCGGTAGAAAAAGCAACACAAAATAAACGTAAAGAGTTGGGTAAAGTTCTTGCTGCCGGTTTTTCTAAAAAAGAAAATGAAGGCACAAAAAACATAAAAAAAAGTTCAGCACCAAAAGCTTCATTTACAAAAAATAATGTTTTTTGTGAATGGAATGAGGTTTCAAAACTAACTCGTGATTATCCAGCGCACTCTCTTTTATTACAAAGTTTCAACAAAGCACTTGTGATACTTAATCAAAATCGAGAAATTCTAGATCGAATTGTTGTGGAATTACTTTATCAAGAAATTTTAAAAAAACCACAGATTGATGATTTGATGAAAGAATTGGAAAATAGTAAACCAAAAACAGAACCCAATGTATTCTCTACAGAACTCCAATTTGATGCTTCAAAGAAAGCCCCTTTTGTTGAACTTTCATGGGGATTTCAGTCTAGAAAGCCTATTCCGAGATGGATTGATTTTGCTGCTGTAAAAGGAGAAACAACTTAGAAGCCTTGATGCGTGAAGTGGAACTCGTTATACTAAGAAAAGAAACACAAAAAAGGTTCACCTCTTCGCCTAAAAAAACGGAATCACAAAATTGAGTTTTTTCTCTTTTCAATTTTATGCTCTTTTTTTTTCTTTTTTTTTCTTTTTTTTTACTTCTTTTTTTTTTTCAAAAAAAAAAAGATCAAAAACATAAAAAAGAATAGAAAAGAAATTTTTTTTAATTAAAAGAAAGATTTTAAATAAAATTGGCTTGAAAAAAACACTGTTTTGTTGCTTAAGAAAATAATTGCAAGGCAATTATTTTTTTAATGAAACCTTTTTTTTCTACTTCTTTTTGATCTTTTTTTTTAGTTCTTTTTTTTCTTTTTTTTCTATTTGTTTTTTTTTTTACAAAAAAAAAAACATCCAAAAAGAAAAAAAAGATCAAAAAAAAAAGGAAAAAAAAAGATCAGAAAGAAACTATTTTTTTCAAAGAAAAAAAAACGATTCTTTTTTTTAGCAAGATCAAGAAGATTTTGTAAAAAAAACTTAAATTTACTAAGGAGTGTTAAGCATGTCTGGTGCTACAGGAGAACGCCCTTTTTCTGATATTTTAACAAGTATTCGTTACTGGGTTATTCATAGTATTACAATCCCATCGTTGTTTATTGCAGGTTGGTTATTTGTAAGTACTGGTCTTGCTTATGATGTCTTTGGAAGTCCAAGACCGAACGAATATTTTACTGAAGATCGTCAAGAAACCCCGCTTATTACAGACCGTTTTAATGCTTTAGAACAAGTTAAAAAATTCTCTGAAGTTAATTAAAGCAACTCTTTGTTCTTAAAAAAACGATGTTTTTTTGAACTCTTTTTCTATATAAACTCATACCCATACTAGAAATTTTATGGGATGATAGGAATAAAACGCTACAACCTTTTTTAATTAAAAAAGGTTGTAACGTTTTAAAAAAATATAAAACTATTTTTTCCATAGAATTTTAGTTCTTTCCCTTAAAAAAGAAATGCAAGGCATTTCTTTTTGTAAGTAGACCTTTTTTCCCTTAAAAATATTGGTTTGGAAAAAAAAACTATATTACTTTTTTGGGAATTAAGGGCAAAAGAAAGAGAATGAAGAGGTAAAGCAAAAGAAAAAACCGGAAAAAAAGCCTGAAAAAAACGAAGTTTTTTTCAAAAGCTTTAAAAAATAAAAGCGTTGAAAAAAAAAGAATTTTGATCTTTTTGATCTTTTTTTTTTTATAAAAAAAAAAAAGAAGCAAAAAAAAAAGAAACATGATATTTTATTGCTTTTATTTTTTAAAGGACCAGGTCGTTTTTTAACACAAAGTCGCTATCAACCAAATGGTGCGTTCTTTCCTGTTCCTTTAATTATCCACTTCGCTAATTCCGAAAAAACTTTTTTTCGGACTAGTCGTCGATTTTTCTCTAACCATTACTAGAAAAGACCATGACTGCAAGAAAATCGTATACTTATCCAATTTTTACTGTGCGTTGGCTTGCTGTGCACGCATTAGCTGTGCCTACAGTGTTCTTTTTAGGCGCAATTACAGCCATGCAATTCATTCAACGTTAAAAGCAAGGTAAGATTTATTATGGCGAAACCAAATCCCAATAAACAAAGTGTAGAATTAAATCGTACCAGTCTATACTGGGGACTTTTATTAATTTTTGTTTTAGCAGTTTTATTTTCAAGTTATATTTTTAACTAATTAGTAAAAAACTACTGTTTGCTCTGTTTTTTACGGTACTTATAAAATTGGTGCAATTTTGTAAAGTTACTATTTCCGTTTTTTTAGTTTGAGTTTTTTCAGCAAAAAACTGGAGACGTTTTTTTTTCGAAAAAAAAAAAAAAAGCCTAAGAAAATAAAGGACTTTATTTTCTTTAGAATCAAAAGAAAAAGTTTTTTTTCTTTTGTGATAAAAAAAGGAAGTCAATCGAAATTTCATTTTAAAAAAATCAGGAGATTTCACTATGTCTAATACTGGTACAACTGGTCGTATTCCATTATGGCTTGTTGGAACTGTTGCTGGAACAGCTGCTCTTACTTTAGTGGCTGTTTTTTTCTATGGTTCTTACGTCGGTCTAGGTTCATCCCTATAATTTTAATAAACTCTTTCGTTCTCGAGAATTCAAAAGCTTTGCTTTTGTTTTCGATTCCGTTTTTTGATTTGAATCGTTTTTCAAAAAAGAAACGAAAAACGATTCAAATCAAAAAACGGAACTAGGAAGAAAGTTTTGAATTTTTCCCCATTGCTGCTTAATAATAATAATAAAAACAAAAATATACGGGTTTGAAAGTAAAAAAATTAATTTATAAAAAGAAACAAGATAAAAAAAGTTTAGAACTTACAAGCCTTAATCCTTTCAACATATGTTAACATAGAGCAATAGGACAAAGGCTTTTAGCTCAGCTGGTAGAGCGGCTGCCTTACAAGCAGCGGGTCATCGGTTCGAATCCGGTAGGGCCTAAAAAACGAATTAAACCTCAAACACTAAAAACGGGATGAAAAAAAAAAGAATTTTGATCTTTTTTTTTTTATAAAAAAAAAAAAGAAACAAAACACTTAAAAAAATGCTGTGCATTTTTTTAAGTAAACCCTTCTTTTTTTTCTAGAAAAAAAAAGATAGGCATGAAAAAAATTCTTTTTGATCTTTTTTTTTCAAATCTTTTCTTTAGAACAAGAACCCTTTCTTGGGTTTTAAGAAAATTTATAAAAGAATAATAATGTCATTTTAGGGTTTACTTTCTTAATAAAAAATTTTTTTCCTTAGCACTACGTTGAATTCCAAATTTTATATAACTAATATAAGGATCGAAAATTTCCTAAAAAGCCATTATTGAGCCTTTTGATCTTTTTTTTTCCTTCTTATCTTTTTTTTTTAGAAAAAAAAAAGATAAGAAGGAAAAAAAAAGAAGTAAAAAAAAAAGCTTGTTTTATTAATATCACAAATCAAGAAATTACCAGAAAAAAAGCAAATTTATGTTTTATAAGCTGTTATGGTGAAATTGGTAAACACAGAGTTTTCAAAAAACTCCGACTTAACGTCTTATCGGTTCAAGTCCGATTAACGGCAGTGATTTTTATTTTATTCGTTAATTTCTTTAAAAAAATTAAAAAGGTTTTTTTGAGGTTTCTACTTAAATCAAATAAAAGCAAAAGAATGTCATGTTTCTTTTTTTTTTTGCTTCTTTTTGATCTTTTTTTTCTTTTTTTTTTTTTCTAAAAAAAAAAGAAAAAAAAGAAATAGAAAAAAAAAAAAAGATCAAAAAGATCAAAATTCTTTTTTTTCAAAGCTTTTGTTTTCTTAGGCTGGAAGCCTTATAATCTTCTAATAAAAAAAAGCGGATATTGCATAGTGGTAGTGCCCTTGCCTTCCAAGCAAGAGGTGCGGGTTCGATTCCCGCTATCCGCCCCACCAGAAAAAATCTAAATGACATCAACTTTTAAAAAAGGTTAAGACAGTTAGACCACAAAAACTCTAAAAATTTATAAAACTCAATGGCGGGTGTAGCCAAGTGGTTACGGCAGTGGGTTGTGATTCCACCATTCGCGGGTTCAAATCCCGTCATTCGCCTTTTTAATGGTAAATTCCTTTCTTTTTGATCTTTTTTTTAGTTCTTTTTTTTCTTTAAAAAAAAAAGAAAAAAAAGAAACAAAAAAAAGAAAAGATGAGCATTTTTTCACCGGTGACTATATAAAAAAACTTATTTCAATTTTATTGCTAGAAGACTGTTGTAGAGGACTGTTGTTTTTTTTAGTCTTTCTTTTGAGTGTTTTTTTAAGTGATCTTAAAAACGTGAAAAATTATGAAAAAAAAAGCTTTATTCTTTGATGAACAAATTGGAAAAGGTACTCGTTTAAAACGCTTATACTGTATACTAAAGACTATATATAAAGTCTTTCATTCTTTTTTTGACGTTTGGTCTAAAAAACAGCGTTTTTTATTAAGTCCTATTTCGTCCGACTTCTGTTTTTAAGGTGGAGTTTTTTTTTTAACTTTTCTCTTCCTTAAAAAAAACGGGATGTTTCTTTTTTTTTTTAGAAAAAAAAGAATAAAAAAAATTTTTTTTTTCAAAACCCTTAAAAAAAATGCCGTGCATTTTTTTAAGTAAACCCTTCTTTGTTAAAAAAAAAGAAAGATAGGCATGAAAAAAAAATTTTTTTTGCTTTATTTAGGTTTTATACAAAACTTTTTTTAACAGGTTTCTTATAAAAAGAATGAAAGACATCCTAATAAAAATAGACCATTTTAAGGAAATCAAAGCTATGCTTTTAATTTTTCAATTAGCTTTATTTGCGTTTATTGTTGTATCGTTTCTTTTAGTTGTTGGCGTACCTGTAGTTCTAGCAACACCTGAAGGTTGGGCTGAAAACAAAAGTACAGTTTTTTCAGGAATTGGGATTTGGTTTTTACTAGTCTTTTTAGTAGGAATTCTTAATTCTTTTGTTGTTTAACTTTTTTCTATTCACTTAGATTTTTCTTTTTTTGAGAAAGCAAAAGTTTTTGCTTTCTCAAAAAAAGAAAAATCTAATTTCTTTAAAAATTTTTAGCTGTTAATCGAATTAAACACAAATAAAAAAAGATCAAAAAGAATTGTTGAGCACTTTTAAAAATTTGTTATACTTATTTCGGATAAAAACTTTTTTCTTTTCTTTTGACTGGGTTGCTAACTCAATGGTAGAGTACTCGACTTTTAATCGATTTGTTCCGGGTTCGAGTCCCGGGCAACCCAATAATGTAATACCAAGTTTTTCATCTTCCTTCCCTACCACCTTATAGTGTTTTGATTACTTTATTAAAAAATTAAGGTTTCCTTTCTCTTTTTTCAAAAAAGAATGAAAAACTCATTGAATACTAAAACGAAATAAAAAGAGATTAATTATACTAATAAAAAATATTTTGATAATAAAAATTTTTTAAATAATAAAAAAGAATTCTTTGACATACTTTCTTTTAAGCTTTTTTTCTAGTTCTAAAAACAAGAAAAGTAGAGTCTTTCTTGTTTTACGTTTTTTAAAAACTGTTTTTCTTTTGTTGATTTGAATTTTTTTTTCGAAAAACTTTTATTTTTTTACAGAAATTCTTTAAAGAGTAAAAGCCTTGGTTCTAATTAGTGTGATTTCTATAATGTTTTTCCTCCAAGAAACCCAACCTCTACTTTTGAAATTTTTTACCTTTATAATTTTTTTAGGTGGTCTGTTTAAGCAACAAATTGCTTCCTAAAACGTCTTAATACTTGCGAAAAATGCTATACAAACTCTTTTACATCGTAGAAAGTCATAAACTGTTGTCGAAGTTCAGTCAGCTGCGTTAACAGCTTTCGACCTTAATTTTCTGTTAAATCTTAAGTAAAATTTTATTTAAAGTTTTTTCCCTTTAAAATTTTTTGAAAAAAGTTCTTGAATCAAATGAAATATTTTTTGTCCTTTTCTAAAGAATTGAAAAAACATCATTTAACATTATTTTTTATCTTTTGTTTTTTAACTTGATCTTTTTTCGTGAATTTCTAAAAAAAGGTATTATAAATGAATAAAAATATACATTTTATAGAAATCGTTTTTTTAGTTTTTCTAGTCGTGGAAGAATCTGCCTTTTATATAAGAACCTTTTTTTATACTATAAAAACAAAGACATTCTATTTATCCGGCATTTTTCTTTTTTTTTCTAGTTCTTTTTTTTCTTTTTTTTTCTAGTTCTTTTTTTTCTTTTTTTTCTATTTGTTTTTGGTCTTTTTTTTTTTCAATTCTTTTTTTTCTTTTTTTTTTCTAAAAAAAAAAAAGAAAAAAAAGATCAAAAAGATCAAAAAGATCAAAAAAAAGAAAAAAAAGCTTTTCTTTAGAAGTCGAACTGCAATAAAAAGTACTCCGACGAATTGCCAGTAACTTCTTCATCATGGCTGTTTTGAAATGGCTCTATGTTTTCGGTTTTATTTTTAATTATTTTTATATTTTCATTGATTTATTTAATTAAAAAAAATCTCTATACTCCAAAGCAAAAAAATCCCAAACTTTGTATAGAAGTTTGTAGTTGAATTGTAACAAATTTCTTTTTGGTTTTGAAAAACCAAACCCTTCTAAAATTTGTTCTTTTGTTTTGAAATTAAAACAAGATCTTTCTAGTCCCGTAAGACAAAGAAACAGTTCTTGTTCAGGAAAAAGATGCTTCGCGTAAGATAAAAAATAAAAAGAAAAAAATATCTCATAAAGTACTGTAAAATCTTCGAGATTTTTAGAAACTTGAAGTTCGTTGCTTTCTGATGCGCGACGAATCGATGTAAGGCCAGTCGATCGAGTAAAAATTGTTGTTTTTCTAAGAAATCCTAAAATTGAGCCGTAAAATTTTATACCTATTTTGAGCTTTTTAAAGGCATTTTTTACTAAAGAATGTAATTTTGGTTAGAAGCAAATAAAGTTTATTTTATTTGTTTTTTTCGTCCACATATAAAAACGTACACCCTTCTTTTTTTTTTGAAAAAAAAAGATAGGCATGAAAAAAATATTTTTTTTCAAACTCTCCACAAAAATTTTTTCTTTTTAAAATGACTATCTTTTTATTACTAACTATTACTAAAACAACCGTCACAAAGAAAAAAATCGTATAAAATAAATTGAATATTTTATACGATTTTTTTTATTTAAGTTTAGATTCGAAAACCTAAACCACAAAAGGCGTGAATACCATATCCAGAAAATGAAACCAATCCGGTTTCTTGCCCAAAAGAAAATTTCGGGCCGAAATTCCATCCAGTAATAAGCCCGAAATGAGGATTTGATTCTGAGAATTGAGTAAAAGTCGTTTCGCCAACGCCAAGAGAAAGACTCTTTTCCCCTAAATGACAACACATCGAACCCTGCAAGCGAAACGGACTTGGCGCGGTATAGACCATCAAATTTTTAAATGACGGTTCAATCGTCCAATTCTCCGTTTTTTCGAAATTACTTATTTGATTCCGTAATGTAGTGAGCAAATTTTGAAGTGTAGGTTCAAGTCTCATTGCAACTGCTTGCTTTTGCTGAACGCCTTGGGCCATTAACCTCACGTCTTGGAGAGTACTAATAGTGTGGTGCTCTAGCTCCAATTGGTTTTCACCAAGAATAGTAAATATTTTATTAAACTGCGAAATACTAATCAATTTGGATTCTCCATTAGTTTTTACGACTTTTAGGCCACATAAAGTATTATTCGCAAGCATATCTTTCGCTCTTTCTGCTAGATTGCCGTAATTCACGAACTGAAACCCTGCCAAATTATGCTGCTCAAGTTGAGGCTTTAATTTAAGTTCCAAATATTCCAGATACCTATTTCCTAGGTCTTCCCACCCCCTAACATCTTCTTGAGTAGGCACCAGATCATTGCTTGCGAGTTCCTCGCCAAATTCCTTTACTTTTTCCCTAATTTCACTTATCTTTTCTCGAGCGGGCGAAGTGTTTACGGAAGAAGAAACAGAATTTTGATTTAAAGAAAGAGAAGGCCCAATACTAATGGTATTAACCCATTTAAATTTTTTTGGTGACGCACTAGATGTTGCAGGATTTATAGGAGAAAGAAACATTACTTTTCTTTCTTCGTTAGAATTTCCTGTGTTTGCTTCATCGAAAAAATGACTCATCGGTTTAGAAACACGACTTTCATGCGCTATTTGAGCAACAGTAGGTTTAAAAAAAAACTCATCTTGAGAAAAATTAAGGTTAGCGGCCCCTTTGTTATTCAAAGAACAGTACACCCGCAATCCGCACACAACCCCAACGAGAATTGCGGAAATTTTGACCAAAGAAAAGTGCTCGGTTATTTTTTTAAAATGTTTTTTTATCATAATTATAATTTTGTCTTTACTAAATTAAAATTGATTTGTCTTTTTTTAATTATTTCTATTTCTTCAAAAAAAAATTTTAAACTAAAAGTTCTAATTCTTTTTTTTTCAATTCAAAAATTTACAAAATCACTAGACAGAAATATGAGTCTTGCGTTTGATTGTACTCACAAAAGAGTAACTTGAGAGTTTCGCTATAGGATCCCATAGAACTCTGGTGCATAAAGGGTTAGTTACTATTCAGTTTAAAACAGCTTTTTTTCTTTTTATTTTTCTCATCTATTATTTCATCTTTTTATGGCAAATTTTCATCAGAAGTCCGTTAACGTAGTGCTTCTTTGGTTCGTGTTCGTTTCCGTAGGAATCACACCCCTCTTCGGCGGCATGCGCAGGTTTTATTCTTTTTACTTATCAAAACTCGGTTGCCACCAGTTGAAATCAATCAGGCAAGGTCTGGTCTGGCGCTTTTTCTATTGGGATAGTATTCCGGATTTTTCATTATTTCCCTTTTTCCGTTGATTAGTTAATTTTTTTCATCTCACCGCTTTAAATTGTATTATAACAAGTACTGCAACTTAATACAAAAAGAAGCTTCTCGCGCTTTCTTGTCCACAGCAAGAAGATAAATAACTAACAAGGACTTTAATTTCAAAGGACAAAGTCTTTTCGATTTTCTAGTTAACTTCCAACACTGTTTAGAGTGATGTAAATCTGTTTTTTCTTTTTTTTCATACCTTTTCATTATCTCGTGCAGTTTGTCTTAATTTTCAATAATACCTTCTATCAAAGTACTTTTCTTCTTGGGTTAAAAAAGCTAAGATAAAGTGGTTATAAAATTCTTTTGGTGAGTCATTCCTTTATCAATGTTTCACACTAGTTTGGGGATTTTTCCAGTTGTACTGACGATTTTCATGGTCTAAGGGTTCACAGCTTAACAAAGCTTTTCGATAGAGAGTCTTTAATTTTCTATCACTGTTCGTTGATGTTCAAAGTATTTTTTCTATTCCTTTAAAATACATTTTCTTTTACCTTTTAGTTCGATGGTTTTCCTTAGAGGGGGTAGCAAAAACCCTCTACTTTATGAATGTTTCGAACTCATTCTCTAGAAAAATTAAGTACGTTTTTTTTTTGATGTTTCATTTAATCCTCACTTTCGAAAACGAGAATACTTAAGAATTTGCTTTCTAGTAAAAAAGAGAAAGAAGGCATAAACTGTAATAGAATTTTAAAAAGAAGAGCTTGTGGAGTAACAAAAAGCAAGATATTTAGAATACATAAAAAAACAAGAGCTCTCGATTTTCTAGAGAAAGAGGGAAATATCTCAAATAATTTCGAGTTCCTTCTTTTTTTTACTTCTTTTTTTTTTCTTCTTTTTTATTTGTTTTTTTTTTCCTTCTTTTTTTTTTTATTTGTTTTTGGTCTTTTTTTTTATAAAAAAAAAAGAAAAAAAAGATCAAAAAGAAAAAAAAGATCAAAAACATCAAAAAGATCAAAAACATCAAGAAGGAAAAAAAAAGAAGTAAAAAAAAGATCAAAAAGAGAAACTTTTTAGTTGAATGGAAAAATTCCCTTTAAAAAGAGATTGGAAATTGGGCAGATTGATCAAAAATTGAAGAAATCTTCTACCTGTTCGCTCTTTTTCTGTAAGAGTTGTGATTTTATTCGGATTTCCAAGATCTTAAATAAGACAGGAAACCCTAGAAAAAATAATAGTATAAAGACTGGTTAAGTACAGGATGCTTACTAGGTTTTAGATGCCTAAATCAATAGTAATGGCAAGTCTTTTCTAGGTAACTTTAACGGGATGAAAAAAAAAGAAAAAAAAGATCAAAAAGATGAGAAGAATTTGGAGAAGTAAATGGAAGAAAGTTTCCAAATCACAGTGTAGCCGAAGCGGCATTAAATCCTAAAATACGGAATCGAGAAACAAAAAGACTTTATGGCCGATGTTTTTGATCTTTTTTTTTCCATTTCTTCTTGATGTTGTTTTTTTGTAAAAGAAAAAAAAGATCAAAAAGAAAAGAAAAAAAAAAGAAGTAAAAGAAATTCGAAGTAGTCTTTAAGGAAAGCTTCTTAAAGGAAATGCTACTATACTAGAAGAAATTTTTTTAGAAACAAAAGAAAACCCTCTTTCACTTGAGTGCCAGTATTTTTTGTTAAATGTATAGAGTGGTTTTTGTAGTATAGTTCACTTAGTCTATTAAACTCGCAGCAAAGACGCTTTCAGGTCTTAGGTTTTGAAATAAAAACGTTTTAGTTTAGAAAAAGTCAGTATTTCGGCAAATGTTTAAACTGTAGGCAGTAATCTTAATAGTATCGCTGCAGATTTTATTCAAGAAAAACCTAAAAATCGAAAATTGAATTTTCGTTCTTAAAAAAAAAAAGAAAAAAAGCTTAAGAAAAGAAAGGTTTTTTTCTTTTTTTTTTTTAGAAAAAAAAGAATCAAAATGATTTTTTTCAAACTTTTCTTTTCTTTAGAAGTCGAAGTCTTCCTAAAAAAAAAATGCTTTGCATTTTTTTTTAGGATGTCGGTAAATTTTTAAATTCCTTCTAGCGATACTTGCAAAAATTTCGCTAATTCTGCTGCTTGTGTTTCAATTTGTTGAATACTTAAAGGTTGCCCTGCTCGTGTTAATGGAATTTCTCGATTTCCACGTAATTTTAAATATATTATGCGTTTTGGATTAATTCCTTCTTGAATTTCCACCCGAATACTTTGAATTTCTTGAATGGGGTATTGTAAGTCTATTCGACGATTTTTTCCCGGAAATCCCCATCGAAAGATCCTAACGTACCCTGTTTCAAGGTTAAATTCATTAAAGCCTTCTCCTAAATTCCAAAGAATAAGAAGCCAGATATAAACTCCTAAGAGAAATCCGAGGACTCCATAAAAACACATTACTAATCCTTGAGGAAAAAATTGAATATTTGAAGATTTTACTAGAGAGAGAATTGGAAAATCCAAATAGCTTGAAATACCAATGGTTAAAAACCCAAGCCCTCCAAGACACATCAAAGACCCCCAAATATAATTACCAAAGCGTCTTGCGCCGGGAACTTCATAACGAATACTAAGTTCTTGAGCTGTCATTTTTTTTACTGTTTTTTTTTGCTTTCAAAAGTTTCTCACTCAGTATATAGATTAATATATAGACTTAATTCATCGACTTAATTGAGAGGACTCCTCAGTTCTTTTTTTTTAATGGTTAAAAAGACTTGAGAAATTAAAAGCTTTGCTTTTGGTTTTTCTTACGTTTTTTATCTTTTAAAAAAAAAAAAAGAAAAAAAACGGAATAAAAAAATACGATCTTTTTTTGTTTAGTGCTGATTTTGATTCATCCAAATTTGTGGTAAGGTTTCAAATTTTTCTTTTAATCTAGTTGCTTTTCCTGTTCGACTGCGTAAATAATATAATTTTGCACGAGAAACTTGAGCTCTTCGGAGAACTTGGAGGTTTGCAACGCATGGAGCATAAAGTGGGAAAACTCGCTCTACTCCAATGCCCTGTAAACTTTTTCGAACCGTTACTGTTGAATTTGCCCCTGCTTGATGTTTTGAGATCACCGTCCCTTCAAAAGGTTGGATACGTTGTTTATTTCCTTCTTGAATAGAAACACCAATTCGGACTAAATCGCCAACACGAACATCAGGAAGCTCTGTTTTAATTGTTCCAGATTGAATTGCTTGAACAAGCTGTTGAAGTTTGGCCATAAAAATCACCTTTTTATATTTTATTTGACACTGCGTCCTTTTTAAGTTTTTTTCCTTAAAAAACGGGATGTTTCTTTTTTTTTTTTTAGAAAAAAAAAGAAACAAAACCCTTAAAAAAAATGCTGTGCATTTTTTTAAGTAAACCCTTCTTTTTTTTTTTTTGAAAAAAAATCTTTTTTTTCATGCCTTTATTTTCTTTAGAACTAAAAGACCTTCCCGTTTTTTTAAAGGAAAAAAACCTAAAAAAGACAAGTTTTTTTACTGTAACAAATTTAAATGACAATTGTAGATACAACACCTGCACCTACTGTACGGCCACCTTCGCGAATCGCAAATCGCATTCCTTTCTCAATCGCAATGGGTTGAATAAGTTCTACAATCATTTTAATACGATCTCCAGGCATTACCATTTGAGTTGCAGTGTTATCATCCGCACGGAAAGATTCAATTTTTCCTGTAACATCTGTTGTGCGAACATAAAACTGTGGACGATATCCAGGGAAAAAAGGAGTATGACGGCCACCTTCTTCTTTATTTAACACGTAAACTTGTGCTTCAAATTTGGTGTGTGGTAAAATACTTCCTGGTTTTGCTAGAACCATACCACGTTCAATATCAATTTTCTGAACCCCACGTAATAAAATACCTACATTGTCTCCAGCTACACTTTCGTCTAACGTTTTTTGGAACATTTCTAAACCTGTAACAGTAGTTGTTTTAGTATCACGTAGTCCAACAAGTTCCACAGTATCGCCAATTTTTACACATCCACGTTCTACACGCCCTGTAGCTACAGTACCACGACCAGTGATTGAAAAAACGTCTTCAACAGCCATTAAAAATGGTTTCTCAGTTTCACGTTCGGGTGTTGGGATATATGAATCAACTTGATCCATCAGATTATAAATTTTATCTACCCATTTGTTATCACCAGGTTTTGTTTCTGGGTTTTCAGTTAATGCTTCTAAAGCTAAAAGCGCTGAACCAGAAATAATTGGAATTTCATCACCAGGGAATTCATATTTATCTAATGTTTCACGAATTTCTAGTTCTAACAGTTCAAGTAATTCTGCATCATCAACTTGATCTTCTTTATTTAAAAATACCACGATATTTGGAACACCAACTTGTTTTGCTAATAAGAGATGTTCTTTTGTTTGTGGCATAGGCCCATCCGCACCAGATACAACAAGAATTCCACCATCCATTTGTGCAGCACCTGTAATCATGTTTTTTACATAATCCGCGTGACCTGGACAATCTACATGGGCATAATGACGGTTTTCAGTTTCGTACTCAACGTGAGCAGTATTAATGGTAATACCGCGTGCTTTTTCTTCTGGAGCAGAATCAATATCATCGTATTTACGCCCCTTCGCACCCCCGCGTGCAGCGAGAGCCATGGTAATTGCTGCAGTTAGCGTTGTTTTCCCATGATCTACATGTCCAATAGTTCCAATGTTTACATGTGGTTTTTTACGTTGAAATTTTTCACGTGCCATAAAATTTTCCTTTTACTGTAATATTTTTATCACTTGCTTTTTATTTCTTTTTTTCATTAATGAAAAAAAAGTTTTTTAAAATTTGATTTTTTTAAAGCGTCTTTCTTTCGACTTTATACTAAAAAAAGAGACAGAAAGTAAAACTTTTTATTTACCAGTTCTAAAGAAAAAAAAAAAATGAAAAAAATCTTTTTTTTCAAGTCTTTTTTTTCTTAAGCTTTTGTTTCTTTTTTTTTTTTGCTTCTTTTTTTTTTTTATAAAAAAAAAAAAAAAGATCAAAAAGATCAAAATTCTTTTTTATTCTTTTTTTTCTAAAAAAAAAAGAAACATGCCTATCTTTTTTTTCTAAAAAAAGAAGGGTTTACTTAAAAAAATGCACAGCATTTTTTTTAAGGGTGGAACCCGTTTTTTGTGTTTGAGCTTAAAAAAAAACGGAATCCGAACAAGGACTTTTTTAAATATCTTTGATTTTGAGAAAAAAATAATTCTAAAAACGGTATTTAGCAAACGCTTTGTTTGCGTCAGCCATTTTATGAATTTCATCTCGTTTTCTTACAGCAAGTCCCGAATTTTTAGCAGCATCAAGAAGTTCAGCAGTTAATTTTGCTGCCATTGGTCTTCCAGTTTTTTTGCGGCAAACCGAAAGAATCCAACGAATCGCTAATGCTGTTCCTCGTTCTGAAGCAACTTCTAAAGGAACTTGATACGTAGATCCACCAATACGTCTAGCTTTGACTTCAACAAGAGGCGTCGCATTTCGAATGGCTTGTTCTACAATAACTAAAGGATCTTGCTGTGTAGCATCTGCTACTCGATTCATACTTTCATAGCAAATTCTATACGCTAATGACTTTTTGCCTTCTCGCATTAGCTGACGAACTAAAAGTTCGACAAGCCGACTATCATACACTGGATCCGGCATTACAATACGTTTTTTTTGAGTGCGTCTACGAGACATAAATTCTATTTACTTTTTGCTTATTTTGGACGTTTAACACCGTATTTAGAACGGCTTTGAGAACGATCTTTAACCCCTGCAGAATCTAAAGTACCGCGAACAATATGGTAACGAACTCCAGGTAAATCTTTTACACGGCCACCACGAACTAGAACAACAGAATGTTCTTGTAAATTATGACCAATTCCTGGAATATAAGCTGTTACTTCAAAACCAGAAGTAAGTCGAACACGGGCTACTTTGCGCAAAGCCGAGTTCGGTTTTTTTGGAGTTGTTGTATAGACTCTTGTACAAACCCCACGGCGTTGAGGACAACTTTTTAAAGCAGGGGATTTTGTCTTTTTAGAAAGACGTGTTCGAGCAGATCGAACTAATTGTTGAATTGTAGGCATAGTTAAAATGTGTCACACTAAACTAAAAATTTTTATCTATTTTTTTCTTTTTTTTCTACTTCTTTTTTTTTTCTTCTTTTTTTAATTCTTTTTTTTTTTAGAAAAAAAAAAGAATTAAAAAAAGAAGAAAAAAAAAAGATCAAAAAGACTCACCAGTGAAAACATAAATTTTTTGTTTTATTTTTCAAGTTTTTCATTCTTTTTTTTCTTGTTTTTTTTTACAAAAAAAACAAGAAAAAAAAGAAACGAAAACAACAGAATAAACAGTGTTTTTTTCGGCTCATTATTCTTTTCCCACTAAAAAACAAAGAGTTTTACTTTCTTTTTTCTTAGAAAACAAAAGGTAGAGGTACGATAAAGTCTTTCATTAAAAAGCAGCAGTTAAAGCATCAGGAAAAAATCTATTGATTTCAATTAAAAGGCCTGCAACTGCGGTTAGACTTACTAATGTTAATACCGGTGCTGTTGATAGATATGTAGTAAAATCTTTCATATGAAAAGTCTCCCTTTTTTTTTTGAGGTAGTGAGAAACGTCACAGTGTTGTCAATATAGAGATAATTTTTACTCTCCATACCTCGTTTTTTTATATAAACTTTTTCAAAAAAAATATTACTCGATTTCAGCATTAAAAACTCCAAAAGGTTTTTCTCACCGTATTACCCACTTGAAAAAAAGAAACCTCTTGGGTACACTAAAAAGAGTAAAAATTTTTCGGGATGTAGCGCAGTTTGGTAGCGCTCCTGTTTTGGGAACAGGAGGTCGCAGGTTCGAATCCTGTCATCCCGAACGCCTTTAGTTCAGTTGGTAGAACGCAGGTTTCCAAAACCTGATGCCGTGGGTTCAAGTCCTACAAGGCGTGAAAACGTTTCTTTATTTTATTTTCTCAAAAAAACCATAAGTGTGGTAGTGTTTTATTTAGATTTCTATAAAGTCAAGTGCTTTGCAGAATAAATCAAAATACCTTCTGATTCTTTTTTTACAAAAAAAAGTTTTTATTAAATTTTTTAATGCCTTGCATTGATATATTGATTTTGTTTTCTATGTTTGAGTTTTTTTTTATCAAAAAAACTTTTTGAGTAAAAAACGGTATGTTTCTTTTTTTTTTTAGAAAAAAAAAGAATAAAAAAGATTTTTTTTTTGACAAGCTTAAGAAAATAACGGCTTCCAACGACTTCCATTTTTTGATTCAATGAGTTTTTCTAAAGAAAAACTCCAACTAAAAAAATGGAATCAGAAAAGAAAGGATCTTCCTTTCTTTTCTTTAGAAGTAAAATCAAAGGCAAAAATAATGTTTTTCAAATAAGTTCTATTTTTTAGACCCAAGTTCATAATTTACAAAAGGTACTAACCCACCCATTCGTGCGCGCTTGATTGCATTTGCCATAATTCGTTGCTGTTTTGCTGTTAAACCAGTAGCTCGTCGAGATAATATTTTCCCTTGTGGGCTAATAAATTTGACTAATAATTGGGTATTTTTATAATCAATTATATAACGGGAAGCTGGTTCTCCAGTATTAGAGATTACTGCTTGTCCTTTTTTTGGTATTAAAACAGGCACCACTTTTCGACGGGTTTTAAACGATTTTATAGTTTTTCTTTTTTGCTGAATTCCAGCCATTATTGATCTCCATTAAAAATTTTTAAATTAATCTTTTACTAATAAAATTAATTGCTCAAAAGCTTGTTTGTCACGAAGAGCCACTTGACTTAAAACTTTTCGATTAAGCTGAATTCCGGCTTTTTTTAAGTTATGGCGAAAATTGGTATAATTTAATCCATATAAACGTGCTGCCGCATTAAGACGAGTAACCCAAAGGCCACAAAATTCGCGTTTTTTTTGTTGACGATCACGATATGAATAGCTTAAAGCTTTCATTGTTTGTTGCTGAGCAGTTCGAAAGAGTCTTGATGACGAGCCTCGAAACCCTGATGCTAGATTCAGCACTTGTTTTCTCCGTTTCCGAGCAACATTACCCCGCTTTACTCGAGTCATAATTCACCACTCCTTTTTTTAAAGTTTTTTTTTATAAAAAAACACGACAAACTACTTGCTTCTTTGTCATTTATGTTTTTACCTTTTATTTATTCTTTGATCTTAATAATATGGGTTTTCCTTTTCTAGAGAAAATAAAGAATTTTCCTTTCTTTTCTTTAGCTTTTGAAAAAAAATCATTTTGATTCTTTTTTTTCTAAAAAAAAAGAAAAATGCCTTTATTTTCTTAAACTTAAAAACCGTTTTTTTTGTTGTTTTTTTATCCGAAAAGTTTTTGTCAAAAATTTTTAAACTGTCCAGATAAAAAACTGAATTAGAAGGGAAATTTTTGTTATTTTTTATTCCTTCACAAAAAGTTTATTTTTTGAAAAGGCATAAAGTGCTTCTTTTTTTTTTTGCAAAAAAAAAGAAAAAGAATGATTAAATTTTTTACGTTTTTGAGACTAAAAAAACTTTTTTTTTAGTTCTCTTTTTTAAAAAAGACATTACAGTAAATGTAATATTTTAAGCATAACTATGTTTCTAGCTTCTAAAAAAAATTTCTTTATCATAAGAATCTAATCAATAAAATTTTAAAAATCCAAAAGTTAAAAAAAAAAAAATTTTTAATATTTCGAATGTGTTAATTTTAAAAGATTCAAAGTATGTAACTAAAACAATCTTAATTGTAGTACTTTATACTAAATATGTCTACCCCCAGGGGAATTCGAATCCCCGTTTCCTCCGTGAAAGGGAGATGTCCTAGGCCTCTAGACGATGGGGGCTGTAGATAACTTCTTTATAAGTTAATTCGTATTTTAAAATACTTTTAAAATTTGGTAGAATGTTAATTCTTTAGCGTAATCTATCACATAAGATTTGATGTTGTTTGTGCTAACTACAAAATTCAAGGAATCTGATACCCAAAAAATTATGATTTTTTTGGAAGAGCGGAGGTAGGATTCGAACCCACGGCCTTAAGGTTATGAGCCTTACGAGCTACCAGACTGCTCTACTCCGCTTTTGTTTAGCACGAGAAAATGATACTCAATGAAAAATATTTTGTCAAGAGAAGTATTAAAAAAAAGAAAAGTTTTCATAGTAAAAAAACAAAGAAAATAAAGAAAACAATATTTTTCGGAAAGGGGGGGATTCGAACCCCCGGTAGTCTCGCAACTACGTCGGTTTTCAAAACCGAGACCATCAACCACTCGGACACCTTTCCTTGTATAAAAAAGAAATCGAACGTGTAAACTCTAGACCTTTTGGTTTCATATCTGAAAACGCAAGGATACACTTTTTTTTACTATTTGAAAGAAAATATAAACCGAAAAAGAAAATTTATCAACTCCTCGTTTTTCCGTTTATCGTATTTGTGTATCCTTTTCTTTTAAAAATTATTATGCTTTTCTGATCTTAAATCAAATAAAAGTAAAAGATCATAAAAAAAAAATTCTTTGAAGTTTTTCCGGTTCTGTTTTTTTATTTAATTAGTTTTTCGTTCTTTTTTTCGAAAAAAAGAACGAAAACCAGAATCAAAATAAACAATAAGTTTATAATCGTCGAAAACAACATATGGTCAGTAGTAAATTACAGGAACAAATAGAAGCTGTAAAAGAAAATCTAGAACATGACGCAAAAAAACAGTACAGTGGAGCAATTCTGTAGGTTATAAAGCAGCTAGATTCTGGGAAGGATCAAAAAAACCCTATATATCAAACACGGGTGAAATTTCTTGATGGTGGCATCCCAATGTTTTTTAAAATATATTTTAGAATATAAAAAATCGACGAACGCTTTAATTCTTATTTACGAAGGTCCAAATTCATTGTATCAAGGGTATTGTAACTTTACACGAAATTGTGGATTAATTGAGGAAGGGAAAGTGAAATTTGGTCGTGAATTAAATAAATTTTTTCAAACCTTCCTTTGTGACGTAAAAAATTTCAAAAAGGTAAACAACGGAATTCGTTATTTAAAGGTTTTTATATATAAAAACCTTTAAATAAAAGGTACGCTGAGACATGAAAAAAATCTTTTTTTTCATGCCTTTTTTTTCTTTTTTTTAATTTATGAGTTCGCTTAAGTTCTTTTCTCGCGTACTTTCCTTTTCTCCGCGTGCTATACGTTTTAATTCTTTGAAACTTTGAAATTTGTCGTAACAATTAACGCAATTTTTATTGCTTTAAAATTGCTGAAATTCTTGATATAAAACCTTTAAACAGTCAAACTCTTCGTCTACTTGGATTTGACTTGTTTTTCAGAATCCCGTCTATTTTATCTTCAATTTCTTTATTTCTTTTTATAATATCACCTAAAGCAGTACCAAATTCTGTAATTGTAGGGCAATCATGCATTAGACTTTCCCCATACAGATGGTTTAATGAGAAATTGCTGCCTTCTTGTTCTTTTTTTTTTTTAGAAAAAAAAAAAAGAACAAAGACCGCTGGAGGTTTTTCTTTACCTGTTAGGCCCGGCCTACTAGCTGCATTGCAATGCATTTTTCAACTGTTTATTGTTTTTAAATTAAAAGCTTACTATATTATTTATTTAATTAATTTTAAATTCAACGAAAAATCTAGTAACTTGAAAGCTTCATGAGGAGTGCCATATACTATTTTTGTACAAACAAACAAAAAAAGTGATTTATCTTTTTCTTTTTGAAAAAAAGAATCAGATACCATCACAAAATTCAATTTTTGTTACTCTCTTTCTCTTCTTCTTTAGAATCAGAAAGGAAAGACAAGGCCTTAAGATTTTTTTTTGGTTCAAGTTTTGAATACATTGTAAAGGAGATCGTCACGCTATGACTATAGCGATTGGAAAAACTCAAGAAAAACGCGGTTTGTTTGATGTTGTTGATGACTGGCTTCGTCGCGACCGTTTCGTTTTTGTAGGATGGTCAGGGTTATTATTATTCCCTACTGCGTATCTTGCACTTGGTGGTTGGTTTACAGGAACTACATTTGTAACTTCTTGGTATACTCATGGTTTAGCTACTTCATATTTAGAAGGCTGTAATTTTTTAACTGCTGCGGTTTCTACTCCAGCAAATAGTATGGGTCATTCTTTATTATTTCTTTGGGGCCCAGAAGCTCAAGGTGATTTTACTCGTTGGTGCCAACTTGGAGGTCTTTGGACTTTCGTAGCCCTTCACGGTTCTTTTGCACTGATTGGTTTTATGCTTCGTCAATTTGAAATTGCTCGTTCAGTAAAAATTCGTCCATATAACGCGATTGCTTTTTCTGCTCCAATTTCTGTTTTCGTTTCTGTGTTCCTAATTTACCCATTAGGTCAATCAGGTTGGTTCTTTGCACCAAGTTTTGGTGTTGCGGCAATTTTCCGTTTTATCTTATTTTTTCAAGGCTTCCATAACTGGACTTTAAACCCTTTCCATATGATGGGTGTAGCTGGTGTACTAGGAGCTGCGTTACTTTGCGCCATTCATGGTGCTACTGTAGAAAACACACTTTTTGAAGATGGTGATGGTGCAAACACATTCCGTGCGTTTAACCCAACTCAAGCAGAAGAAACATACTCTATGGTAACTGCTAACAGATTTTGGTCTCAAATCTTTGGTGTAGCTTTTTCTAATAAACGTTGGTTACACTTCTTTATGCTTTTTGTTCCTGTAACAGGGCTTTGGATGAGTGCTATTGGTGTAGTAGGTCTAGCTTTAAACTTACGTGCTTACGATTTCGTTTCACAAGAAATTCGCGCTGCAGAAGATCCAGAATTTGAAACTTTCTATACCAAAAATATCCTTTTAAACGAAGGTATTCGTGCTTGGATGGCTGCTCAAGATCAGCCTCATGAAAAACTTGTATTCCCTGAGGAGGTTTTACCACGTGGAAACGCTCTTTAATGGTTCGTTAGTTGTCGGTGGACGTGATCAAGAGTCCACAGGTTTTGCTTGGTGGGCTGGAAATGCTCGATTAATTAACCTTTCGGGTAAATTATTAGGTGCACATGTTGCGCACGCTGGTTTAATTGTTTTTTGGGCTGGTGCAATGAATTTATTTGAAGTTGCGCATTTTGTTCCTGAAAAACCAATGTATGAACAAGGTCTAATTTTATTACCACATCTTGCCACTTTAGGGTATGGTGTTGGTCCTGGTGGTGAAGTTATAGATACGTACCCTTACTTCGTAAGTGGCGTTCTTCATTTAATTTCGTCTGCTGTTTTAGGTTTTGGTGGTGTTTACCATTCACTTGTAGGTCCTGAAACATTAGAAGAATCTTTCCCATTCTTCGGTTACGTTTGGAAAGATAAAAATAAAATGACTACTATTTTAGGTATTCATCTTATCGTACTAGGATTCGGTGCTTGGCTTTTAGTTTGGAAGGCAATGTACTTTGGCGGAATTTATGATACATGGGCTCCTGGTGGTGGTGATGTTCGTATTATTTCAAACCCAACAGTAAGTCCTGGTGTTATCTTTAGCTACATTTTAAAATCACCTTTTGGTGGTGATGGATGGATTGTCAGCGTAGATAACATGGAAGATGTTATTGGGGGTCATATTTGGATTGGTACTTTATGTATTTTTGGTGGAATTTGGCACATTTTAACAAAACCGTGGGCTTGGGCTCGTCGTGCTTTTGTTTGGTCAGGTGAAGCTTATCTTTCTTACAGTTTAGGTGCCATTGCTCTTATGGGCTTTACTGCTTGTTGTATGTCTTGGTTTAACACAACAGCATATCCAAGTGAGTTTTATGGTCCAACAGGTCCTGAAGCTTCACAATCTCAAACATTTACTTTCTTAGTTCGAGATCAACGTTTAGGTGCAAATGTTGCATCTGCGCAAGGTCCAACTGGGTTAGGGAAATATTTAATGCGTTCACCTACTGGCGAAATCATTTTTGGTGGTGAAACTATGCGTTTCTGGGATTTCCGTGGTCCTTGGTTAGAACCATTACGTGGTCCAAACGGTTTAGATTTAAATAAACTTAAAAATGATATTCAACCATGGCAAGAACGTCGTGCTGCTGAATACATGACACACGCGCCATTAGGCTCGCTGAACTCCGTAGGTGGTGTAGCAACTGAAATTAACGCGGTAAACTATGTTTCTCCGCGTAGTTGGTTAGCAACATCACATTTCTGTTTAGGTTTCTTCTTTTTTGTAGGTCATTTATGGCATGCAGGTCGTGCACGTGCAGCTGCTGCTGGCTTTGAAAAAGGTATCGATCGTGATAATGAACCGGTGTTATCAATGCGTCCTTTAGATTAAGTTTTTTATTCTAACTAGAAAAAACTTTTTTTTTGGTTCTGTTAAAAAAAAAACACAAAGCAACAAACGATACCAGGTGCAGAAAAATTTTCATAGAAAATTTGTTTCTAGTTTAGAAAAAATGTACCAAAATCAAGGATCAAAAGAAAAAACTAAAAAAAATTTTTTTTAGTTTTTTCTTTTGATCTTGCTTAAAAAGGCTAATACCTCGTATTGCTGAGAAAGTGAAAGATGAAAATCGCCAGTAGATTACTGAGATACGGCCCAGACTCCTACGAGAGGCAGCAGTGAGGAACTTTTATGAAGTATGTGATCCTAGCTTAAGATGAACGCTGGCGGCATGCGTCACACATTTAAAATATTATTATCCACTTTGTATATCCGTTAATAATTTCAAATAAAAGAGGCTTTTTTATGAATTCGTGTCAATCCGAAGATAGTTACCATTTAGATGTGACAAAATTAAAGAGATTATCTAAGAAAACTTTTTTTTCTGAAGATACAACTTTAACAGAAGATTTTTTTGAGCTTTACAATTCCACTTTTAATTTTTTTTTTTTTAAATGCAGAAAAATTTTTTTCTAAAAAAAAGTTAAACGCACCTTTGTATAATTCGGGCCTTGGGAATTTTAAATTTAAAACTAAAAATGATATTTTAGCTCTTAAAGAGGAAAAACAAAATTATTCTTTAGAAGATTATCATATTTTTTCTGAGATTTGGTCTTTCTACAGTTCTAATTCTCAGAATTTTTTTTTAATACATGAAATTTCTGACGCAGCAAATTGTTTACATAAACAAAATTCAGGTTTCGATAAACTTTTAGAGCTTAAAAATAAAAAATTAAAAAAAGACCAATTTGATTCTTTATTGTCATTTTATAACCATAAACTCCGAAATTTTCTTGAATTCATTTCAGCAAGAAAAGCCCTTTATGCTTTTTATTTGGAGTTAGACGAATTTCAAGGATTTAAAATTAACATAGCAAAACTACTTTTTGCTATAGATCGTAGAAATATTGGTCTTTTATTAACTTTTATTGATTTTAAAGATCATTTTAAAAAAATGATCCTTTTAGATATGCCCCAAAACTCATAAAATTTTATTTATTATAACAGAAATTAATATTTTTTTAACGATTTACATCTTTTTGTGTGGTTTACGTGTAAACATAAATTTTAGTCATTTACACTTTCTTTTTGGAGAACTTTTAGATGTTAATTGGAATTTAGAGCCCGAAATAAGTTTTTGGGAATTTCTAATTGAAAGCCTTTTTAAAGAGAATAGGATCAAATATACAAGTTTTTTGGTTTCTATAATCGCGGTATTGCCTCTTTTATATCTTTCTTGGCTTTTTGGTAACCCTAGAAAATCTGATATAATTCCATTCAGACAACCTGAAGCTGTAAAAGCGTTTTCTTATAGGTTAGGTTCCGGTTTCGCCGGAAACTGGAATAATTTAGCTAAATCTGAGTCACAAAATATCGATACTAAGACTTATGGTTTTGCTAGAACCGATTTCAATCGTTGAAATTTGGCACATGTCGCAACTAAAGCAACGCCAAATTCGGATAAAATCCAGCCGCTAAGTGAAACAGATCAACCTTCTACCTCTTCTTTAACAGCAAAAAATTCACCATTATCAACAGACGAACAATTGACTATTGCAAGCCAAAAACAGAAAGAATTTGAAAAACAACGTGAATACAGTCATACAAGAAAGTACACCCCAATAATGAGGGCAAAAAGCATCGCATACGTTTGGAGTACAGCAACTCAAAGTCTTACTCCTGAGCAATGTGAGGCAATGATTAAGCTTCGTGAACCTCTTAATGTCGTTTTTGATCAGGGTATGCGTAATGTTCAATTAATTTTGAAAAAGCAAGATCATTTTGACGAGCTTATGACTACTTATGAAACGTGTCAAACAGCTGAAAAAAATTTTCATGAGACTACTTTTCTTCCAGCTAAAGCAAACCTTGATACTTTTGTAGGAAGTCAAAAAGCGAGAAAAGAAGCAGCAAATCATTTTAAAAAAATTAAATCTCAGTCTATTGAATATACGAAAGAGGCCAATCAAGCTTTTACTGCGGCAATGAAATATGATCAGAACCATATCGTTCCGGCAAAAAACGCTCTACAAAAAATAGAAACTTGTATTATTAATGAAGTGGAGGACAAACTAGAAGAAATATTAAACCCAAGTTCAATCACAGAAAAAACTTTAAAAGGAAAAACTCAAAGACAAAAGACGAATGCAGCATTAATTAATCGAATCAAGAGAAGAAATACTGCATTTAACAACCATGACAACAACATAATAAATTCTTTTCATGGTCCATCTAGTTTTGAGCAAATAAGTATTTATTATAATTTGCCTATTGATAGATCATTTCAAAAAATGGTTCAAAAACAGCTGGAAAAGATAAAAGTTTTACCTAACTAGTTGATGCTCAAATTAAAAGCACTTCAATGATGAATCGTATTCCCCAACCGCATAATCAAAACAAAATTCCGAGTGATGAGAAAGCATACGAAATGGTCAACCAAAAGTTAAATGAAAAAGGAGTTTCTGCACTTTTTGGCTTTTTTGATCACCTTTGTTTTTTGTGTCAAGACCCAACAGGTGGTTAAGATTTTAAGATCGAGAACTATGATTGATTTCGGGTTGGAATTTCAAAAAGCACAAATTGAAATGCATAATAACCCCGAAGATCGAGTAAGGTTTGTTGATGCCGTAAATCTTTGCCTTCCAGCTAGTGATACCTTTTTTCAGAACCCCGATCGTGAAAACAAATTCTCCGAAAATTATTCTATAAAATTAATCGATACCACCCCACACGTGTCGGAAATTGTACTTCAAACTTTTGTGAAAGAAATATTAAGTTTGTCTAATATAAACACAGAAGATACTCTAGGAAAAGAAACCTTAGGAAAAGAAACTTATAGATTAAGTAATTTATTGAAAAAATCTAAATTTGGAATGGAAAGTCATCACCGTATCCAAAATAACTCTGAAGGCCCGAATACCTTTGAAAACGGTCTAGGTATTTCGACTCCTAAACATGGAATTGCGCATTTTGCTGATGCAATTCAACGTTTTCTTGATCATAAGGGAAACTCATCATCTAACACTCGTGCAGCAGGCGCTCGAGTCGAAGCTATAAGAGAGGCTCTAAACGATAGGGATGCAATAAACAAAAGTGAAGAAGCACGTAAGGCGAGGGAAGAAGTTTTCATACCTTCGGAGCCTTCCAAACCGTCAATTGCTTCCAAACGGTCAAGTGCTTCGAAATCAACGAAGTCTTAGTTTTTAAAAAATACCAAGAAAAATTGAACTTTTTTCCTTAAGACTCAGAAAAACTAGTCTTAAGGGAAAAATACATATTAAATATAAAAATCAAAACCTTATGTCAAATAAACTTCTTTTAGATCGACGACCTAACGTGACTTCTGCCCAATTAAAGGCGGTGGAAACCTGGTTTGAGGCAAACGTGCAAATAGTCCCAACGAAAGGATGAAAAAAAAATAAATTTTTTTTCAAAGAGCGAGTTGTTGATCTTTATTCTAATTTTGTCGTTTTTCTCAAAGACCGAAATATTTCTACAGAACTTTCAAAACGTTGTTTTGATCTTTTTTTTTGTATAAAAAAAAAGATCAAAAAGAAAAAGCGGTTCTTTTTCTTTTACAGGAATTAAAAAACAATCCGGATTCCGTTGTAACAAAGGCTAAAGAAATAGTAATTGCATATATTGAACTAAATACTACTTTAATAAACAAAATTGAAGTCGTTTAAATAACTAGAAACTCTTTTTGATTTAAAAAAAATAAAAAGAAAAAAACTAAGTAAGTAATAAACAAAAAATTGAGGGATTTAAACCTCTCGGTTTTTAAAGCATAAATTTTTAGAACTAGAATTAGAAACACTATTTAAATAAAATAAAAAAAAAAGGATTCCCTCAGTCCAATTATTTCGTTTTATTTTTTTCTAATTCCAAACATATTTTTAAATTTTCAAGGTTTTCATTGAAATTCTAGAAATTTGTTGCTAATTCCTCTACTTTCTCAACTATCTCAGGAAGTCTTACTTTTATTTGGAAAACGATTTTTTAATTTATTACTTGTTTTTCACTATTTGTCTTACTGCTCTTAATTGTATTGTAAACAAAAGAACTACCGCAACTTAGTAGGAAATAAGCATCTCGTGCTTTTTTGCACTCAGTTAGAAGATCACTAACAAAAACTAAACTACTCAATTGAACTTTATTTTTAGTTTTCATAAAAGGTTTTATTTTTTTTTACTATTTTTTTATTTGAAAAAAATAGTAAGTCTCTTTTCTTTTTTATTTGAAAGTTTATGAAAAAATTTGATAAATTTTTTCAACTGTTTTTTTATGCCTTTATTATAATGAATTTACCTTGCATTAGGCTATCTTTCCAGAGGGCCTCCCCTCAAGTATTGTCGCCCCTTACACGTTTCACTTCTTAGTTCGAGATGGATAAGGTGGTTCCATGCAAGCAAGAATACAAGGTAGTGACAAAACGAAAAGCTCCTTGTGAGATTATGTTGTGTCAAAAATATTTTATTTCCGAATTTTCTCAGAAAGAAAGAAAACTTGATCAAAAAAAACATTTTATGTTTTTTTTGATCAAGTGAAATCTTTGTGTGGTCAAAATCAATCGGTCTATTAGTACAGATCAGCTGAAACTATTACTAGCCTTACACCTTCTGCCTATCAACCAGGTTGTCTTCCTGTGACCTAATGGAGAGCACTCATCTTGAGGTGGGCTTCCCACTTAGATGCTTTCAGCGGTTATCCACTCCGCACATGGCTACCCAGCGTGTACCGTTGGCACGATAACTGGTATACCAGAGGTGCGTCCTTCCAGGTCCTCTCGTACTATGGAAGGCTCCTCTCAATGCTCTAACGCCTACACCGGATATGGACCGAACTGTCTCACGCATGGTGAACTTTAGGAAGAAAAAACTCTTCTAAAGTAAATCCCTATGTTTCCATAAGGCATGGACTATATCTTCATCCTTCTAAAAAGGAGTCGACGTGTTATATCAATCTTAACAGATTGATATCTAGGGAGTGATGAAAAATTTTTTTCAATGGTTTTCCCTAAGTCTCTACGGGGAAATTATTCACTGATTACACAACATGTCCAAGTTTTTTTAAGCACTCACGAACATTCTCGGCGAGAATGGTGCGCTTTTTCCCGTCTGTAAGGAGTCCAACTTTATCTGCTAATAAAGCTGCTTCCATCAGCACTGAAGGGTCTTTGGTATTTGGTAACTTTTTGATGATTTGTAATACAAGCTTAGCTTGTGCTCGTTTAAGTTGTAAATAAGGAAGAAGTTTTTCAAGAGTGGTTTGAAGTGATGTTCCTCCAACCACACAAAACTCAGACATACCGTCATTTCGTTTTCGAACCGTTCCGCATCCTAGTATTTTTTGAATATCTAGAAGGATAAAGTGTCGGGTGGTGCTTTGAAAAACAGTTAGACTAACACGTACCTGATATTTCAGTAGATAGTCTTCCCTAGAAACAATTTGAGCGTTAATACAACCGTCAGCATCTACAAAACCAGCAAGCCATGCAAATTTAAGTTGATCATGAAAATTTGTTGGTTGCATGATGTTTAGAGTGTAATAAAATCTTCCCTCGGTATTGCCATACTAGCCAGTTCTTGGTCTTTATGAACTAGTGAAGGTTTCACCGATATAAGTCGATACTAAATCAATATTACTATTGATAAACGCAGTGATGTTTACGTTCTGAACCCAGCTCACGTACCGCTTTCATGGGCGAACAGCCCAACCCTTGGGACGTACTACCGCCCCAGGTTGCGATGAGCCGACATCGAGGTGCCAAACCTTCCCGTCGATGTGAACTCTTGGGGAAGATCAGCCTGTTATCCCTAGAGTAACTTTTATCCGTTGAGCGACGGCCCTTCCACATGGAACCGTCGGATCACTAAGGCCGGCTTTCGCCCCTGCTCGACTTGTAGGTCTTGCAGTCAAGCTCCCTTCTGCCTTTACACTCTACGGCTGATTTCCGTCCAGCCTGAGGGAACCTTTGCACACCTCCGTTACCTTTTAGGAGGTGACCGCCCCAGTCAAACTGCCCACCTGAAAATGTCAAGCGTCCTGCTTCAAGGAACGCCATTAGAATTCTAGCTCCTCCAGAGTGGTCTCTCACTGTTGGCTCTAGTTTTCCCAAAAGAAAACTTTCAACGCCTCCCACCTAGGCTGCGCAAGAAGAGCCCGAACCCAATTCCAAGCTACAGTCAAGCTTCATAGGGTCTTTCTGTCCAGGTGCAGGTAGTCCGCATCTTCACAGACATGTCTATTTCACCGAGTCTCTCTCCGAGACAGTGCCCTGATCGTTACGCCTTTCGTGCGGGTCGGAACTTACCCGACAAGGAATTTCGCTACCTTAGGACCGTTATAGTTACGGCCGCCGTTCACCGGGGCTTCAGTCGTCAGCTTCTCCACAAATGAATAACCAACTTCTTTAACCTTCCGGCACTGGGCAGGCGTCAGCCCCCATATGTTGTCTTACGACTTTGCGGAGACCTGTGTTTTTGATAAACAGTCGCCAGGGCCTGGTCACTGCGACCAAGCATTTTTGAGTTACTTGGCACCCCTTCTCCCGAAGTTACGGGGTTATTTTGCCGAGTTCCTTAGAGAGAGTTATCTCGCGCCCCTTGGTATACTCTACCAACCCACCTGTGTCGGTTTACGGTACAGGTCCGTGGTGTTTCTCAGTAGTTCGAGCTTTTCTTGGAAGTATGACAGCTAATTGGCCTTCATCTAAAAGATGAAGACGTATCACTTCTTTACTCAAGGTTAGTTTTTCTTCTACCTTTCAACGTATCGAAAGTTTCCACCGAAATCCAATCTCGGCCAATCTCTGCCTGCTCCGTCCCTCGGTACCAAACACCAAAGAGTACAGGAATATTAACCTGTTTGCCATCGACTACGCCTTTCGGCCTCGCCTTAGGTCCTGACTCACCCTCCATGGACGAACCTAGTGGAGGAATCCTTAGGTTTTCGGGGCATTGGATTCTCACCAATGTTTGCGTTACTCAAGCCGACATTCTCACTTCCGCTTCGTCCACTATGACTTTCATCACAGCTTCACCCTAAAGCAGAACGCTCCCCTACCGATAGTTTAATAAACTATCCCACAGCTTCGGCAGATCATTTAGTCCCGGACATTTTCGGCGCAAGAACGCTCCACCAGTGAGCTATTACGCACTCTTTAAAGGATGGCTGCTTCTAAGCAAACCTCCTGGTTGTTTCTGCATTCTCACCTCCTTTGTCACTTAACGATCATTTTGGGGCCTTAGCTAGTGATCTGGGCTGTTTCCCTCTCGACGATGAAGCTTATCCCCCACCGTCTCACTGGCTTATAAAAAGCGTATCTAGTATTCAGAGTTTGCCACGATTTGGTACCGCTTTCGCAGCCCGCACCGAAACAGTGCTTTACCCCTAAACAGCCTTATAAACCGCTGCGCCTCAACGCATTTCGGGGAGAACCAGCTAGCTCCGAGTTCGACTGGTATTTCACCGCTAACCACAACTCATCCGCCGATTTTTCAACATCGGTCGGTTCGGACCTTCACTTGGTGTCACCCAAGCTTCATCCTGGTCATGGTTAGATCACCCGGGTTCGGGTCTAGAAAATATGACTTTATCGCCCTATTCAGACTTGCTTTCGCTTCGGCTCCGGATATGTTTCCTTAACCTTGCCACATTTTCTAAGTCGCCGGCTCATTCTTCAACAGGCACGCGGTCAGCGTTTAAACGCCTCCCACTGGTTGTCAGCATAGGGTTTCATGTTCTATTTCACTCCCCTACAGGGGTTCTTTTCACCTTTCCCTCACGGTACTAGTTCGCTATCGGTCACCTAGGAGTATTTAGCCTTACGAGGTGGTCCTCGCTGATTCACACGGGATTTCACGTGTCCCATGCTACTCGGGATAAACTGAAAAATCTTTTTGATTTTTGGACTACTGGACTTTCACCATCTATGGTGCAGGTTTCAGCTGCTTCGTCTAAATTATTAAGAAATTTGTTAAATGTTTTCCCACGACCCCAAGTTAAAAACTTGGTTTAGGCTGTTCCCATTTCGCTCGCCACTACTCAGGGAATCGCGTTT